TAGGGAAAATAGTAATAGTGATATAAGAATAGGTTAATTAGATATTCGTAGTGGATTATCTGTACCTCTTTATTTTGGATATGCTATCTTTAATAGTAATTATGATAATTTACGTAAAGTTTAATTAAAGAATGATGAATCATGAATTAATAATGAATATTAGTCTATTCATAAAGGAAATATCAGATATTCAAAGGAAAAATTATTAAAGTATTGGTTATAATATATAAATAAAATTAATAATAAAAATGTTGTAAGAATGTAATAATTATATTTTATTAGCTCATAATATGAGTAATAATCACTCAGTTTATATTATTAGTGCTATTTGTTTGATAATAAATTAAATCCTGATGATTAAATAGACATTAGAATAAAAAATAATTAAAAATCAGTAATAAAAATTATATAAAAATAAAAGATTAATGGTATAACATTTTTAGATAGTAATAAATTATTAAATACTTCTCAAAATAATCTAATAGAGTTATTTAGTTACCTTATAACGATAATAGATTAATATTTCCTACGAATTATTTAGCTGAAGATATTTTATTTTATAAAGGATTATACCTTTTTGGTTATGTATAAAAATTATCAGTCAGTAAAAGAATATAATATAATATAAAATAAAATCTAATTGATATAATAATAATCCTAATTATGTATATGATATGGAAAAAGAATTATTGAAAGATATGAAAACGGATATTATAGTATTATTATTTATATGTGATAAATTACGTAATAAGCTTATCTTACATTTAGATATTAATTAAGTAAAAATGACAACAATTTATAAATTAGCATTAACGATATAAAAAAAGAGATATCCTAAAAATTATAAACAAATACCTTTAATTAAGAATAAAACAGTATATAAGGACTAGAAAGAAGCTTTCTTTGTAGGTTATACTCAAGTATTTAAACCTAAAGGTAATTATCAAAATTATTATGATATAAACTCACATTATCCAGTTTGTGTATTGTGAGATATACCAACAGGTGAATACTTTTTCACTAAATTCCCTAGAATCAACTATGAAGATAAACCTATGGATTTAATGGGAATATATTCAGTATTAATACATATACCTACTAATGAAAAGAATCCTATATTACTTGTTAGAATTGATAATAAGGTTATTTACCCGGTTGGTACTATTTACGGTTATTGGATTAATTTAGAATTAGATTATGTCTATGAAAGAGGATATAAAATAACTATATTTAGCGCTATATTTTTCCAATCTAAATCTTAAGATATATGAATATATCCTTAATATGTACAATAATAAAAGAGTAAGTATAGGATTTGAACGTAGTTTGTATAAATCATTATTAAATAACCTAATCGGTAGGTTTGGATTAAGAATGTCTAAAGAAGTAACATTATTATTAAATAATGATGACTATAATAAAATATAGATAGGTCATAAAGTACAGCATACTAAATTACTTAATAGTGATTATCAATTAGCGAATGTTTATAAAGAAATTAACTATGAGCAAATTAAATCCCATAATATTGATATTAATAAATATTATAAAGAGATTATTAAAAATCTTAAATCATCTAATTATTTAGATGGTCAATCTATTATTGTACCTATTATTATTAATGCTAGAGCTAAATTGGTACTATTAAAATTAATACTTGAATTATCTCGTAATCCTGATATTATATATTGTGATACAGATAGTATTGTAATAAATAGTACCTTACCTGAAAATACTATTGGTGATTTTATAGATCAATATAAATAGGAATATCAAATGAAATATGGTTTTTTCTCATAAATAATATCTTTTATATATTAAATCAGATAATATAAAAATTGTAAAATAAGGTATATCTAATAAATTAACCCTTAATGATTTTCTTATACTTCGGTTACAGTGTTAAAGGTCTAAAAATATCCAATATAAAAGACTGATTTAATGTATCCGTTTATACACATTCTTCTGAAATAGAAATTACTGGTTTTTATGATAAAATCTATAAAAATTATAATTGAGTTGATACAAAACCTATATATATCAATAAAGAGTTTTGATTAAAATATTAAGAAGAAGAAATAAAAGAAAGTCCCCAATCTAAAAAAAATAAGAATAAGAATAATCATGAATATATTTACTTATAAATTTATCAACAACACGAATATTAAGAATATTATCATTATCAGAATCTAAAGTAAAAGAAAATATAGACAATTCAAATTAAAATAATTTTTTAAGAAAAGGAAACATAATATCATAAAGAACACTAAAAAAAATCAACTAAAAAATCTGTTTTTAAAGGAAGCTAAATCTTCATTAGGAAGTTTATTATAAAGATAAAGGGAATATATAATATGATTAAATCAATCTTTTAAAGATCTAGATAAAATCTGATTATAATCACATTTTTTATTATGAATATCATTATATATAATTAAATAAAAGAAAGTAGAAACTAAAGGCATATATAAATTCACATTAATTTGTAAAGAATCAATAAAAGAACTAAAGGAAGTACGATGATTACTAAAGAAATTATGAATAAATAAACGAATAGAAATATAAAATTTAGATAATAATTTAGAAAAAACAGAACTATTTAATAATAAAGGTATATCAACATCACCAACAAAAAGTTGAGATTTTTCTATTTGTAATTGAATCTCTTTTTTAGAAAGGGTAGGTAAAAGAGATAAAAGTTTAACATAGAAAGAAGAATTTAAATGAATCATAGTTAAGGGAGAAAAATATGGAAGAAAAAGAACAAAAAAGAGATACTGTTAACATATTAAACTTTTTATTATTTAAAATTTGTAATAGAATAAATTTTTTATAAAAAATAGTTTATAGTTTAATATAAAGAGAATAATAAAAAGGAAGCATAGAATAAGAAGAAAATATAAAAACAATAAGAGTAGAATGGAAAAAACACTGATAAAGAGAAAAAAAGAAAACGGAAAGTCGATTAAATGATATTAGTAAGAAAAATAATATCTCTCTATTAGTGCTTATATGTCTATTTATTATACTGGCTCTTGTATTGTCATTTATAATGGTCTTTATTTTTTTAATCGTACTTTGACTCTAGATAGTTTCCTTATTAGTTAAGATATTTCTTTAAAAAAGCTGTTAGAGTTATAAATAAGATTAATACTATTAATTTAGATTATTATTATTGTATCGACTATAACCAGATTACCACTATACATTATTAAAAATAGGATTATGGTGAATCTTAATCTGTTTATCAATTAATTATAACTTTAAAATCTAATAATATAGTAAAAGATAATATTAAATCTATAAAATCGGATAGATAAGAAGCTGCTTTAATTATCAAACTAAATTTAATTGATATTACTGAGTCTCATAAATATATGTTTTATACTAAGTCACCCATTATCAATTATCATCGTATTTATAATAGTTTTGTTCTTTTTACTATTGAAAAGCTTGGTATTAACTAATAATTAGAATAGGGTAAATCTAAAACTATTTATATTAAAACAATAGATAAAAATTATATTTTTAGATAATTAATTTATAATCATATTGTACTTATCTATAATCTTAATTATTAATATATTCTTAATAAAGGTTATATTATTAAAAAGTTTATGTCCTTATTTAGATGATTATAAGGTTCCTCATAATTTATAAATAATAAATAAAATAATAATATTAATTTAAAAAGAAAATTTAGAACAAAAAAGATCTTATAGTACTTTAAAAGATATATTAACAAATACTAAAGTAATTAGGGAAAATAATAATAGTGATTAAATAATTGATAATAAAAATATTAGAACAGGATTACCTGTTCCTCTTTCTGCAGGATATACTATCTTTAATAATAATCATTTACATACCGTTTCTTTATAGAAATATTCATCTTTAATTATATTTGAATATACATCTATTTATAATTTTTAAAAGGAAATATCTGATATTTAAATTAATAATTATCAAAATAATGGTTATATTATATTAATAAATTTATTATAAAAATATTAGATCAATGTAATAATTATACTTTATTTGCTCATAATATGAGTAATAATAATTATGTATTTATTATCAGTATAATTTGTTTTTATATAAAATAACATCCTAATTATTAAATACATTTTAGAATAATCTAATAGAATTATAAAAATTACCTTATAATGATAATGATAATATTTCTTTCTAAGTTTCTAACTGAAAGTACATTATTTTATAAAGAATAATATCCTTATGGATATATATATTTGGATAATTTAACTCAAAAAATACCTTAGTTATTGATATATTAAGAATCCCAATTATATATATAATAAATAAGAAGAAAAATATGAGAAAAGATATTATAAAATAAAAATGACAAGTATATTTAAATTAACATTATCTATACTTTTTTACCTTTTAGAATATATAATAAAGTTATTAACCTCCTTGGTACTATTTATGATTAATATATAATAAGATTATGTTTATGTAATAGGTTATAATATTTATAAATTTAGTGGAATATTATAAAAATAAAAATTATAAGATATATATAATATATAAATAATAAAATAAGAATATGATTTAAGTGTACATTAATAATAAAAAAAAAATAACTTAATAAGTATATTTGGATTAAAGATGTCAAAGGAAGTAACATAATTATAAAATAATAAAATTTAAATAGGACATTAAATACAAGATATAAAATTACTTAATAGTGATAACTAAAGTATCTAAAGAAATAAATCATTAAAAGATAGATATTAATAAATATAAAAATGATTATAATTATCCAATCAATTATAGTATCAATAATAAATACAAGAGCTAGATTAGCTATATAAAAATTGATATTTTAATTTTCTAGGTTCTCTCATATTCAAGTAGTATATTGTTATATTAATAGTTTTGTTATTAATAGTACTTTATCTCAAAATAATATAAGTAACTTAAATTATAATATAAAGCTCAATATGTTATATTTATATCTCCTAAATTATATTTTTTATATATTAATTATAATAATATAAAAATTGTTAATAAAGGTATATCTAATAAATTAATTTTAAATGATTTTCTTATATTCAGGTTATAGTCTAATTGGTATATAAATATCTATATATTTAATATAAATAAAATGCTTAAGTTACTATAAAAATATAAATAACAGGTTTTATGATATGAAAAGTTTGATAAAATTTATTATAAATTAGTTAGTACAAAATCAATATATAAAGAGTTTATATAAAATAATAATAATTAGTCTCCTATAAGAAATTAATTAGTATAATTATTTAAAATAACAATAAATATATATATGAAAATAAGTTGTTTAAGAATAATTAATTTTGTAATATCTTGATTATTATATATAATATAATTTTTATCATTTTAATATAATCTAATTTAAGTATCTTTAATTTAGAAATTTTATATTTATAATTTTCATTAGGTATTATAATATATTGAGGTAAATTATTAATATCAATAAGTTATAATTGATATAATTAGTATAAAATAACTAATAAATTGTAATTACTATATATATCTATATATAAAGAAGTTAAAGTATTTTTCAATATAGATATATTAGATATAGAAGTATCAAAACAATCATGAATAGATGAAAAATTATTACAAAAGCTATTAATTATATATAAACTATCTATTAAGATAAATAGACTATTAGCATCTAATGAATGTATTAAATTAGGTATTTAAGATAAATTATTATTACTTTTATTAGATAATTCATTATTATAAATTTTAACTGAATATGAGTTTTTATAATAAGATGATTTATGTATTCTATAAATATTCTCATCCATATAATAATGATTAATCATTAATCCACTAGGTAAAACTCAAGGTGTTGGAATATTTAATGTATTGCATATTTTAGATATTTGTCTTTAATAATTAATAAATTTCTTAATTAATGGATATTTCTTCATTATTACTAATTGTATAGTATTAACTAATGATAATATTTGTTTAAATGTTAATTTAATATTATGATCATTTATATATTCATAATAATAATTTTGTTCAATATCTTTTAATTTATTATAATTATTATTATCATTATCATTATAATTATTATAAGGTTTTTGAGTAAACAATTTAAGAACCTACGTAACTTGAGTATTAGAAGAACCATTATAAGGAATTATCATTATCATTATCATTATCATTATCATTATCATTATCATTATCATTATCATTATCATTATACATTTTTTTATCATATCACGATGTATAGTTATAGAAGCAAGATATTTAGATTCAGGATTATCTAATTTATTCAAATATTGTTTAACACAAGAAGTAATATTAAGATATCAATCATTAGGTACATCAGACTGATTAATATTATTTAAATTTAATTTAAAACACATATCAGCATCATTTAATAATAAACCTATATGTTGAAAACCATTACAAGTAGCATCTAAAGTAATAATAAAATTATATTGATAAGAATCTTTATTATTAATTAAAGCATCATGATATTTAGAATATTCTAAACAAAAATTAATAAAATATTATTTGTTTAAATGTTAATTTAATATTATGATCATTTATATATTCATAATAAGTTATATCATTATCTTGGAATGTATTATAATTATTATTATAGAAAGAAAATTTAGTAAACAATTAAATAACTTGACTATTATAAGAACCATTATAAAATATAATCATTATACATTTTTTTATCATATCTACTATATATTTTAATATAAACAAGATATTTAGATTATGGATTATAAATAGTATTTAAATATTTTTTAACACAAGAAGTAATATAAAAATATCTGGTATATAATTTTCATTTATATTATAAAAATTTTATTTTAAGATATATAAGTATCATTTTAATAAAATAAATAAATATGTTGAAAACTATTAGGAGTAACATCTAAAGTAATAATAATAAGAATCTTTATTAAATTAAAGGATCATGATTTTTAGAATATTCTAATTTATTAGAAGCTTTATCTTAAAAATAATAATTATGTATATTAATAATATTATAACTATTATCATTATCATTATCATTATCATGATCAACTTATTTAACACTATAATTTAAAGATAATTTATTATAACTATAAGCTATAGCTCCATAAAGTTTAAAGAAATTAATAGATAAATAATCTTTTAAATTAACTATTAAAATAAACTTTTAGCTAAAGGTGTACCTGTAAAAAATAATGTAGTAATTTCACTATAAATATGACTACTTAAATCTATTATTAAAGTAAAATTTATCTAAATTATGTTATATTAAATAGTATAAAAAATATGATCTAAACAGGTTATCGTATAAAAATACAATACCTATGTTAGAATTTATTATTAAAAATAATAGTTAATATAAATTTTTATAATTAGGATTATTAATATTCTAAACTTAGTTATAATCTTAAATTAATTAATACTAAAGAAAGTCGTATTTAATTAGCTTCTTTATAAAGTAAATATTTATTAGATAGTATGGTTATTAATATTCCACGTTTATATAATTAGATTTATTTTAATTTGGTTTAGTATTTAATAAATCATTAACATACTTATCATCATTTAATAAAATACCACCTAAATTATATTCATAAACATAATTTTTTCTAAAAGTAATTGGTGGTATAATTATAGGTAAATTAGTTTTATAAATATTTATAAAGATTATAAATCATTAATAAATTTATCAACAACATTAATATTTTTTATATAATCTAAATAAAATATAGACTATTTATATTAATATCATATAATTATTTAATAAAAAGTAACATAATACCATAAATCACATTTTTTATTATGAATATCATTATATATAATTTTATAAAGAATAGTAATAGCATTATCAACCAAAATATAAATATCATTTTTAATTAAAAATTATTATCAAAGTATAATAAATAGACATATTAATACAAGAAAGAAAGTTAGGATGTTAAGTATTTAATAATATAGTATTTGTTAAATCTGAATAATTAATATAAATTTTAATATAATTATTATAATATAATAGTTTAATTATTATATTAAAAATAACTACGTAGGTAAAAAAATCTACTAATGGCAGGATATTTATAGGGGGTCCCCTATAAATATTCTGCCTATAAATATACTTTTAATTATATTCATACTCATCTTTATTTATGTATTTTATATTATATATTTTATTAATTAATTATATCTAGATTTATTTATCTTCATCTTTAATAATTTTATATTACTATATATATCTTTATTATATATTTCATTTTATTTTTTTATTATATATATAAGATTCTTATTAATATAATTTATTTTAATTATTAATTATTTTATATAAAATAACGGCCTATGGCCGTTGTAAGTAAAAGGTATCTTTTTCTTTATAATTATTTTTATTATTCCCTTCGGGATTTTTATTATTATATAATTTATTTATATACAAATTATATTATTTTATTTATTAATTATTTTATTTATATAGTATAGCTTATCCCCCCCCCACTTAATTTTTATTGTAATTTATTATAGATACCCCCCCCTCCGGGGGGGGTTACCTATCTCTCTCCCCTCTCCTATACCAAAATTAAAAAAATGGTATTTTTTTTATAAAATTTCTTACTTTTATTCATTAAAATTATATATATAATAATAATAAGATATATAAAAATATAAAAAATAAATATAATATAATCTTAAGGATATTAAGTTAAAATAAAAAGTATTAATAATAATTAATATAATAATAAGATATTATAATAAAATAAAGATAAAAATGGATATATTGATATATGGGTGAATATGATATTCAATAAAAATGTAAATAAGAAAAGAAGAAATGTTTAGGAGATGTTATTATCATCATTTTTAACCTTATTAGTATTATCAACTTTAAGAAGTCCTAAAGAAAATAAAAGAGATAGTGACAAAAAAATAATAAAAAGTTCAGAAATAGGACAAATAATATGAATAAATAGATTAGGGATATTAGTATTAAGTTATGTATTAATATTAATATTAAATACAATAAATATAATAACATTAATACCGGGATTAACATTATTAAATAATTGATTAAATGTGACATCATATAATGTACCAATAATAATATTAATATTATTATTAATAATAGGTTTATTAATATATAATGCAAATATATGATATAAAAAGAAAGAATGAAAATTATTATCAAGATATTATATAATATTAATAATAGGAAATAGTATGGGTTTATTATTATTTCCATTAGTAAATGATTTATTAGCTTTATATATAATAATAGAATTACAAAGTTATTCATTATATTTATTAACAGGTTTACATAATAGATCATATAATGGATCAAGAGCTTCATTATTATATTTTTTAATGGGTGGAATAGCATCAGGAATAATTTTATTATCAATATATTTTATATATTCTTTAACAGGTTCAACAAATTTATTAGATATATCAATAATAAAAAAATTATTATTATTATCAAATAATAATATAAATATAAATACATATTTTGATATATTATTAATAGCTTTATTATTTAAAATGGGATTAGCACCTTTACATCGTTGAAGTATAGGTGTTTATAATTATGCACCAACTTATATAACAGCTTATATAAGTATAGTAGCTAAAATATCAATATCTTCATGAATATTTACAAATAGTATATTGTTTAATAATAATTTATTAATTATATTCTTTTATTTATCTTTATTAATAGGTTCATATAAACCATTATATCAAATAAATATAAAAACAATATTAGCTTATAGTGGTTTATTAAATTTTGGATATATAATATTATCTATAATAACATTTGATATATCTTTTTATATATATATAATACAATATACATTAACACATATAATAATATTTTTAAGTATATTAGCAGCAAGTGAATATATTAATAAACCAGTATCAATATGATCACCATTAATTTATATTCATCAATTAAAATTACCAAATTTAACATTAGCAATATGTATGATATTAGCATTATTTTCATTAATAGGTATACCACCATTACCAGGATTTTATGGTAAATTATATATTTTAATAAGTGCTTTACAAGATAATTATATATTAGAAAGTTTAATTTTAATTATATGTAGTGTAATAGCTACATATTATTATGCTAATATTATAAAAATATTAATAACAAGTAAAACAATTAAAGAAAATATATCTAATGGTAATAATAATATTAATTTATCATTAGCTTATGTTATTGCTACAGCTACTATATTATTAATTAGTTTCTTTATATTTTTACCATTTATTTCGGAAGGTTTATATTTAATAACTATTTAATATGTTTACATTTTATTTATATTTAGCCCCTATTGTTGCTTCCATTTTAATTATTATTAATTATTTAATTTCTACATCTAATTCTTATATTGAAAAAAATGGGCCTTTTGAATGTGGATTCACTTCATATCAACAATCTAGATCGGCATTTAGTGTCGCTTTCATTTTAGTTGCTATATTATTCTTACCTTTTGATTTAGAAATATCTTCTATTTTACCTTACGTTGTTAGTGCTTATTCTAATGGTATTTATGGTTTAACTATCTTAATCTTTTTCTTATTTTCTTTAGTTATCGCTTTTGTTTATGAAATTAATTTAGGTGCTTTAAACTTACATAGACGTTATATTAATATTATTCAAGAATTAAAAACTAATTTATTATAACCTTATTTATATATTCATTTATTTATTTATATATATCTCCCTCCTTTTCTTTATACTATATATCTTATTAATTAATCTTTTTTTGACGGGATATTATATTTTATTATATTATATTATATCCTTTAATTATTATTGTTACCTTATATATCTAGACTTTAATCTACTTCTTTATGTACCTCTTTACTATTATATAACCTTTACAACATTTTTATATTTAACCTTTATTATAAAAATTTATATAATAATTTTTACTTAATTTTTTTTTATATGATTGGATATCATACCAACTTAAATTCATAATTATCTTATTTTAGCATTCATTATTTATTAATTATATTTATAAATATACCCACCTAAGACAAAATATCATATTACATTTTATTAATTTTTTTTACATATATTTATATTTAAAAGATTTTTCTATCATTATTATTTTCATTATTCTATCATTATTTATATTATTACTATTATTATTATCTTTATTATATCATAATTTATATTAATAATAATTTATATTGGTAAATTTATTTAGATATAACATAATAAAAGTTAATTTTAGGTATAAAAGTGTATCGGTAAGGATAAAATTTTCCTTATTAATTTTATTATCATATATATATAATAATTTAGTCCATTATTTTTATAAAATTATATATTATATTATTAACTAATATTAGTATATTATTTATACTAAAATTTATATCATTATTTATAAGGGTATAGTATACTATTATATTATTAGTATAATAATAAAAGAGTAAAAATAAGATATATATAATGATAATGTTCTATTATTTTTTTTACTTATTTATTTCAAACTAATTCTTTTGGTTAAAATTTAACATAAAATCTTATACATTTATTAGAACTTTTTAACATTTAATTTTATTCCCCTTTTTAGTATTTATTTTATGTAATTATGACGATCTTAGGTCAGATATTATATTATACTATATAATTTAATATAAAAAAAAATAGATATATATATAATATTAATTTTTTATATATATTTTTATAAATAAATATAGGTAAGATCTATTATATAAATACCTTTTTAAAGTTAATATAAAAATTTTTTAAAAGGGGCGCTCTTTCACATTAAACTTTAAATTGTTGATATTACTTTTTTATAAAAATAATTATAATCTGAAAATGTTATTACTATTTGTTTATTTATTTATAATAATTTAGGTAATTGTCGTATTTCATTAGATTATAAAAAAAATATTGAGAAATATATTTATTATAAAAATTTTCTTTTATAAAATTATGTATAATAAAAATGATATAGATAATAATAGGTATAGGAGAGGTATAAAAATAATAAGCTTAATAAAAAGTGAGTCGTAGACTAATAGGCAAGTCACCTAGATTTGAGCTAGGTATATATATGTTCGAATCATGTCGACTCAGAAAGCATTGGTAGCTTAAAGGTAAAGCCTTATAATGTCACTATAAGAGATGTCAGTTCGAGTCTGATGCGATGCGTAAAAAATAGGATAGCTCGGTATTGGTAAACTAATCTACTTGCTACGTAGTTGCTTTTTAGCTATCAGCGTTCGAATCGCTGGCTATCCGTAAATTAAAGATATAATAAATCGGATATAAGTAGGATATAAAAATTGACATATAACACAATGGTAAGTGTATAATATTACGGATATTAAAATGCGAGTTCGATTCTTGCTATGTCATAGGTAAGTAGTATAATGTAATAGGTAACATATAAAGCTCATGTCTTTAAAATGGTAGTTCAAATCTATCTACTGCATAAAAAAGTGAATTATAGCTCAATGGTAGAGCAATCCACTCATAATGGATGTATCTCAGTTCAATTCTGAGTAATTTAAAAGAAAATTAAGAAAGAAAGAGAACATGATGTTGGTTCAGATCAAATGCTATGTAGAGACATAACACATGCAAGTTAAAAAGAAATAGCGTTAAGGTGAGTGATATAAGAAAAAAAAAGATCTTATTCAGATGTAGGTAATAGAAAAATCTAGCCTTGGAACTGGAGCCGACGATAAGCGTCACAACGGCCACATTGATAATAAATCAACTCTTATATAGAGCAGCAGTGGGGAATCTTTGACAATGGTCTTACGACTGATCAAGTTATCTACGAGAAGGATATTAATAAAAAATATATAATAATATATAAAAAAAAATAATAAAAGATAAACTATAAACTTCAAAATAATAGTAATAATGATACTAATTATGAGAGAGTCCTAACTAAAATATGTGCCAGCAGCTGCGGTTAGACATAGAGGGCAAGCATTGATCAGGATGGCTTAAAGGATCTGTAGAACGAATCTTTAAAAAGAAAGATATAGAATAATGTCTTTATAAGGAAGATAAAGTAATAAGAATTAAAGTTAGAGGGATAAAATACGACGAAAACATTAAGACTATAAAGAGATTACAAAAAATTATTGACGTTGTGAGATGAAGGCTACGGTAGCGACATGGATTCGATACCCATTTAGTCGTAGCATTAAACTATGAGTACAATAAAGGAAAAATGAAAATGAATAGTACTCCGCCTGACTAGTACGCTCGCAAGGGTGAAATACAAGACATTAGACGGTTGTAGTCCCAAGCAGTGGAACATGTCATTTAATTGGATGATCCTCCAAGAACCTTACCATCTCTTGAATTATTAACAGGCGTTACATCGTTGTCGTCAGTTCATGCCGTGAGGTTTAATATTAAGTTATTGAATGAACGTAATCCTTTTCTTAATAGATAAGTATAATTGAAAAATTATAGGAAGTAGAGGTAGAAGACTAATCATGATGACCCTAATGAGATGGGCTATCGACGTGTTACAATATTAATAACAATTATATTAACTTAATAAGTTAATATTTATTTACATATAAGTATAATAAATTAAATATTAAGATTAAGACATAGTTTCATTTATGAATTGTAATCTGAAATTCGGTTACATAAAGGAGGAATTGCTAGTAATCGTAAACAAGAGTGTTACGGTGAAATTTTTTGCTACTTCGTACTAACCACTCATCAACAGCAAGAAATTTAAATTTTACTTATTGAGTTTTTATTAAAAGGACTTGCTGTAAGTTGAAATACGGTTCGGTTAGGGGAACCTGATCGGGATTTATTTATTTATTCATTTATTTTATACACGCCTAAAACTTGATTATTAATATTTAATTAGTTTATATCTCAATGGTAGAGAGATCGATTGATAATCGATAAATATGAGTTCGATTCTCATTAAACTAAATTTACTTTATATAAAAAGTATAAATAAAGCGGTTATGATGAAATGGTAGACATAAAACACTTAAAATGTTTGGATTAATATCGTGTAGGTTCGACTCCTACTAACCGTAATAAAGGGGAGATTCTAATGTAGGTAATTAGAGCTAAATTGTAACTTTAGTGCCGTAGTGCTGCGACTGTTCGATTCAGTCTCTCCTCAATAAGATAACTATAGTTCAAAGGTAGAACAATTGTATGTGGCGCAATTTATCTGAGTTCAATTCTCAGTAGTTATCCTTTGCTTAGGTAGTTCAATGGTTAGAACAGACGCCTCATATGCGTCTAATATAGGTTCAATTCCTTTCTTAAGCTTATGTCGTATAAGCTAACCAGGCATAGCGTCCGTTTTGTAATCGGAAGGTGTGGGGTTCGATTCCTCAATACGATATTTATTGACTATATGATCTAATTGGTTATGATAATACTACTTCACAGTATTTATATGGGTTCGAATCCCATTGTGGTTACTCTTACCCTCTTCTTTCTCTTTTTTTCACTCCTTTTATTTATAATTTTATTCATATATAAATTTTTACCCACCTAAAACTGTATATCATATTAAAATATATCATAATTTTATTTATATTTAGATAAAAATAAATAAGTATATAAAATAAATGTTATGATAAGTATATGGATAAATATAAAAATAAGTTTATAAGGATAAAATAAAAAGAGAAAGGTAAATGAAAAAAAATTAAGGTAAAAAAGATATATATTTTATATAGCAGGGAAAGTGACAATAAGTTAATTAGGTTAAACTCTGGTACTTCCAATACTATAATACGTGTTCGAGTCACGTTTGTCATAAAAAAAATGAAAAATATAAGATATATATGTATAAAGAACATTGTAATTCATGGTTGAATAAACTGATTGCAAATTAGTTATTTAAGGGTTCAATTCCCTCAATGTTCTAGTTGATTTCAAGTTATAAATAATACTTTGATTAATTTAATTAAAAATAAGATTTAAATTAAACTTAATCTTGATATATCTAACAGATTGTTGCGTAATTGGTAACGTATCTACATTGGGTGTAGGGCTATGGGGGTTCAAATCCCTTCAATCTGATGATTAATATTTAATAATATATTATAATATATGTTTTTATTTATCTTTTTATTAATTTATTTATAATGCCACAATTAGTTCCTTTTTATTTTTTACATTTATTAACTTTTGGTATCTTTATTTTAACTTTTTTAATTTTTATTACTTCTAAATTTTTATTACCTAATATCTTAAAATTATTAGTCGCTAGAATTTTAATTATTAAATTATAAATTATTATATTTATCCTTATACTCTTAATATTTTTTATTAATATTTATATGAGGGATATTTATCATATTATAATTATTTATAATAAAATAAATAAAGGAAATAAAAATAAACTTAGACCTTAAAAATAAAATAAAATTAAGGAAATAAAAATAATAAAGATATGTTATTATCACCATTAGATCAATTTGAAATTAAACCATTATTAACTATAAATAATATAATAACATTAAGTATATCAAATTATGTTATATATTTATTAATAGTAGGAATAATAATATTAGGATATAATATGTTATTAATTAAATCTAATATAGGATTTAATAGATGGGGTATAGCTATATTAGCTATATATGATACTATTTTAAATATGGTAAAAAGTCAAGTAGGTTCTAGAGGAGGTATATATTTTCCATTAATATTTACTTTATTTAATTTTATATTAATAAGTAATGTTATATCTATGATACCTTATTCATTTGCTATATCTGCACAAATAGTTGCTATTATATCTTTAAGTTTAACATTATGATTAGGTTTAACTATTATAGGATTTGTAAATCATGGTTTAGGTTTCTTTTCATTATTTGTACCTACTGGTACACCCTTAGCTTTAGTTCCTGTATTAGTTTTAATCGAAACTTTATCTTACAGTTCTAAAGCTATATCTTTAGGTTTACGTTTATCTGCTAATATTTTATCTGGACATTTATTAATGCTTATTTTAGGTTCTTTAATTTTAAATTTAATGAGCTCTTCTTTATTCGGATTTATTAGTGGATTTATACCTATTCTTGGTGTTATAGCTATTACTATTTTAGAATTTGCTATCGCCATGATACAAGCTTATGTTTTCTGTATCTTATTTAGTGGTTATTTAAAAGATGCTATTTATTTACATTAATTTACCCCTTATTCTTTTTTTTCATATATTCATATATTTTATTCTTAATATTTCCTATATATATTCACTATATATTTATAGTAAATTTAAATAATTAAAATTATTTATATTATATAATAATTTTATAAAAGAAAATTTTATCATTAAAAATTATAATTTTATATTCATAAATAAGAATAAGATTTTTAATATATCCCAAAATAAGCATAAATTAAAAGAAGAGTGTACTATATTAATTATAAATTAATAATTATATATTTGGTTTATTAAGTTTAATAAGAATATAAGAAATTAATATAATAGAAAATAGTATTTATATATATATTTTATTAATTTTAGATAATGATAATGATAATGTTTTATGTTATTAATATATATGAAAATTTTTATTAAAAATAAAATATACATTGTTTTAGTTTTAATATGTCCGCCGAAGGCGGGATATAAGTAAAAAATAAAAGATAAGATATGATATTAATATTTAAGTTATTATAAGATATAAGATAAAAGGATATTATATTATATGAAATATAAGTAAAAAATAAATAGATATATTAAAATATACTAATTGTATTTATATCTAAATATAAAAATATCTCATAAATTAATAAATTCCAATTTATCTAATTAACAATATTAATCTAAAATGATTTAATAAAAATATTTTATAAATTATAATGGGTAGGCCAGAATATTATAACTACACGAGATGATATTATATCTTTTAAATATATCTAATAAAAAGATAAATTTATATAAATATCTAAAAGATTTATAATAATAAAATAGATAATTATAAATATTAATTATAAATATCATTAATATATTTCATATCCTTCATCATAAAATTAACTTATAAGATAATTATAAAATCTATACTATTTATTAATAAATTTTATAAAAAAAGATTATATTTATCTTAAATAATAAAAATAAATACCTTTATAATATTACTTTATCCATAGTTATTCTATTTATAAATTTATTATATAGTTAATATTATTTTTTAATTTATTTATATCTTTAGTGTTATTATATATTTAATAAAATATACCCGGGGATATATGATAACCTATACATATAATAATAATTATATACCTTATAAATAATTCTATTTTACTTTTATATATATCTTTTATTAATTATATACTTATATTAAAACATATTTTTTTATAACCTAAAATTATCTATTTATAATCCTATCATAAATTTTATAGGAGTTAATTAATAAAAATTTTAACATATATATAAAATTATATATAAATATGCCCAACGAAGGCAGGATATATCTAAATATTATGATTATATCGTGTGTATATATAATAAATAATACTAAAAACTATGGATAAATGTCTAACATAAATATTAATAAAAATAACATTTTATGGGGTATTTCTATTAAGATTAATGGTTATTATTATAATGATAAATAAATTTATTATGTGATATCATAATATATTTATAAAAAATATAAATATTTATATGTAAGTGTGAGATATTATATTTAATGAGATGATAATTATATAAATTTATATCTTATAATTATAAAATAAATATGTAAAAAAGAAAGAAAGTGTAGATATGGTTTATAAAAACAGTGAAAAAAAAATGTATTTAGTAGAAAAATATAGGTAAGGATGTATGGCTGAGTGGTTTAAAGCGTAATACTTGAGTTATTAAGGCAAAAATGTCCACGTGTTCGAATCACGTTGCATCCGGAAGGGAAAATGACTATGGCGAAAAGGTAAACGCGATTAGTTTAGGTCTAATAAAATTAAGGGTTCAAATCCCTTTAGTCATATTAAAGGTTTATGAAAAAAAAGAAAAAATGACATTAATATATTTTATAATATGAACAATAACTTGAATAAGTTCAAGAGTATTAAAAGAATTATCAAAACATATAATATTAATAGGGAGTGGTTTATTGGCAATACCAACTTTATATGATTGATGAGAAATAAATGTATTTTATACAACGGATGGGATAGCGGATATTTTAATATTATTAACGGCATATTTAATACCTTTATCAATAATATCAAATTGAAATAATATAAAAAATAGATTATTTTATGAGTTAGTTTTAAATCTAGGTATAATTTTATTAATAAATTTTATGTGTCAAGATATGACATCTTTTTATATATATTTTGAAGCATCATTAGCACCATTATTTGTAATGATAGGTTTATATGGTGCAAGTAATAAAGATAAAGCAGCAGATTATATATTAATTTATACATTATTTTCATCTTTATTTATGTTATTAGCAATAGGTATTTATGAAATATTATTAGATAATACAGATTATCAAGGAACAAGTTTATTAGTTTTATCAATAGATTTACAATGTATTTTATTTTTAGCTATATCAATAGGTATAGCTGTAAAAACACCATTAGCACCAGTACATACTTGATTACCTGTAGTTCATTCAGAATCTCCTTTAGCAGGATCTATATTATTAGCTGGAGTTATATTAAAATTAGCTGTTTATGCTATAATTAGATTAATTTTACCTACCTTATCCGATGCTGCAGTTTTATATACTCCTTTAGTTTATGTTTTATGTGTTATAACTATTATTTATACATCTATAATTACATTAAGACAAACTGATTTAAAAGTTATAATTGCTTATAGTTCTATTTCTCATATGTCTGTTTGTATATTAGGTATATTATCTAATACATTAACTGGTATATCCGGTAGTTTAATATTATCTTTAGCTCATGGTTTTGTTTCCCCTGGTTTATTTATTATTGTTGGTGGTATATTATATGATAGATATCATAATAGATTAATATATTACTACCAAGGTTTATTAACTTACATGCCTATTTTATCTATTTATTTCATTATTTTTAGTTTCTCTAACATTGGTACTCCTTTATCTTTAAATTTTATTGGTGAAATCTTATCTTTAACTGGATCTATTAATAGAGCCCCTATTTTAGGTGCTTTCGCTGCCCTTTCTGTCCTTTTATCTGCTTCTTATCAAATTAAAATTACTAATAGATTAACTGGTGGTATTAAAACTCCTTATATCTCTCTTACTGCTGATTCTACTTTTAGAGAAAATTTCTTAATGTTCGCCCTAATATCCCCTACCCTTTTCTTTGGTTTATTCCCTAATTTTATTTTAAATATCATTTGAGAAAGTTCTTATCTTATTTATAAAATTTAACCCTTTATCTTTACACTTTACATTCTTTATTTTTTTTTATTAGATATATTATTAGATAAAGAATATAGTTGAAGAATATTTATCAAAGGTATGATTATTATAATAAAATGCAATTAGTATTAGCAGCAAAATATATCGGAGCAGGTATTTCTACATTAGCTTTAGGTGGATCATCAATAGCTATAGCTTTAGTATTTGTAGCCTTAATTAACGGTACATCACGTAATCCTTCATTACGTTCTACATTATTCCCACAAGCAATTTTAGGATTTGCTTTAGCAGAAGCTTGTGGATTATTCGCTTTAATGATAGCTTTCTTATTATTATATGCTGTATAATTTATTATTCTTTATTAGAATATATAAATAAATAAATAAATAAATATAAAATAAGATATATATATTCATATAAAAGGTTATTAGATTAGAGGTGAAATCGTAGTTCTTACACAACTGAGTCATAGGTTCGATTCCTATATAACCTAAAAAAAAAGAGTATAACTTAATGGTAAAGTCTATGTCTTCAACACATGTAATAGTAGTTCGATTCTACTTGCTCTTGAAATGCTTTTGTAGCTTAAATGGTAGAGCATTCGCTTGAAGCGCGACTGGTGTAAGTTCAATTCTTACCGAAGGCAAAAATATATAAGAATGAAAAAGGTAATATATAATGGGCTAATAGTCTAATGGTTAAGACAATTACCTTTTAAGTAATATATATTGGTTCAATTCCAATTTAGCTCAATAAAAATATTTATATATCAATATCAATATAAAAAAAATAATAAATGACAAATTCAATAAGAGGTTATATACAATTACATCCTTTTCATTTAGTAAGTCCATCACCTTGACCATTATATACATCATTTGCTTTAATGAATTTAGCATTAAGTATAGGTTTAACTGCACATAATTATATGAGTAATAATTTATATATAATATTAAATATAATAAGTGTAATATATGTATTAACATTATGATTTAAAGATGTTATAGCTGAAAGTACATATTTAGGTGAGCATACTAAAGCTGTAAAAACGGGTTTAACACAAGGTTTTTATTTATTTGTAGTTAGTGAAATTTTAATTTTTGCATCATTATTTTGAGCATATTTACATTCTTCATTAAATCCTACTATCGAAATAGGTATGGCTTGACCTCCTGCTGGTATTCAAGCTATATCACCTAGTGAATTACCTTTATTAAATACTATCATTTTATTAGCATCTGGAGTTACTATTACTATGGGACATCATGCTTTAATTAATAGTAATCGTAATGATACCTTATACGGATTTATTTTTTCTACTTTATTAATCATTATTTTCGTTATTTTACAATATTTCGAATATATGTTCTCTTCATTTACTCTTACCGATGGTGTTTATGGTTCTACTTTTTACGCATTAACTGGTATACACGCTATACATATGAATTCTTTAATTGCAATGCTTACCGTTTGTTCTTGAAGAGTTTATAATTATGATTTTACTAATAATAGCCATGTTTTCGCTGAAATGACCATTATTTATTTACATGTATTAGATATATTATGATTATTTATATATATTATATGTTATTGATGAGGTTCTTAAATTTATTTTATCCCTTTTATATTACTAATAACACTTATAAAATTTATTTAATCATTTATTTATCTTAGATTTAAATTTTATAGGAATATTAGATAAAATATTTACTTAGGTTAAATATTTATAAAATCCTTTAATTATTGATACATTTTTAATAAAAATTATTATTATGATTATTCTTTTATTTATGATATTAGTAAACCTATTTAATTTTACATAAGTATTATTTGTCTAAATTTTATAATTAGTTTAATTTTTATATAAAACTACATATTATCTTATATAATAAATATACTTATTATAATTAAAGAAAAATTAATAGTAGTTTTAAATCACCATATAAGACTTATTAAATTATATCCCTCTTTAGGTGGACATATATAATATAATATAAAACCACAAAATAATAGAATTATTATTTATTGTTTAATATAATCTTTAATAAGATTTAACTAAAAAATTAAAATTTTATATTTAGATTATTTTAAATATTAGATATATAAATTTATAAAATAAATTCACTAATTAAGTATAACTTAATTTAATAATTCACTTTAAGTGTGTATAAAAAACTATACCCTTTATATTTTAGAATCCTTATGGATTATATATTCATATATATCATTAAATAAAATAAAATTAATTAAAATAAGATAAGATAAGATAAGATATTTTTAATATATAAAAATATTAAACTAATGATAGTATTTATGAATTTATTTGTCTTAGGTGGAGATATTTAATAAATAAAACCAAACCCTTAAATTAAAATCTATTCTCTTAGATTTACTATTACCCTTATTTCTCTATAGGATACCTGATATAGATAAATGCCATGGTACTACCGGTATAGTTCAGTGGGGCCATTTATTATTCAATATATAATTACTTATATTATTAAATTATGTTTACATGAGTGTTAATAATTATAATATAAATATATAGATAAGTATCTATACCAGAGAGATATATAAATTATAATATAAAAGTAAATGGTAGGATTATAACTTGAAATTATAAGTTTTAGTTAGAACAATTGTTTCATTTGTTTATGTTAATTTTTACGGCGATACTAATTTATGATTAATATTATAAATAAGAGTAAAATTTAAATATGGATAAATTAAATGAATATATATAGATAAATATATCTAAAAAAAATGTTAAAATAATATATATATATTATTTAACGGGTGCGATTAATACAGGTAATTCACTAAATGTGTGATACTCAGCAGGTCTAGTTAAAATTAACTCTAAGTCAGAATCTCTAGTATTTCTAGTTAAATTAGATTCAATAAAATCAGGAGTTACTTGTATTTCTAATTCTTCATTTTCTCCATTTTCTAATTGTATTTGTACACTTTTTAAACCAACTATAACAGATATTATAGATATAGCTGAACCTATACTACTAATATAGTTTCAACCAATAAATGCATCAGGATATTGTGGTATACGACGAGGCATTCCATTTAAACCTAAAAAATGTTCCAATAGACTCCTTAGATTGTTATCTCTAAGGCCCCTGGACAGATCCGTACGAGCGCTTCTCAACGCATACGGCTCTTTGATAATATAATTTGATTAAGGCATTGATGATAAGTTTATAGATTTATCTTTTACTTTTTTGTGATTTTCTAATTAAAACTTTCTTGATATTTTCAAGTCTATGAGATTTAACTTTACTATTCTTATTATCTAAATAATCTTTTAATACATTATTAGTAGCTTTAATAGCTTTTAATTGTCTAATCCCGCCTTCGGCGGGCATATATTTACTAGAATTATAGTGTTCAGTTACTAACGATGAAAACTCTTTAGAACTAATTAGGTTTTGTATGGCCTTATGATTACAAAGAAATAGTTCTTTTATATTGGCAGTTTTAAGTTTACGATCAATATTCTTAAGTTCTTTGTTGATAAATTTACGAAATAATCTAATAAGATAGCTATCAGAATTAGTCTTTTTATTGACATGACAATCACGATGTATTAATTGTTTATTCTTAGTATTAGCTAATATTTCCTTATAAGGACTGCATTTTCCCAAAGTTTTAGGGATAATATGGTCAACATGTAAATTATAATATCATTTACTACCTTTAATATGATTAGTATATACTTGATTAAATAGATCATATTTATGATCCAATTCTTTTGTATTATCAACACTAGAAAAAGAAGAGTCATTAATTAAGAATTTGTTATCATCCTTGATATATTGATCTTCTTTTAGATCATAAGTATCTAAATTAATAAGTGGTTTTTTGCAAATAGTGCAATCACCTTTTTGCTGATAGTATAATTTAGCATGTTCTTCATCTAATAATTTATGAATTTTAATTCTTCATAAAATATAAGGTTTAGGGTTTATAAGAAAACTATAATCGTAAATTTCTCTTTTTAATCAAAGGAAACCTCAAGGAATATCTTTTATAAGATTAGTTAAAGATGGAACTTCATTGATACCACCACTCATTTTCTTAACATGTAGATTCTTTCACTTACCTAAATGTTTTCTATATTTTTGTAACATAAAACCATAAGTTTTAAGTCCAAATTTCTTGAATAAAAACATTCTAGTTCTTTTAAGGATGAATCAATCTAGCTTATTTCTTAAAGTGGATTGTTTACCTCCAATGAAATAGTTAGATCAACCTCTTATAAGAACACTTAGTTCGTTTACGATAGTTCCAATATCTTTATGAGTATTCTTTAAGCTAGTTATATCGACCACACCATCTTTTAACCTTTGTCTTGCCTTAGGTGAAGGATAGACATAGGTACCAATTCAGTCGGTTAAATTACCCCTGATTGCTTTAGGTGCTTTGATAATTCAATTAACTTTATAAGGTCTAAGAAGATGAAAAGTTCAACTAAGGTAGTCAAATTTTTCACCCATTTTTCATTTGATTGTCTTTGATTTTTCTAATGATATTTCTAACCCTCTTTCAGCTAAAAAATCTTTGATTATATTCATTAGATGCTCGTTTAATTCTCCGCAATTATGAATTACTAAAAAATCATCCGCATATCTAACAAAATTAGTCTTAACTCTAGTCATAAATTTAAAGTAACTATCTCTATCATTTCCAAGAATGAAACCTTCCTTTTCTAACCTTTTAGCTTTCTCAGGATGTATAAAAGTACCTTTATGTCTACCTGTATTGGTGTATGATTTTTTCATACCTTCTTCAATGGTAGTTTGTAAGCCATCAAGGGTTCAGTTCATTAACAAAGGAGATATAATTCCCCCTTGAGGAACTCCTTTTATACTAGGTGATACACTTTTATCTATTTCTAATCTAGATGCTTTAAGAATTTTAGGTAATAAATTTTCAAATCCTTTAGGCATAGGTGTTTTATCAATAAGTCATTTATGTGAAATATTATCAAAACATCCTTTGATATCTGCATTAATAATATATTTCTCTTCTAAGAAATTACGATTTTTATCTGGATTATTATTATTTATAAATTCCTTTCCAAATGCAAGATCTCTTTTTCTTAGATTAGGTCTACTTCTATTATAACTAACTAAATTTGCAACTGTAGCGACTGCCATTTGGCAACCACGTCCAGGCCGAAAACCAAAAGAATGAGTATCACCCATAGGCTCCATAATTGGTTCCATTACTAATTTAATTAACATTTGAACAGCTCTATCCTTTATAGTTGGTATACCTAACTTTCTGATTTTTCCATTAGTTTTAGGTATTTCAACTGTTCTGATTAGCCCTGGTTCATAATATTTTAAATTAGTTAGTTTTAGATATTTTAATAATTCAAATTTTAAATTTAAATTATGTTTAGCTATGTTTTCATGATTTTTGTTAACAACTGTTATAGGATTATTTTCTATTTCTTTATATTCCTGCCTAAGTAATTTAGTTTTAGCATGTCCGAGTTTTGTTTTTAGTTCTCTTCTTTCAAGTTCTCTTTGAGAAAGATTGGATATACCTTTCCTTCTAATAGCTTGATCGGTTTTACCTTTTGCTAAACCTAAAATATACTTAATCTTTTGAATTCTTTTTGCTAAATTTTTTAATGCGGAACTTCTGTTGTCAACTTTAGATCTATTTGATTTAAAGGCAACTTCATCCGTTCCTGGCGTTGTGCTACCTGAATTTCTTGTTAATAATTCTATAGACATCAGTTTTCAAAGTAAGGATGTCATTATAAATCCTCCAAATTCAAGTAATTCTATAAACTTTTCGTCTTTTAATACAGCATCTCTACTATATTTATGCTTTTTAATTAAATTATCACTTATTATAGCTATTTTAGTACTTTGATCTCTAATTAATTGAGTTATATCTTTAAAATACTCTTCATTAGCAGGTCATAAATCTTTTGATAAATCTTTATGACTTAATTCTACTAATCTTTTATATTCATATGACTCTTTCAGATTTTTGATCATAGGATTTACGTTATCTCCATTTATTTCTAAACTTCCTTGATTCCTTTTTCCTGTACTATAATTTCTACATATTATCATGCTTTTATTAAAAGCATCCAACTTCAAATTTCTGTAATTGCTTACTGATTGATTGAAGTTATCCCATCAATTTATTAGAGGCCTTATTAATACTTTTTGGTTATTTGTATTAATATCTTTTGTTGTTATTTGTTCCCTCTTATTTTCTATATCCCTATTGTTTTCATTTAAAGAACGGTGTATTTTAACAAATCTACTGTGCTTGTAGTCGTTACCCTTCTTTTTAAGATTTAAAATCATATCTTGGTTGAGGGGGTCATCGAAAGTAATTAAGTGATAAATTACTATATAACTTGAAACAAAAAAGGCTCTCATCATAAATAATCAGATATTAAAAAATATTATCTTTAATTTATGACCCGAATTATCGGTTGTGCTTAGATATCCTCCAACAGGCAATACAACTGCAAAGAGGAGTCTAATAAATCTGTAGATCGCACGCATAGGTAAGAAAATTATATTTACAGATATAAATAATAGTCAGAAATGTATTTCTGCTCAAACTTTATTATATTGTAAACCAAACATAGATGGTCCTCAGTAATAGTAACCTCCTACTAAACTGAATAAAGCTCCCATAGATAATACATAATGGAAGTGACCGACAACGTAATACGTGAAATTTAAATGTATTTTATCGTGTAAATACATACATTAATTTTACAATTTGGACTATATCTTAAAAAAAGTAAGCCTACCATAAAAAATATAAATGATACCTTATTTAATATAATATTTTTTTTCCGTAATATTTTATTATTACAGAGGTAATTTACTTATTAACACAACGTCTAGTCTCTACATAGTAAATAAACAATTAACCGTGGGGAATATAGATTCAACTCAAAGACAAATATATATAAACCCCACTCAGGATCAGGATTGTTCATAAACTTACACGGTATTAATTTTAATATCCGTTGTATGGTTGCATTCAAAAACCAATATTAAAACCTTCACCGTTAGCTATAATAACATTTGTTTATATATATTATAACCAATATATAAATAAAATAAAACCTTTAAACTATATATTATCCATAACATAGCCCGCTACGCGGGCTATTTAAGATAAAGTTATTAAAGATCGTATTAACGAATACTTTTATATTTATATTAATAATTATGTATTTAATATATTATAAAATCTATTTATATATTTTTGAAGTGTGACCTCAAGACACGTGAAATTAAATCAATAACTTAGATTGATTATATTTAGATTCTTACCGGTTGTCAACCGGGTAATATATCTATCTTATAATATATAATATTCTAAAAAAAACATAATCATAATTTTAGCATGTTTTTTCAGGAGAGATATATATATACTGCCGACCTTTGGTGGTACTATTATGTCCCTCCCTAACTCAATCCTAAGGTGGGAATATAATATAATATTATATTTTACTTGAAATTAAAAAGGATACTCTTCAATGTCAAGATAATAAATATAATCTCAAGATATCATATCATAAAAATGTGTATAAAAATAAACTAATATGGATATTGAGACCCCCATAGGGGTAATATACCTGAGTTAATTAAAATTAGATCTGGAGAGATTTAAGAAAATTAAAATTTAATTGATAAATAATTATTTATTGGTTTTTATATCATCACATATATTGAGAATATTTATATCCTAATAAAGGATATAATTTAAAATGTTTATTTAATAAATCTCTACTATGTTTATTAGAAATATGAATTTTATAATGATGATTATCTTTTTCAGGATTACTAATTTTACCTTTTTCATTTTCTAAATATATATTAATATATTTAAAAATATATTTTTCAAATTTATTACCAATTATAAATTGACAACTCTCAAGTCTATTAGTTTCAATATTTTTAATTAATTTAAAATTACCTTTTGCTTCGATGAAACCAGATAATCAAGGGCTAAAATAATAAGGTGGAGTAAATTTATCATTAAATATATTTAATAAATCAGATTGTTTTTTAAATTTATTATTTCTTAAATTAATAAATTCACTTTCTGACATGTTAGAATTTTCATTAATAAATTCCATAGCAAATTCTAATTGACATATTTTAGAAGTAGTTAATAAAGGATATTTAGCTAATATAGCAAATGTTTTTGCTAAATCAGATCTATTACATGCTATTCATACTACATATTTATTATTTCTTTCTATAGTTTTTTTACCACCTATATAATTTACTAATAAATCTATCATATTTTCATTTTCTTTTAAATTTTTTAAAGCTATAATTACTCTTACACGTTTTTTTTTATCTGAAAGATAATCAACAGTTATAGTTCCATCTCCTTCTAATAAACCTACAAAAAATTGTTGTACATATTCTTTGTTAATATTAATATTTTTTAATATTGATATTTCTTTAGGGTTATATAATTCCTTATAAGAATCTATTTTATCAATATTTAAAGAATAGGTTTTATATTTTTTTTTTGGTTTTATATTTTCAACTCTTTTTTTTTTTAATAATAAATATGATATATCACATCATGAGGAAATATATTTATTATTAAATAATATATATATAATCATTATAATAATAGATATTATTACATATAAGAATCATTTAGTATTCGTATCATGGAATGCTACATCAATAGATGCATTAGAAAGCATAACTCCTGTTAATCCACCTATTGTAAATAAGAATAAGAAACCTAATGCAAATAACATAGGTACTGCTAATCTTACTTCTCCTCCATAAATTGTTGCTATTCAACTAAATAGAGTAGAATCTCAACATTAGTACAATATACATCTGTATATTCTTGTACTAAAATATCAAAGCTCTCTCCGAACCCAGCGAGATAGTTACCTATCACTAGGCTCTCCAACACCATGTGGTTTCATTGGAGAATTTTTTTAATCATTACCATATACTTTAAAATGACAATTTTTACATAAAGCAATTTGAGAGATTTCGATAGCTTTTAACTTATTACCACTTTTTGGTAAATCTTTAACAGCATTAATATGATGCATTTGTATATTTAAATTAGAACCACACATATCACACTGAGTACCTTGATGTCATAGTTATTTTTGAGATCTTCAGTGTAGACTTTTTAGAGGGTTTGTACCTTTATTGTCATTTAAGTAATTCATTAAGGCATTTATATCATTAGTTTCTAATGCTTTGATATATTCTGGTTTTCAAGTTTTAAGTATTTTAGTTTGTTGTGTTTTAGGTATTTTTTGATATTTATCGAAAAGAATACCTTTAATTTTGATATTTTTATTCACGATTCCTACTGGTAATTTAGGGGTTCTTTTCCCTATATTATCAGATAAGTTATTTCTATCAATTTTAAAAACCCTTGCAACAGTTCCTAGTTTAAATTTAGCCGCATATACTTTAGCTAAAGAGTATCTAATTATATAAGCAACTCTTGCAGTAATTTGTTTTCGATTATTGGCTATAACTCATCAATTTGAAAGACCACGTAATATCATATTAATTTTTTTATTACTTTCCGATTGAGGATATCTTAAATATCTAAAATTAGGAATAGGATTTCCCATTCCATCACAAAAACCGGCTTCTTTAAGACGATTGATAACCTTAGTTTGATCAATATATAGTGTAGGTATTGTCACTCTACGATTTATAAGTTTAATACCATATTTTTGTTTTATAACAAAAGTATTTCTACCTATAATATAACCTAAAAAAGGTATACCTTTACTAATGTGTTTAATATGTGTTTTTTCTTCATTTAATGTTAAATTTAATTTATCATAAAAAAAAGATTTTATGAGTGACTTAATTTCAATAGCTAGTTTTCTAGAACCATTAATTCCTATTAAAAAGTCGTCCGCATATCTAACATATTTAACAGTTCTATACTCAACTTGAAATGGATTTCTTGAAGGTAATCTACGTCTATATACTTCACTTTTTAATCCAGCTCTAAGAAGTTTTAGAGTTTCTTGATTTTTTTGACGATTTGTGGGTAAAATAGAACCTTGATATTTATAAGTTAATATATCCATATATTTATCAAATAGATCTAAATAAATATTTGATAATAAAGGACTTAGAATATCTCCTTGCGGAGTTCCAATTTCGGGTGTATAGACTTCCTTATTTATGAAGATTTTAGTTTTTAAACCTGATCTTATCAGATTTAATATTATAGGATCTTGTATTCTTTCCTCTATTATCTTCATTAAAATTTTATGATTTATATTTTTAAAATAACCTTTAATATCTCCTTTAATATACCAAATAGAATCTTTTAAATTAGTATTTATATATTTCAAAGCTGTATGGCAACTACGATTTGGCCTAAATCCAAAAGATCTTTCAGTGAAATTTAATTCGAAAATAGGTTCGATAATTGTCTTTATTACTTCTTGAACTAATCTATCATTTATAGATGGTATTCCTAAAGGTCTAAATTTTCCAGATTTAGATATCATTACTTGTTTTATACCAGTTCAGGTATAATTATTACTAAGAACAGCCTCCTTTAATTCAAGAATTCTTTTCCTTGTAAGAGTATTTATATCTAAATTATCTGGCTCTATAGTTTTAGATTCCCTATTTGATTTTATATTTAAATATGCTGTAAATCATATTGCGTTAAGTTTTAAGTATCCTCTTAAATCTTTATATTTAAGGTTTTGATTTTCAAAATTTCTTTTTCAATGTTTAACTAATATTTCAAATTCTTTGGAATGTTTTTCCTGTAATTGTACAACTACAGAATCTGATTTATTGTTTTTCATGGTATATAACCTAGTACTTATTAAATGTACTAAGTGTTTAGCTCCCTTCATTTTGAATGAACTGTTAAATTCATTAACTACTACGGAGCCTCTGCCATCTCCTTTAATTAAGAAGACTTCACCGGTAGCACACAAAACGTTTCATATATTTATTCCCCGCAGTAATGCGAGGTATATTATTCTATATAAGGATATCTTTTTGATGTATGTCCTTAATGCGATAAGTAATGTATTAACTTTCTTAATTGAGTCACTACTTTCGTAAATATTCACCGAAGTAGAGTTAATAATATCCTGTAATTGTGAGTATCAAGATATGGATGTATTTATCCCAAAACATCTTAGATTTCAGTAATTCAACTTATTCCTTATATAAAAACTAGCATTCAAGCCTATCTTGGCCCAGATAAATCTAAATCTGCTCACAGATGACCTCATTGCTCTTTTATATACATGCTCTTGTCCCTCTCCACTTACGTTTATAAGGTAAGTATATTTGCTTTCTATTGACTCAACATTATAGTTTGTTTTTATAAACAACAATTTTTTGTGTACCCTAACGGTCGCCCATATTTTTATACCTGTTGGTACAGCTATTACCATTGTGAAATAGTAGATTAATCCTCTTTAATTTATTATCTAAATCCTTCTAATATTTTATTTTATTTTATTAGAAAGTAAAGTTATTCACTTTATACCCCCGGAAACCGGGGTAGGTATATAATTAAAGCTTAATTAAAAAACCTTTCCCGAACTATACGTGCTACTTTCATAGCATATAGCTCTCCATTATATATATCTATATATATAACTAGATTCCTTCATTACATTTAATAAAAAGATATATAATATCCATATACCGTTTTTTTATTTTTAAGTATAATATAATATATATCTGTACGTTATAAACTTGTTTATTATTATAATTACTATGAATCTTCCGTTAACCTAATACTTTCGATATTAGGTCAATCCCAAATTCTTCTTAAACTTAAATATATATTTACTTAGGTCATTATATATATTTTAACCCATATATTATAGGTTAATTGTATTGTATTTTCCTATATATAATCAGCTACAATTATATATCAATATATATATATATTCCATAACCATATAAATCTTAACTCAGGGATGAAATATCCCATAGAATATAAAATTCCCTTTTTTAGACATGCTGTGGTCAACCTTAAATTACTTTAAGTATCTAAGTCTAATGTTTTACTTCAAAATATAAAATTATCCTTGAAATAATAAGATTATCATAATGATAATGATAATCATTATCTCTAAAAAAAAATGAATATAAAAAAAATAAAATAAAATAAAATCCTTTATAAATTATATACTTATAAAAATAAAAACTATAGATTAATTTTATATAAAAATGATTTAATAAAAAATGGAGCTATTTTAGGTTTAATTTTATTTAATTCTATACGATTAATATATATTCTATATTTATATTTATTTTTTTGTAAAGTAGTTTTAATACCAAATTTAATATATAAAATATTTTGAATTAATATATTTTCATTAATATTAAAATTATCAGTACATATAGTTAAACCTTGATTTCTTCTAGAACCATCACCCATAATTCAATGAGCTAAAACTACATAATCCATATGATCTAATAAATCAATTTTTATAGATTTTCTATTACTATTTTTATAATATAAAATATCTTTTATTTCATTTAAGACAACTAATTTACGTGTTGTAAATTGTATACTATAAAATAGTTTACCTTTTTTTATATTTTTTGTTAGATGAGGTATATTAGAACAAATATAGGATAATTCACAAAATACTCATCATAAATATTCATAATTTTTTATAGATTGTTTAAATCCAATAGCTGGATTTCAAATATTATGTAAATGCATTCATCCATCAGATAATAACATACCTATTAACATACTTTTATGATATTTACTTAATATTAAGGTATTTCTTTCATTACGAGTAATAATACCTTTTTTTAAATTAAATGTTAATCTTTTATTATTATAATCATGTAAAATTAAATCTTTAGATTTATTTTCTGAATTAGTAGATAAGAATTTTTTTATTTTTATTTTATTTTTATATGTAAAATATTTAATTTTGTTAAGATAAATTTTATAATTAGAAAATATTTGAAGGTGTAATATATTACACATTAAGTTTAACAATGAGATGGCGCACGTAGCCGATGTGAAATAAGCTCTAGTATCAATATCTAATCCTACTACATACATATGGTGCTAAGTATTAAAAAAATACTTTTGGACTATCTCTTATACTTATGATTTAGATGAATGTCCTATTGATTTATTTTCAATAGTAAATTTATTCATATTTTTTCTTAAAGATCTAATTAAATCAATTTTATCGGTATTTAAAGGTTGATTATTAACAACAATATCTAATATATTTTTAAATATCGTATAAGATTTACTTTTAGTTGTTTTTAAACCATATAAATTAAAATAATTTAATAATATTTTATTTCTTTCTATATGATTACAAGATATCTCTATTCTATAGACATTTTGAGTTGTCTTTCTCAATTTAGATAAGTTTTTAAAGTATAATAATTGACTTATTTCATTTAATAAATCTTCTTCATTTTTTTTTTCTAAAATAAAAATAGATTTTATATAAGTAATACCTCGATTTTTATATATTTTTATAGAAAAACAACCTTCAGCATCTGTAAAACCAGATAATCAGGCATTATTTAAAGATACTTTATTTTTTTCTTTAATAATTAATGGTATAGAATAATTACTTAAAATAATACTTTTTTTTAAAATATTATATCAATTATTTAATTGGTTTAATCTATTATTTAAATATAAATTACCATTAAAAATTAAATATAATAAAAAAATATTATTTATATCATAAACAATAAAACGACCATATTGAATATTATTATTTTTATCATAATGATATTTTATATAACCAAAATTTAATGTTTTTTGTATATGTTCTAAAATAGAAGTATCTTTTTGTGTAATAACAAATTTACATAAATTTTTATGGACTAAAATAGCTCCATCACCTTCAGTAAAACCTACGAATCAATTTAATCATTCTATATCTATAATTGTATATTTGATTAAATATATTTTTTTATAAAAAGTTAAGAATAAATCATAAGAATCACTACGTATAGTCTCTGAGGATCCTTTTTTTCCGTTATATACGTAAAATATATCTTCTTTTTTTGATATAATGTTTCCTGCTGATTGGGCATTTTTATTTAAATTTGAACTATAAAAAGTATTAAATAAATATCATCCTTTCCAGCCTATAGTAGTGTTTATTACCTTAAATTCACATTTAAGGAAAGCCACAATTTGACTTCAAACTAAAAAACCTAAAAGACCGATTGATCCCATGATTGAGATAGACGAGCTATCCTTTTTACCGGAAGCTCCCCCTCACAGATCTGTACATGCACCTCTCGATGCATACAGCTCTTAGCCAATACCTACTGTTTGAATGTTCATATTATTTATTTTGTTTTCTTTTTCGTTAAGCCTTTCAAGAATTTCAAGAATCTAATTTTGTGTGCATCATCAACATATGTCAAAGTTGCTTTATCAATAAATTTTATAATATTTGAGATCTCTCCTGACTTATTCTTGTCAATAACGTTAAAACGTTTAAATAGAGTTTTGTCATTTATTGATTTCTCTTTATGACACTCTGAGTGTATTATTTGTAGGTTATTTAAGCCTTCTATAAACTCTTCAGTTTTGGTGTTATATCTACCTATAAAGTTAGGAATTATGTGATCAAGCTCGATACCATTCAACCAATTTATGTTTTTTGGTTTCGAATGACTAATATTGTAAGAAAAACGGTTGTATTTCTTGTTAATACTAATATGATTATCAACTGATAAATCATTATTAATATATCCAATATCGTAGGAAGTTGAATTAGTTAACATTTTTCAATTAATTAATTCCTTATCACAAATTGTGCATTTAAAATCTTGTTTATATGCTATTTTTGATTTAAGGTCATTTTTTACTTTGGTAATTAATATTTGTCTTTGGATATAAGGTTTGGGATTTATAATGAAGGATGTGTATCTAATGTTGTTATTGACATTAAATATTCTCATATTTGAATCCGAATGTAAATTACTTAATTTAGGAATATTTACGGTTTTGACTCTATCTTTATCTTTAACTCTATGAATATTAGATAGAGATATATTTTTCCTTAAGGTTCCATCTTCATTTTGAAAATATTTTGCAAAATAGAGAGGGTAAGATTTGTTATATTTTTTTCTTAAAAATTTACTGAATCTCTTGAATACGTATAAGTCTAGATGGTGACGAATATGGGTTTGTTTGGGTCCCGGGGAAAAATAATTGGATCAACCGTAAATATAAATTATTAACTTTTTAAAGATAGATATATCTTCTAATATAGTGTTAGATAAAGATGTAATTTCTTTAATGTTGTCTCTAAATTTAGCTGTTGATTCGTTAGAGGGATAAACATAAGTTCCTCGTCAGTCAGATAATCTTCCGACTACCTTTCTTCTAGCTTCAGTCAATCAGTTAACTTTAGTGGGGTTAATATTGTGAAATGTTCAGCCTAAGAAATTAAATTTCTTGCTCATATTTCATTTTATAATTTTGGTTTTTTCCTCAGATAATTCCAACCCTCTTTCTTTTAAGAAGTTTTTTATACCTATTGTTATATTATCTAATGATTCTTTTCCATAGGCTATTACGATGAAATCATCGCCAAAACGAGTCATATGAGTAGATTTTTTAGTTCTTACTGAAACATCAGATTCGTATTTCATAGGTATATTATTATCTTTATAGTATTTTAGTTTTTCAACTCATCTATATGTCTTTTTTAATTTATCATTAATTATGAATGAATTTTCTATACATACTTCATCCAATCCATCTAGAGTTCAATTTATTAGTAAAGGAGATATTATACCTCCTTGGGGTATCCCTTTAGTATTGTCTTCTGCTTTAGTTATTATTTTATAATCTTCTAATTCTATTCTTTCAACTATATTTGTTTTTAGTATTTTTTCTAATAAATATTCATAACCTTTTGGCATGGGAACATTTTTTATCAATCAATTATGACAGATGTTGTCAAAACAGTCTTTAATATCAGCATCTAAAATTCATTTAGTTACGTAATACATTATTTTGGTTTTTTTTACTGGTACATATTTGTCATTGTCTAAGTTAAGAATTCCTTCTTTTTCTTTTTTTGATCTCATAGATATACTCTTTGGTTTTATTCTTTTTACCAAGGTATTATCATTTAATAATTTTGTTTTATTATTAAAGGTATAATATAAACGGTTATATAGTTGACAGATAGCTTGGAAGGCATTACGTCCAGGTCTAAATCCTCATGAATCTACGTCTCCTAGTGTTTCCAGATATGGTTCCATTACTAGTTTTAGTAGCATTTGAATACCACGATCTTTCATAGTCGGAATACCTAAAGGACGTAATTTTCCGTTTTTCTTAGGTATGTATACCCTTAGGATTTTTTCTGATTCATATTCCTTTAATTTTAAATTTTTTAAGGCTTTTAATATTTCAAATCTTAAGTCAATATTATTATTAAGTTGAAGTTCTCTTAAATCATTAAGGTATTTAAGTGGGTTTGCATCAATTTGTTTCAATGTTCTCCTACTTTCTAATACTTTATTTTTTCCAAGGGGTGATTTTAATCACCTCCTGTAATTTTCTCTAGGGTTTAGATTTTCTATTCCCTTTCTCTTTATAGCTTGATCGGTTTTACCTTTAGCAATTGCTATTTTTGTTTTTGCTTTAGATATTACCTCTTTAAGTACTTCAAGTGCTGCTTCATCATTCTTAGCTACTTTTAATACTTTTTTTAAACTTTTATTATCTACACCTGGGGTGTAGGCTCCATTAGTTTCCATTAATAAATTAACAGAATGTATTTTATAAAGCAGACTTTCTAAGTTGGATTTAGCTTCTTGTAGTATTGGTTCTCATAATTCTTTCTCTTTTATAAGGTTTCTATCTACTGTATATTTAATATTATCTAATTCGTTATCTTCAAGATTAAAATCAGAAGAGAATTGGTTAATCGTTTTGATAGCTAGTAAATAATTACTTAATTCTACATAATGATTTAACTTACTTTTGAAATCATTTTCTAAAGTAGGTCATTTCTTATCATTTATGTTTCTTATAGCCTGGGGAACTAATAATTGTTCCAACTCTCTTTTATTCCTATATAATTTATTTATATTATTAGGAAAGTCTATCTTTCCTTCTCATATTGATAAATTATTCGTTGAATAACCTCTACGAGTTATTATTTTTTCATATAATCCATGGCTTTGTAGTGTATTTGACATTCTAGTATTAGTAGAATCTAATTTATTTCAATAATTTATATATCCATATATAATGGGAGAGTTTAATCTCCTTTGATTATATGGGGAGATAATCTCCTTATAAATCATTATATCCCCCTTCGGGGGATAAATTCCTCCCTCACATTTATTTACGCTTCATAAATAATCACCATAGTTGGAAAATATAACCTTTTTATCAGTTATATCTTTTATATTTATGTTTTTTCCTTTATTTCATTTACTAGTGTCCCATAGGTGGGCGGAAATCGTAAATTCTATCTGTTGCTGAGTGTCCTTCGTTCCTATATTTTTATTGTTGATATTTGGTAGAGTTTTCCGACTAAGACTCGCACTCTTTTCGGACCATAATATTTTAAGTGGATGCGTTAAGAAAGTCAACAGATTACTTCTTCAACAGATAAAGCTCGCTGTATACACAAATTGTATATACCTGACTAATCAGACTTGCTTAGCTATTCCTCAATAAGTACTCCACTTACGAAAGGAAATAAATAAATGCGGTAAGGCGCACGCGTATAGCATTCCCACTTCACCAAATATTGGCTTTTTACTGTATGTAGATACGATATGTGATATTATTCCAAATCCTGGTATTATTATTATATATACCTCTGGATGACCAAAGAATCCAAATCTTAATTATAATATATTTTTTCACCTTTTATATTATAACCTTGTAATTAATTTACAACCAAGTTTTTATAAAGAACTTGAGACTCCGACTGTACATTAAACAAGTATTAATATTAATATTAATATTTTTATATATATTAATCCTCATCCATTAGTGATGCAGTCTGTAGCAATTAATTAACTAATTGACGGTCTATTATTTAGGATATTTTGACCGTTCCACTAATGTTGCTATTATAATTTATTTTTTTCCTGTTAATAGTTTATTTTTAAATAAATATGTTATAATAACTAGGAATAAGGTATATATACAATATATATTCGATTTATTAAGTCTTTTATAAAATAAAAACCAACATTTGCTTAATAATCTCTAATAACTTAAGTTAAACCTTTTCCTTTATTCCAAATTGGCTATTTTTATTTATTTATTTCTTTTGCTAATTTTTTCATTATTATACGTTCATCTGTATTTAAATGTTTACCTTCTCCTATCATAATTAAGAGTTTTTTAAACTTATTATAACTTTTTAATTTATTAGTTTTTAATGGATATTTATCAAAATATAATAATATTTTTTGTATATTTTTATACCCATTAATTCTTAATTCTCATACATTTTCTATAGAATGAGGTAGAATATTACCTAAAGATTTATTTAATATATATGTATTATTAAATAAAAATAAAATATATTCTAAAATATTTTTATTTATTAGATCTTTTTGAGTTAAAATATAACGAACACGATAAGCATTACTATTACTTAATAAAGATATACTAAAACAACCTTCAGCATCTGTAATACCTGTTATTCAAGCATCAGATAAAGTAGGTAATATTAATCTTTCATCAAAAGGAATTATAGATTCATAATTTTTTATTAATTTATTATTAAAATTAGCTAAAAACATATTAAATTTAGAGGCTCTAATAGGTAAAACTAAATTACCATTAAATAATAATACCATTAAATAAATATCTTTTTTATTTTGTACTGTTCATCTATATACTTGATTTTTTTTAGATTGTATAATTATAGATCCAATATTTAATGTATTTTTTATATTATTTAAGATATTTATATCATTATAAGATTGACTAATTATGATATATAGATCTCCTCTTTTAGCATTAATAAAAGAACCATCACCTTCAAAGAAACCTATAAATCAAGTTAAATATTTTTCTGAAGGAACTGGTTTATTAGGAAATCTTAATTTATATTCTTTATAATATAAAGAAAAATCAAAATTTTTGTATTTAAATTCAGAATTATTAAAATTAAAATTTTTTCATAATTTATTATTTATATTTGATAAAGAATAATATTTAGATAGTTCGTTACATGGCATATTTTTACTAAATAAACGTATAAAATTTTTAATAAAATATAAAATAAATAAGAAATAAATAACTAAATATTTATGTTTATAGAATAAATGTTGATCGCCATAGAGAATCTTCCATTGTTTCAAATGAAAGCCCCCGGCACAGAACATAGCATGCTACTTCCATAGCACTACGCTCTTCTAGTAAAATACTCTTAATTATTTTATGATTTCCGATAGGCTATGCCTATTAATTATAAATTAAATATAATGTCCTGGATACAAATAAAATTATGAGTTTATAGTTTTATTATTTATGCCTATATATTTATAAGATAAATAATGGAAATATATATCATGAATATTAATGATAAAATAATATTTTATTATTTTGGCATAACATAACATAACATAACATAACCAATAGATATTATTAATGAAATATAATATTAATTCTATAAAATCTTACTAATAGTATTTAGTAATCTTTTAGCTTTAGTAGCTATTTTACTGTCATAAACAGTTTCTAAGTTAGAAAAGTAAGTACTAAGTACAATTTTATTTTTCATTAAACTTTTGAAAGATTTTTGATTAAGTAATTTAAGATCTGAATCTGAATCTGAATCTGAATCAAGTTTAAATTTAACTTTATTAAGTTTGACAATTGCTTGCCACTCTTTAATTAAAGTTTTTTTATCAAGGGCAGTTTTAATCTTGTGACAACTCTGGTGTATGATAATTTTATTGTCATTATCATCAAGTTTAGCAGAAACTCTATTATCATATCTACCTATAATTCTAGGTAAAACATGATCAATTTGTAATTTTTGATATCACGAGTCTCCACTAGCATATTTTTTTATTAAACTACTATTAACAGTTTTTTCATTATCTGTATTCACTGAATAAGAATTACAATCTTCGAAAGATGGTAAATAATTATCTTCTATAAAAATAGAATCATCAGCATTAATAGAAAGATTAAGAGCATCAAAATCTAGAAGTTGATCATTACAAATAGGACAAATATATTTTTGTTTAGATATAAGTTGTGACCTAATATCTCCTTTATATGTATTAATCAACATAGCTCTTTTTAAATATGGTTCTTGATAAGTAAACATACTATTATTTTTAATAAGATTAGAAGGTTTTAACATAAAATATGTTACATTAACCATAATATCAGTTAACTTTTTAATAGAAAGGGTTCTATTATTTGAAGTTGACTTAACTGTCATCGTATTTCATTTTTTTTTATCATTAACTTCATGATTTAGTAAATTTCTACACATTTGTGCATATGAGGTTCTATATTTTTTATAGATTCATTTCATTACCCTACCAAAAGTGTAATGGTCCATATTTTTTCTTAATGCATATTGATTAAGAGAAGGTATGAAATAATTACCTCAACCATAAATGATAGGATTTATTAATTTAATAAATTCAGTAGGTGTTAAATTACTATAAACTAAACTAGTAATGTTTTTAATATTATCTCTAAATCTCTGTACACTTTTTTTAGAAGGATATACATATAATTTAGTTCTTTCAGAAAGTTTAGTAGATAGAGAGTTAGGTACATTTGTTAATCAATTAACTTTGTTAGGTGAAATTAAATGAAAAGTTCAACCTAAGAAATTTAATTTAGCTCCCATACTTCATTTGATAATACTAGTTTTCTCTTCATTTAGTTCTAGACCCCTTACTTTCAAGAATTCTATAATTCCTGATTTGGCCTTTAAGGGACCTTCGGGATCAAAACTAATAAAAATAAAATCATCAGCATATCTAATTAAGTGTGTAGCTCCAAGTATATTAGTCCTATCTTTTTCACCTAATTTCTTTGTAAATTCAAATGTTCCATCTTCATTTCTAATAGAAGCTAATCTTGCATGATGGGATAATCCATCAAGAGTTCAGTTCATTAACATTGGTGAAATGATACCACCTTGTGGAACACCTTTTAGGTTATCTTTAGGTAATACCTTCGTTATTACTCTAGGTCTTAATAAATAAGTTTTAATAGAATTATCTCAATTTAATCATAAATAGTTAGTTATATAATTAAATCGAGTAATGTCATTTTGATTTTCATCTTTTTCAACAATAGTTGTTTTAAGTGAATTATGTAATAAATTAATAAATTTTGATGGAAATGGGACATTATCTAATAACCATTGATGTGATATATTGTCAAAACATCCTTTAATATCAGCATCTAAAACATGTTTAGTTATACTGAAAGTTTTATCTCTATCTTTGATAAATAATTTAGTTGGAATTTCCATTTTATAAGAGCTATTAGCTTTCCTATGTTTTTTAATTGTCGTAGTATCAGATAATAGTTCCATCTGTTCAGATTTTTCCAATTTACTTAATGCTGGATCAGCTCTACATTTTGAAAAAGATGATTTCATTTTTTTCTTAAAGCTATTATCAGGATTAGAATTATCTCTTCAAGCTAATATTTGTCATATTTGAGTAATAGCATGACTAGTTCCTCTACCAGGTCTAAATCCTCAAGATGAAGTATCACCACAAGGCTCTAGATATGGTTCTAATATGATTAAAATTAGTTTTTGGATAAATCTATCAAATAATGTAGGAATACCTAAAGGACGTTTTTTACCATTAGCTTTAGGTATAAAAACTCTTAAAACTTTATCTGATTTATAATTAATTAATTTACTATAATTTGAATTAGCTAACATTTCAAATTTTAATTGATTATTTTTTTTTTCAACTAAAGCGTTATAATTTTTTAAGTATTCTATAGGATCTTTCTTCATTAGTTTATATTCTTTTTTAGCTAACTTTATTATTAATTTTCCAGTTTCATGACTTTTTAATAATTTTCTATTTTTTTCACTTGTTGTTGTTAATTTACCTTTTCTTTGTTGTGCAAGATTTATGTTTCCTTTTTCAAGATTTATTATCTCTTTCATAGGATGTTGATTTAATATTTTTTCAATTAATAATTCCTTTTGATCATTCTCTAAATCATTTTTGTTAACTTTTATTGATTTTCATATTTTTATATTATCATAACCAGGGGTATATTTACCCTTTGATTTAAATGTTTGTTCAACAGCATAAATCTTAGTTATTAGAGAGTTAAAACTATTTTCAATATTTGTTTTTTTTAATGTTTCAGATCAGAATTTTGGATCTTCTATTACATTTCTCAAAGTTTTTTCAGGACTATAACGATCTATAAATTCTCTTCTTTCTGGGAAACTTTGTTTATTTTCAATTATTAAGTGTTGAGCTTGATTTTCTAAATCTTTAATAAGATTTTTATATTCTAATATTGAGTTCTCGTAATTTATTCAATTTGAATCATTTAAATATAATTGTATTGAGCTTAATGTATCATTAAGTTTATCATTACTTAAACTATCTTTAACTTGAAGTTCAAATTTAAATCCGTGAATTACATTAGATGATATATAAACCGATGTCAAGAATTGTCTTAACCTCATTAATTTAGGTATACCATAAATAAATTTGGCATGTATATTTACACCATTTTCTATACGAGAATCCATAAGTCAGGTTCTCTCGTTTTTAGGTAAATTATTTTGATATTTCAATTCTTGTAGTGCGGCCAGAGATAGTTCTTTCTCCAATTTTCAATAATTATTTTCCAGTTTAGCTAATTGATCGCTATTTGTACTATAATTACGTCTATAAATTATCATATTTCTATGATGACCATATCTTATTATATCTTTATTTATTCAGATATAATCCCCCGCGAAGCGGGGTGATATTACTTTTTTTTTACTAGTCGTCTGTTGCCAGACGATCTGAATTAATCTCTTCTTATTAATATTACTATTAATAACAAATCTTAAACTAATATAGATCTGTAAAATTAAATCCGTCCATGTATTTTGTGTGTAGTCCAAGCTTTTAGCTTTCTCTTTAGGGAGTCAGTATTGATATAATGTCCCTTTGGGGGATTTAGTTATTATATTTAATAAAGTTGTCTTTGGGATTATTTCTCCGCTCCTGTTTTTATTCTGACGAACAACCGTTTGTGTATTATTACTAACTATACCCTTAGTAATAAGATTGTTCCTTACAACATAGTTTTTCAATGTTAGCCATGTGTTAAGGAGGTCAACAAAATGTAATCCATAGACAAGGGACTGTCTTTGTGACTGAGACTTACTTTTTAAAGGTTTTTTATTAGTTAAATCACCTTTAAAAGCATTGATACAAGTATCAATTAGGCCTATTATATACATAATAACGAAGCCTAACACACTTTTGTGAACGCGCACGTATAACACTGGATCTCCTCCTCCTGCGACTTCATAAAAACTTGTATTAAAATGTAGAGTAAATCCTAATAAAATTGCACACTGACAATTTTACCTTTGAGTCCTCTCTAAACCGTACAAGATAGTCGCCTATCATACGGCTTGCCAATTCTTCCTTACTGACTTTGTCATATTCGAGATTTAGTATATATATTTTTTTTTCATAAATACCCGTCCTTCGGATGGGGATACCCGCTGTGCGGGGTATTTTAATATTTATGAGTATTAATGATGATATTAAGAATTTTCTAATTCATAATTGCTTTTAACTGTATTTAAACCATATTTATGAACTAAGTTATGGTGATATTTACATAATGGATATTGTTTTCTCTCAGCTGCATGTAATTGCTTACTTATGTATGTTTTATGGTTGATATACTTTAAAGGTCTTATGTGATGCATTTCTACATTTTCATAGGTATTACATATATGACAACCCCCATAAATATTTACAGAGCCTCTTCATTTTAAGCTTTCTAAAGGGTCATTAAATGTAACATTAAATTTATTATACTTAATGAACTCTTTAAAAGACATGGGGATTTCATATTTTTTATTATATGGTTGAAGATCTGGTTTAGGTATATCTTTATAATAAACAAATTTTACAGATATACCTTTCTTTAATTTTTCTAATCTTTTTTCATTAATGTTATATTTCATTAACTCTTGAGGTCTAATCAGCTTTCTAAGCTCTTTACCAGTATGTTTGAAGACACTAGCTTTAGTTTTTAATTTATATTTAGCTGCCATTACCATGGCAATTGAATATCTTAGAATATATTGTATTCTGCTTGTGATTATTTTACGAGAGTCAGAAATGGAAAAATAACTATTCATACCATTAATAATTCAATTAATTTTAGTAATCATTAATACTTGAGGCTCAGGATAATGAGAAAAATTAGGTTTGGGTACTCCTTGTTTATCACAATAACCTTTTAAACTTAATCTATCTATAATTTTTTTATAATCAGCTTTAATTTGCATATTTCCCTTTCTATAAGCTTTAACTAATCTATTTACTTTAGAACCATCTAATCTCTTATAATGATGTAAATATTTCATTAATTTAGGTTTACCTTTATCTATGAGATAGCCTAAGAAGGGAATTTTTTTATCTTTAATGTTTGTGATTTTTGTTTTTTCATCATGCAAATTTAGATTTAATTCATCATATAAAAAATTTTTTATTTTAGTTTTGATATCTATAGCTTCTGCTTTAGAACCAATTATACCTATTAAAAAATCGTCCGCATATCTTACATAACTTAATCTTTTAAAATTTTCATCAAATAGATTTACAGGTGAAATATTTAATTTCATAGGAGCTTTAACATCATATTTACGTCTATAATTAGCATATTTATGATTTGCTCTACGATAGGTACCTTTATTGAAATTATTTATTAATTCCGCCATATAAATATCCAATTCATGTAGTACAATATTAGAAAGTAAAGGACTAAGAATACCACCTTGAGGTACTCCTTTTCTTAAAATATATTTTGATTTACCATCAACTATTACTGTTTGTAATAATTCAGCAATTAAATTAATAAAGTTTTTATCCTTTATTGTCATTTTAAGTAAATTTATTAAAATCCTATGATTAACAGAGTCAAAATATTTATAAATATCTCCTTCAATGTATCATACAGCACCTCTAAAGTTGGTTCTTATATATCTCATAGCTGTATGAGTAGATCTGTTAGATCTAAATCCATGGGATGAATTTTTAAATCTAGGTTCATAAACTATTTCCAAGATTGATCTAATAACTTCTTGAACTATTCTATCATTAAAATCTGGAATACCTAAAGGTCTACTTTCATAAGGTTTACCTGGTTTAGGTATATATAGTCTACGGGTACCTCCCACTTTATATGTAAGGTTCATAACTTCTTTTTTTAGTAATTTTAGTGACTCCAAAGATGTTCCATCTATATTTTGGTTATTTGATCCTTTAGTTAAGGATCCTTTAGATACAGTTAATTTTTTATAAGCAGCTATTCAGAATTTTATATCATTCATTAATTTAAAAAGACCTTCTACTTTGTCAGTAGGTTTATAGATAGCTAAATCTCAAATAGTTTCTAACCTTGTCATAGTTTTAGAGTCTAGCTCTAATAATACATCCGTATCCTTTGATTTGGTTGAAACCTTAGTTGAATATGATCTTACATTCTGATGTAAAATGTTTAGCCCCCTTGATAAATATGATATATTTCTTATTTTTGTTAAATATATATGCCCCGCAAAGCGGGGAGTATTTACTACTACGGGGCCTCCGCCCCATCTGATTGGTCTTGTATTAAAAGTACCAAGGTTATTACCCATTAAATATAAAACATAAGTATATGATAAATATTTAACTTTCAGATGGTTCACCGGTTCCATTGTTAGACTATTATGTTCCCATACCCCCACTTCGTGGGGTTTTAAATTAGATATCCTTCCAACTTTAGACTGCTTGCTGCAGTTGTATTTGCTCTTATTATTTAGTAAATCGAACATCGTAACATTTCGTTTACGAACAAAAATAACTATGCATTGTCAAATTATCCCGCTAATGACACGGTACAGGTCTAGGATTCAATAATAACACATTTTATCTAATTTAAATATATATACTTGGAAATTAGTATAGGCGTAGACAATTTGGCCCAGAATTTCCTTTAATAGTCAGGCTATTGTCCCCTCAGCAAGTGCGTTACTGTGGGTAAGACTATTGTATTTATAGACAATAATTTTATCTATGATTTTTCAATCAATTTCTAACAACGACTTCGCGGTCGCCCTACGATCCATTAAAAGTAATGTTACTCCTGCTGTTAATACAGGTAAAGATAATAATAATAATATCGCTGTGAAGAATATCGCTCAAACAAATAGAGGAGCATTTATCATATGTAATCCTATAGTACGCATATTTATAAATGTTACTATGAAATTTATTGCTCCTAATAAACTAGAAATACTAGTTAAATGTAATGCAAAAATTATGTGCATAGGCAAACCATTACGCAAGTGAGTATAATGGAGCCCCGCAACAGATCCGTACATGCGCCTCTCGACGCATACGGCTCTTTGCCAAGAAAGTTATTATTATGGGTTATATACAAAATATGGATTTTGTTATTAATCTATTCTGTAAAGAAGGGAGGTTAATATTACAAGGATTTACTTATAACTATAGTTCATAATTTTTAACTTTTTTATTCTGCTATTTCTGTTTTAATAGTTTCTTTGATATTTTGATGATGTTCGTAATTGTAGATTTTTTAAATGGTTTAAGTAACCCTAATTCATTTAATTTTAAGATGATTTGTAACGTCGCTTTATCTAGTTCATCCTTATTGTAGTTGGATAATTTGTCAGGTAAGAAAAGTTTTCTTATCTTTCTTAATTCTGTGTTGAATTCTTTATCCAAGTTTGTTTTTTGAACGTGACATTTCTTGTGTATTAATTCTAAATTGTTTGAGTTGTTAAGTTTGTCTATAATTGCTTGTACTTTACCCCCAATGATCCTTGGTATTATATGATCTATTTGTACATCTCCTAATCAATTTGTTAATCTACTGTTTAGTAAATTTATAGTTTTTGATTTCACAAATAATTTTGATTTATTTGAGTTAACTTCATTGATGTGTATCTCCGATTGTGCTTGATCATTTAATGCTTTAAATTGATTCATTATTTCTATAATATCTTGACTGTTATAAGTTAATAAATTATGTCAGTTGATTAATGGTTTTCCACAACAAGTACAATTAAACTTTTGTTTAAATAGTAGTTTGCTTTGGGTATCCCCTCTTAATCTGGCTATTAATATAGCTCTTCTGACATATTCAGTAGGGTTTACATACATAGAGTTTAAGAATAAGTCACTTTTAGGTACTAAAACGCTTCAGATACTTGACATGTTTAAATCGGTTAGATTCAATACATTTATAGAGCTAGTTCTCGTATTACCTTTATCTAAATTATCATTACTAATAGTAGGACTTTGTAGTCATATTCTATAAGTATCAGTTAATTTGTGATAGAATGCTCTAGATGTTTTCTCACTTACTTCTCTAGTAAAGTGTTTGATAAATTGTTCATGAGCACTATGTCCATATTTATTCATAACTAATTTACGCATCCTTTTTCATACATAAGTATCAAGATGACGTCTTAAATATAATTGTTTGGGTGCTGGCGAGAAGTAATTCGATCATCCTCTGATCAGATCATTAACCTTTTTAAAGATTACATGTAATTCCGAGTTTTTAAACTTTTGAGAAGTAATGTGTTTTATATTTTCTCTGAATTGTGCAGTAGATTTATTTGATGGATAAGTATATGTTCCTTTTCAATCAATCAACCTACCGGCATTGTGTTTACTAGCTCTAGTTAATCAATTTACTTTTTTTGGATTAATTAAGTGATGGGTTCAACCTAGAAAATCTACTTTGTTTCCCATTTTTCATGGTGTTATTTTTGTCTTTGAAAGTTCCAATCCACGAATACTTAGGAAATCTGATAATTTATCATGTAGAAGTATTGCCATCTCTTCAGATTTTGCTCCAATTATAAAATCGTCTGCAAATCTGGTAAATCAAGTTGTATTGTATCATTCAATTCTAGTTTTATTTCTGTAGTTTGTTTCAGATTTTACTGTTAGATTTTGCGTTTCATCAGATTTTCTTAGATATTCTGCTCTTTCTCTACTGTATAAGTTATGTTCTTTACCTAAGTTGTCAGCACTAATTTTTACAAAGTGTTGTAACCCATCTAAGGTTCAGTTCATAAGAAGAGGTGAGATTATCCCTCCTTGGGGTATTCCGGTATTATTATCTGATTTTGATAATAATAACTTAAATTCCGAATCTATTTTATATTTGTGAAGTTTATTTTCGACTTCTTCAAGAATATCAGTTTTTAATATTCTTTCTAGTAAGAACTCGTAGCCTTTGGGCATTGGTACATTATTAATTAATCAGTTATGATTAATATTATCGAAACAATCTTTAATGTCAGCATCAATTATATATTGAGTATCATATATGATATTTCTATCTTTAAGTGTTACTTTTTCATATAGTCAATTAGGAACATAGATTTGTTTTCTTCTACCTGTGGACCCTAATGCTGGTATGGTAATCTTAATATTGTTAATTGGATCAATTTCATCTAGTGGAATCGATTTATTTTCAATTGTGGGAATATCATGCAGCTTAAGCTTCATTTTCATTTCTAGATCAGTTTTATCTTTAAGAGTCAAGGTTTTTCTAACATTGTTATATTGTAACCTATTATGAATATATGCAGTTGCTTGATGAGCATTTCTCCCTGGTCTATAACCAAAGGAGAATTCATCTCCAAGTGGTTCCATATAAGGTTCCATAATCAGTTTTAAAAGCATTTGCAATCCTCTATCTAGTATCGAGGGTATACCTAGGGGTCTTAATTTTCCATTAGGTTTTGGTATTCATACTCTTAAAGTTCCAATTGGTTTATAGTTCTTTAAGCTATTATTCTTAATGTAGTTACAAATTTTAAATTTTAGTTCATTATTAAATTTCTCATTTTGATGATATTCGTTATTAGCAAATCCTACTGGATTGGTTTTAATTTCCATCATGAGCTCTTTAATATGTGAAATATATATTTTACCAGTTGATGATTTTAAAAACCTACGTAATGATTCACGTTGATTTAGATTATCTATTCCTTTACGTTTTATAACTTGATCATTTTTACCTGAAGCTAATGATATTATTCTTTTATAATGGTTATATCTAGGTGTTAGGTATTCCTTAGCACCAGCTGTATCATTATCTTCAAAAATACGAGTATTTTTCTTAAAAGCTAAATTATCAACCCCAGGTGTTTTTGCTCCATTAGTTTTTGATACTAATTGTACAGCTCAAACTTTGTATATTATGTTTTCCAAGTTATTTTTCGCATCGGTTAAGATATCATCTCATAGTTCTTTGTTTTCTACTTTTTCAATTATTGTATTTGAAAATTTGTTTCTTGTATTATACTTAACGTAATCATCTGATTTTAATGTGAATTGATTTAATTCTTTCAATTCATTTTCAATCATATTAACTTTTGTTAATAAGACTGTATCAGGTTTTTTAACAATCTTATTATTTTTATTATTATCACTAAATTTGTCATTTTCTAAAACTTCATAAGAATTTTCGATTGACTTTTGTAATATTTCATCTATCTTAATTTGAACATTAAGATATCTTGTAAACTTTATTGCAGTTTTCGCAGAATTCAAGAAAGTAGAAAGATTGATATATAAATTTATACCCCTCTTTACGATGGATGCTTCATCGCTTTTTTCATCTAAGATTCAAACGATGTTTGAGTCTCTTTTGTGTTTAACTACATTTTCTTTTAGTATTGGAGTTAATACATTTTCTAATTCTATTTTCATTTCTTCTAATCTTTTTAAGGCATCTTGATTAGTGGAATACGAACGTCTTTGATTTAAAACTTGTACTCCAATACTGTGAGTTCTCGACATACTGTTTATATTAACTGTTTTATAGTTAAATTTCGCAGCATCTAATCTCTGAATGTTATAATTTCTTATATCATTGCAAACCATAAGTCCCCTGTAGGAATCTATGGTCCAAGTGATTATACCAGTTATAAAATTGGTAAAACTACTTAGAGATTGGCTCCTTGCCTTATTTTTCGTTCCTTTAGAATTAGCTTCTAAAGTGCTATTTAGTAGCTGAGTTATTGTGCTCTTATGTCCTTCGTCCCTGTAAATTTCGGTGAAGTTCATGCTCTTTAAATTCAATCTTCCGCTGAGATATAAATCAAATGAACTTTTTTTAATTGAGTGTCACTCAATCGTGTCGGTGTAGAGAGTCAACAGACAATAACTTCACAATAACATAAACCCGGTTTTTGCTGACCTGATTATCGATATGTTAAGAGTCATACAAAATAATAAAAAATAAGGCGGTAACCCGCACGCCATGTCCACTGATGGACCTGAATGTGCATTAATTGAAGATAATGGTGGATAACAATTTTGTTTATAATCTCATATATATAATTTTTACATTAACCTTAACATTACCATATATATTTATATTTAACATATTTTCCTTGAAAAGTAAGAGTAAGGTAAATTTCTATATACTATCATTATTTCAATATATTACTATATTGTTCGGACTATTCTTTATAATCAATTTTATGTTTATTTTTTAATTTTCTTATTAATTCTCTTATTTTTTCTAATTCTAAATATTTTCCTTTATGTTTTCTATAACTTCTTTTTCAAATATTAAATTCTAAATTTTTAACACCTAAAAATAAAATTGTTTCATCATTAGTTAAAAAATAATCTATTATATTTTCTATACTTTTAGAATTTGTGGTATCTAATAAATAATAACCTAATTTTTTTAATTTTATTGAAGCTTTTATACCAAATATTTTTTTTATAGAATATAATATAATAGGATCTAATTTTTGAGTTATTCCGAAAGCATGTATAATTCTAATATTTGATTTAGAAACTAAGTAAAAACTACCTTCTGCTTCTATAAACCCTATTAATCAACTTTTTGACACTATAGAGTTTATATCTTTTATTGATATTTTATCTAATTCATTTAAATTTGGTTTATTATCTTCATTAAAATATCTTATTTTTTTGTCAATATTTATATTTATATTTATATTTTTTCAAATCGGAGATATATAATTTAATGGCATTTTGTTTTCTTTAAGTTTTTTTATCATATTTGTTTTTTCTATTATTGATAGATCTTTTCTATTATATATTAATACTGCTTCTCTAAATATTTTATAATTATAATATTTTGATGTTAATAAATAATTTTTATCAAATATTGGTAAAATTACATTAACTAAATGCTCTATTTTAGATATTTTAAAAACTCTAATTGTTTTATCTTTACATATAATACCAACACCTAATTTTTTTTTAATTTTATGTAATATTTGTTCATTATATTGACTTTGAGCTATTTGAAAATTTAAAGTTGTAGAATTACTATTTTTAACAAAATGTATATTAAATGTACCATATCCATCTGTAAAACCTACTAATCATTGTTCAAAATTTATTATATTAGATTTATTATTTTTATTAGATATATTACTACCGATTTGATTTGAAGTTTTTTCAATTTTATTATTTTCGGAAATTAAAATTTCTTCATTTAATATTTTATCTTCGTCTGTGTTAGTTGTTTGCTTCATATTTTTTGAAGTAAATAAAAGATATTGTTTATTACTCTTAGATTTAAGAGAGATATTTATTTCATCTTGGGATATTTCATAACCTAAAGGTAAATGATTTATATCTAATGTTTTTATAAAATTATCTAATAAACATAAAATATGATATATTATCATGTTAAGTCTCTGATGCATATAATAATATATGCAGGCATATGAACCTATTATAAAAATTATTACAGTATTCCCTTTATAAATAAAAAAAAGCATATACGAGTATTTTATAATTCATTTAAATATTTCTCATATATAAATTGAGATATTTTTTAAATTGGTTTTTCATGCATCGAATGATATTTTATACGGCTTATTATAAACCGTTCATCCACTTCCAGCTCCTTGTTCTATTAAAACTGATGCAATAATACAAACTAGAGCAGGTGGTAAGCGTTGGGTCGACTTCCTATTCTAACGAGAGAGATAAAAAGCCTCCCACCGAACCGTACGTGCAATTTTCACCGCATACGGCTCTCCAATTTCTAATGAATTACTTTAATAATTAGGTTCAGTCTGTGTGAATTATTTTATCTCTGGTTTTATGATATAAGTCTTATTTTTTGGACGTTTTAGATCTTTTAGTTTTATACCATTATAAAGACCATTGTGAACTTTATTATGACAGGGTTGGCATAAAGGTATTTGTTTTCTGTTTAATCTTGACATAAGAGATAGGAACCCTGTGGGTTTTTCCCCTCCCTTTCTTATGTGTCTAACATGATGCATTTCTATATTTTCTTCAGCTCCACAGATTCAGCAAGGATCTCAAAGGTTAATTTGGGTTCTCAGTGATCAGTTTAAAGCTTCATAAGGGTTATAGTTTATTGGTTTAGTTTTATTTAAACCATTATTTATAACAGTAAAAGAGTTTCTTAAATTGAAAGAAAGATCTTTTTCTCTAGTACCTTGTGTGGCCTTTGCTGTCAGTGATTTCCCAAATTTCTTGAAAACTTTGGCTCTAGATTTTAGGTTTAGTTTTCGTGCCAATGTTTTAGCACAAGAATGATGAATAAAATATTGGATATTTCAGAATTTTGCAATATTATCTACAAAATAGTAATAATTATATAATCCATTTATTACTGCATTGTATCTAAGTATTATACCTCTATGATCAAGAAAGATTCATTTAGAAATAGAGAAAGGTACGAGAGACCCATTTCTATTTTTGATGAACCCTTTTTCTATAAGTTTTTTCTTTATTTCTTTTAGTGGCATTTCAAAATGAATTCTCACATTGTTTATTCTACGGATTTTTCCTTTTATCATTTTTTTTACCATTTTTGGTGAAATAGATCTTCTCATAATGTAAAAGTTCACTCCTAGGAATTTAGCCTTTTTACAAGCTAGATTGGTTATTAGTGTTTTTTCCTCACTAAGTTCTAGTTGTAATTGATCTTGAAGAAATCTTTTTATTTCTTGTTTTAGTTGCATTACTAATTCATGAGTTCCTATTATACCTAGGACTCAATCATCTGCATATCTTACATATCTTATTCTAATACCAGTTCTAATTCTGGAGGGTAACTTGTTTCTTTCAGCTCTTATATTTTTTATACTTTTAAGTGTATCTTTATTTTTTGATAGAAGATATTCATCTTCTAATGCACTAAGCTTTTTAGATATAGTTACCATTTTTGGGTTAACCTTTGAGATTAGTTTTCCTTTTGAAGATTTCTCTTCTATTATTGTACCAATATATTTGTCAAATATATCTAAATATATATTAGAGAGAATTGGTGAGATGATACCACCTTGTGGTACTCCTAAATCGGATTTTTTAAATGCTCCTTTATCTAAATACCCTGAACGTAATAGTTTTCAGATAAGATCAATAAATTGTTGATCCTTAATTTTTTTTTCTAAGATTTCTATTAATTTTTTATGATTAATATTGTCAAAGAAACCCTTAATATCACCCTCAAGGGCTCAAGTCATACCATTTCATTTTGATATATCTCTCAACGCTGTATGTGTAGATCTATTTGGTCTAAAACCATGTGAAGTGTCACTAAATAAGGGTTCATAAATATATGTAAGAATTATTGTCATAGCTCTTTGCACAATTTTGTCATGAATATTAGGTAGACCCAAAGGTCTCATTTCACCATTTTTTTTTGGTATATATATTCTTTTAACAGAAGTGAATTTGAAACTTTCATTTTTTAGTTCTTCTGAAAGTTTCAGCAGTTTATTTTTACTAAAGGTATCTATAGTTTGTTTATCATTTCCTGGTGTCATATTTCCAGGTTTAGATTTTATTTCATTATACGCCAAAGATAATATTTCTTTAGATTGAACTAATTTATAAAGTCCTTTGTAACGTTCATCATTACCTTTTTTCAATTGTTTTATTAAGTCTCCACCGTTCAGGTGCTCGGTAATTTGAGCCCTGCCAGCCTGAGTTGAATAAAACTTAGAAATCTGTCACACTTTGATATGAGGATTGTATAAATTTCCTCTATCTACTATTGTGACTCCGTCTCCATATGAGTCGCCCCACTTAGGAAATCTCGTAGTTGTTCTTTTGTAGGCTTGGATTACCTTAGGCCAATTTTCTAAACTATCGTAAAGTTCTTTATTTATCGCGCAATTAGTTCGACTCTGATGGGGTCTAACTAAGATAAATATATACTTGTAATGTTGTATAGTAGTAAGCGTTTCACAAGTGTAAAATGAATATTCAGCCATAGTAATCTTAACTGGCGAAGAATTATACCTCGCGGCAGTCTTCGCTTTATCTACATGCTCTTGTCCCCTATCTATTTCAGAGTCAGGTAAGTAGATTGTTTTATAAAGTATAAGCGCAACTCTAATCTTGTCAATATTGCTACAGTTTATAACTCTGATTTTTTTTATTTTATTAGCAATCAAATCAAGATAACCTACAAATAACCGCAACGACGCACATCAAAAACTTATGTTATTTAATCTGGCTTCCTATAGACGAATGATTACCCAAATAGGTAATCAAGCCCCAGGACAGATCTCAGCGAGCGCCTCTCAACGCACTGAGCTCTTTGGTAAACTATTGTATATGTATGATAGTATCCATTGGATAAAAATTATACTTATACATATTTTATAAACTTTTAGTGTACTATTTAGTTAAATATTCTGAAATTAGTTTTGATATTTTATTCTCTAATACTTTATCGTTAATATTATTTAGTTGATTTAAAACAACTGGGTTGACTTTAGATTTATTAATAAGATCTAACTCTTTGTTAACAAGATTCTTTAAGTTTAATATTAGGTCCATTTTAATATTTATATCGGGTTTATTATTAACCATCTTACGTTTAAATAAGATCTTGTTATTTCAATTTATAGGGGCAATAAAATTCACACCTGATCCAAGTTTTTTTATTCTAGAGGGATCTCCATAATCATAAATAAGCTCTAATAAATATTTTAGCTTATTTAATTCTATAAATTTATAAGTTAATATATCGATATTCGCACTTTTTAAATTGTTTTTAAAAAAAGTTATAAATAAACGACCTAAAACTAATAGAAGCATGTCTTCATTTGTTTTTTTCCTATGACATGCTTTATGAACAATATGTAAGTTTTTAATACCTTTTAGAAAGATACTAATATTTTGATTATTTTTACCAGCTAGGAATAACGGTAAAATATGGTCGAATTCTAAACCATTTGTTCAATCTATATTATATCTTTTAACAAGACTTTGACTAATATTTATATTTTTAATAGAGTTTATATCTAAATTAGCCTTACCTTGAGAGTTAAATTTATTCATTATGGTTTGATTATTCTTTTCGGATATTACATCCATAACATTTTGATTAACATTTAAGAATTCTGATGTATTAAGTTCTTTATTTGATTCAATATCAAAAGATGATACAATTTGGCTATTTAAGTTATTATTTATGGATGTTTCTAATAAAGCTAATTTATCTCAATTTATAAGATTATTTTTACAGAAGGAACATAATCCTTTTTGTTTATGGAATAGCTTACTTTTAACATCTCCTCTTAAATTGGCAATTTTGATAGAACGTTCAATATAAGGTAAAGGATTGATATTAAAACTGTTGTCTATCAGTGTTTTTATAGGTTTTAAACTTATAAAAGAGTAAGGTATTAGTAGTTTTCTAATCTCTGGTATTGATATTTGAGAACTCCTGTATTTATTACCTGAAGTGATACTTGGGGATACTTTAAAATTTCTTTTTAAGTTTGTATCAGTTTCCATAAATAGACGTTTATAATTTTTAAAGAATGCACGGGAGTATTTTTTGAATACTCACCGTTTTAGGCATTTTTTAACATAAGAATCTAAATATCTTCCTAGTCTACCTAAACCACCTCCAGGAGAAAAATAATTACCTCACCCTGATACGGCTCAACTTAATGATTGTATCATTGAGAAATCCGATTTATTGGTGTTTTTTATGCTAGTTATATCTTTTATATTCTCCCTGAAACTCTTTGTGCTCTTGATAGAAGGATATAGAAACAGACCTAGGAAATCTCTTAAACTACCAAATGTACCTGGTTTCTTTTGAGTTAATCAATTAACTTTATTAGGAACTAGTAGGTGAAAAGTTCAACCTAAGAAATTAAACTTTTTACCCATTGTAAATTCTATTAATCTTGATTTTTCTTCGGATACTGTTAATCCTCTATCTATTAATAACTTATTTAAGTTGGATTTAATATTTAATATTGCATATTTTGCCTTAGTTATTACTATAAATTCATCTGCATATCTGTAGGTGTAAGTTAAATTTGCTAACTTAATTATTGAGTCTTTTTTTAATTTGTTGTAATCTTTTTTAGGGATATTTTTAAATGAGGAAAGGTTATTTTCTTTTAAGAAATTAGATAGTTTACAACGGAATAAATTGAAATCGTAGTAAATTTTATATTTTTTTGATGTTGTGTCTCTAGCTGTTGTTTTAGCTAGGTCTCCAATACCATCCAGAGTTCAATTCATAAGTGTTGGTGATACTATACTACCTTGAGGTACTCCTTTGTCATTAGATTCTGTTATACTTGTAAAAATATTTTTACTAGGTTTTAAACTTAATAGGTTCTCTATTTCTAGGGAATTTTCTATGTCTGTTGATCTTATTCATATTGGAGTTTTTAATATATTATAAAATAAATTATGATATTTGTTTGGTATAGGTGTATTCTCTAATAGTCATTTGTGTGAAATATTATCGAAACAATCTTTTATATCAACATCATAGATGTATCATGTTTTACCAAAACCTCTTTGTCCATCTTTAGATCTATCTATAGTTGTTTTACCGTGTAGTTTATCATAATATTTTCTCTTAACTGTACCTGATTTAAAACCACTATAGTTTTTGTAAACTAAGTTATTATAAATAGCTGAAACAGCTTGATGAGCGTTTCTACCGGCCCTAAAACCGAAAGAACCTCTGTCACCAAGTACTTCTAAGTATGACTCTATTATGATATTTAACAGCATTTGTACAGTTCTATCTTTTAATGTAGGTATTCCTAATGGTCTCAGTTTCCCATTAGATTTCGGTATGTAAACTCTTAGAATAGGTTCTGATTTATATTTTAGTAATTTATAATATTTCAATTCATCCAAAAGGTATCATTTTAATATTTCATTATTTTTTAAGGCTTTTTCTCTTAATTCATTATAGTATCCTAGGGGATCTTTATTTATTTTTTGTAATCTAAGTTTTAATTCCTTAATGTAAGACTTTCCACCTTTACTATTTAATCAAATTTTATATTTCTCTCTTTTTGTTAGTTCTTTATTTACCCTACTTTTCCTGTTTCTTACTTGATCTGTTTTATCTTGTTGCAGATTTATTTCATCTTTTATATATTTTATCTCACCTTTTAAGTAAAATAAAGCATCTTTTTGGTTATCTATTTCTTTGATAATAGAAACAAATGCTTTACCATCGATACCTGGAGTTTTTGCTCCATTTGATTTTACTATCTTATCTACAGACAATATCTTAAGAATTGGTGATTCAAAACATTTAGAGGCTATTTCTAAGATTTCTGATCAATTATCTATATTGTAAAGTTTATTTCTATTATTAACATTATCATATGTTTCAAAGTCTAATCTGTTTCTAGGTGCAAAAGGACTTATTAAATCATATGAGATTAAATTCTCTGATTTATCCATCCTATCTTGATAAATGTTGTTATTATTATCGGAAATAGTATTGCTATTTAAATTGAATGATATTGTTGTATTAAAATTTCGATTGAATATTGTTGAAGATATTAAACCTAATTGTAGTTTCTTTAACTTATAATAATCTTTTATCCTTTTATTTAGACTAGAATCTAAACTGGGTCAATTATTATTTTTTATAGATTCATTTATTATAGGAAGTAAGGTAGCTTCCAACTCTCCGCTATTCTTCTCTAACTTTTCTAAGACGATATTTATCTTGGCTAGTGCCTCTTCGTTAATATCTTCATTAGTAATAGATCTTAACCTATTAGGGGTTATCGTTGAATAGTTTCTGCAAGCTCTTATAATTTGTTTTTGTTTATTACTAATATAAGTATAATGTTTATTATTTACCTTGGTTCTATTAAAACCATCGTACTCATTTTGATTACTTATATTATTAATTTTGTAAATAAAATTAGCCTTGTTAGACAAAATATATAAGTAAATTCATAGAATCATTACTGTTCCTAAGTAGTAATATCTAAATAAGTAGAAGGCATCCGAATATGAGTGCTCCATAAAGATAACGTTATCTTTATTGACAATTGTTCTTGTATACTCCGCTGCTTTATTTAAGTATATTAAATAATTCTGATAATATGGTAAATTATCAATTCATGATGGAAAGATACCCCCTATAGAAACATTCGTATTTTCGATAGTCCATTCCATATAATTTTTGACATGGTTGAGCAGGTCAATATATACAACTCCGAATTGCTTAAGAATCCCACGGTTGCTTAGGGATATAATTGGGTTAATTATGTTTTCACACTTCATAGCGGCACCTCCCGCACCAAATGCCATGTCTACGGCACCTATAAGAATAGGTAAAAAAAAATTCATTTTTATATATCTATTATAGATATACCCAATATTTAAATATTGGGATTATATTTTTCAATATAACATGGACTTTATCTTCATCCTTAAATAAGGAGTATTACGTAAAGTCTCTGAGGATCCTATATTTCGTCTCATTGACGAACATAAATAACCATTTATCAATTTTTTATATTTCTTACTTCATATAATGATAAATATATTTATTTTCGTTTCCTGCTGATTGCCCATATATTTTAATAATATGCCCGCCGAAGGCGGGATATTTATTTCATAATTTGATTATATTAGATTATAACCATAAATTTACTAAACTCATCAGATCATATATCCCGACCATTCCTCGGGTATAGTTTGATTTCATATTATTATTATATTCATATTGAATATATTATAATTTTTAATTATTTATTTATTATCATTTTATTATTTATCTTCGACAGCTGTTAATTGCTAACCATAAAGTATATATATGTCTATTAGATAGAAAGAATAAATTATCCATAATCCTAATTTATCATTCCATATATTCTTTACAATAAATAATCCGGTATTAGGCCGATGATACTTCATAACATTTTTATGAAGGTAATAAATAATTATATAAAACTTTAGGGGTTTCCAGCATACAGTAATATAATAATAGATAATTTTACAATTTAATAAGCCCATTGGGCGGTAATATATTATAGATCTTTTTTTTATTAAAATTTTCTTCTATCATATCTTATATTCGTATTATCATCTTAGGAGATGATTACATTATAAAATTTGAATAATATTTTAATAATTTTATATTTATATATATATTTTTTTTTTATTAAGTGTTAATAACACTATCCACGGCAATTTTATTAAATTAAATAAAATTAAATTAAATAAAATGGATATTTTTTTTTAACGAGTATGATTTATTTATTTTATATTTATATGATTCCAATTAAATATAGTTCTTGTTTTATTAAAATTTTTTATTATTTTTTTAGCTAAAATTTGGTATTCAATATTAGAAGTCTTATATTTTTTATAAATAGCAAATTCGACAATTTGATATCAATCTTTAAAATCTAAATATTTAGATGATAATAATGGATATTTAAAAAAGTAATTAATAACTAATTTTAAATTATCTAATTTATTAACAGATATAATGTAAGAATAATAATCTTTATAAGATTTTTGTTTTTGTAATTTTAAATTTTTTTTTCTAATATCTAAATTTGATTTAAATAAATTAGCGATAGATATCATTATATTGTAATAATTAACATCTATTTTATTATTATTTATATCTAAAATTTTAGTATTATTTTGTCTAATTTCTAATTTATAAGATAATGCTATATTAATATTATTATTTTTTTTTTTAGATATTGAGATATTAAAATTACCATTAGCATCTGTAAAACCAGATAATCATGCATTAGATAATAAATCTGAGGTATCTATAGGTTTAATTTTTATTAATTTAATTTTATTTAAAATTGATAATCTTATATTATTGTTATAAATAATAAAATGATCAGTAAGAGAATAAGATTTATTTTTATTTTTATTTTTATTTTTATTTTCATTTTCTTTTTTTTCAATAGTATTATCTTTATTAATATAATTATTAATTCAATTAATAGCTCTTATACAAGTTTCATATTTAGGTGTTCTATAATAACCATTAGTTATTTCTAATATTATATATATATCTTCTATTTTTTTAATATGTCACATATAAGCTTTAGAAGTTTTATTTCTTCTAATTTTACCTATTTTTAATTTATTAAATAAAAAATTAAGTAAAGGTAAATCTTTTTCAACAAAAATTATATCTATAGCTGGAGCAGATTTTAATTCTTTAGTATCCTTTACTCAAATGGATCCATTACCTTCTATTAAACCAGCTAAATAAGAACTTAAATATTTTTTATTATCCAGCAAATCAGTGAATTTTTCCTCTTTTATAATTCCTGATTCATCTGAATCAACAATAGGTAAATAATTGTTTATATGCCCGCCATTAGCAGAACTTTTATTAACTTTATCTAAAAGGGATCTATATTGTTGATTTACCAGCTCTACCGGATATTTAAATTCTTTAAATAAATATATATAGATAAATATATCATATATATCGTTAAAAGGGAAAATATTTATATTTATATTTTTATTTATATTTTTATTTATATTTATTTTTTTTTTACCACTATGGATGGAAAACAGTTTCACAACTGAATCCCCCAAAAGAACTGAACGTACATGTCACCATGTATTCAGCTCACCCAAGTAATCAATTATAGTAATCTTATGTATTTCATTATACCGTCGATTTTCTAATTGCACCTTTAATGTTATGATCTATTTCATAGTGACATCATGAATGTAATAATACCATGTTTTTGATATTATCACGTTTACCTCCTTTAGTAATGGGGTTGATATGATGTATATGTAATCCTTCATATACACCTTCATTTTTCAAAAGAGGATTTCCACAATGAGTACAAATGTTGTTTTGAGCTTTTAGTAATCTAGTTTTAAATGATGAGTTTAACCCCATTGCTTTAAAATTATTATTAGTATTAAACTCTATAATTTTCATATAATCAGGATGATAAGCATGTATAGGAGATAATTTATCCGGTATTACATAATGTTTACTAGATAATAGTTGTGTACTAGTACCTGCGTCAACAAGATAAATACTTTTTATCTTACCTCCATACCTAGAATCACCTTTTACAATCCCATGAAAGACTCATTTAACGTTTTTGATTTTCTTAAATTGAATATCTTTGGCCTTTTTAGTTGCTTTATTTTCTTCTTTTGTAAGAAAATAGTTCAAAGCTATTAACTTCTTACCTCAACGTCTATGTTTCCTATGGGCTCATTTCCATATTAAATTATAAATCGCATTTCTAACTGTATCTCTATAATGAGATGAATTACCTAAATTGTAATAGTTCGTTCAACCTCTAATCATAGGATTAAGCTTAGCGATTAAATTATAAGCATCTAAGTTTTTTGATTTTCTAATTACATTTCTCAATTTATCTATAAAAGCAATTACCTTGTTTTTATTAGGATAAAGTGCTATACCTCTACCACATGCGTGGTTTTGATAGAAAATGTGTTTATTATATCTTCATTTTTCCTGATATTTTAGTGTATAACCTAAAAAGTCTAGTTGTTTATCTTCATCTTTAAGTCTAAATAATTTAGTTTTTTCTTCACTTAATGTTAATCCTCTCAATTCTAGGAATTGTAAAATAGCTGGTTTCACATAACTTAGCATAATATACTTAGATCCTGCTATTACCACAAAATCATCCGCATATCTTATGTATGCTAAACCTGATGCTATACGAGTCTTCGTTCCATCTTTCAATGTAACTACGATCCTTCTTTCCTTACTTTTGGTAAGTGGAGTTAGAGATTGCATTATTGCTTCTTCCAAACCGTTAAGAGTGAAATTAGCTAGTGTTGGAGAAATGATTCCATCTTGCGGAGTTCCCATTTCTGTTTTTGAAAATACCTCTTTATCTATTACACCACTTTTTAGTCAGGCTTCGACTAAGATTTTCAACTTTGGATGTATTCATAAATTATTTAGCAATCATTCGTGATTAATGTTATCAAAGAAACCTTTTATATCAGCATCTAATATTCATTTCTCTTCGCTTAATTGTTTAAACAGTTTATTTTCTACATTTGATTTACTTGTATTATTTTTAACTTTATCTAAATCATACGTTTTCAGATATGTCCTTAATTGGGCCACAGCATTCTTCGTAGATCTATTTGGTCTGAAACCATAGCTATGTAAATCACTTGTTGACTCTACTAACGGTTCTAATACTAAGTTTATTAGATGTTGTAAAGCCCTATCTCTCAAAGTAGGAATACCTAAAGGTCTCAGTTTATTACCACTCGCTTTAGGTATGAAAACTCTTCTGATAGGTTGTGCTTTATAACTTTTTGTATCTTTTATAATACTTTTTAATCATTCCACTAATTCCAGATATAAACCTATATTTTCTTTCCTACTTGTAAAAGCTTCCTTATCTACTCCTGGAGTACGAGACCCCTGTGATTTAGATAATTTTTCAATTGCTAGTATTCTAAAAAATAATGATTCACTTAATATTAGTTGTTGTTTGTATACTTCTTCACTATGAAGACCATAATTATTGGCTAAGCTACATAAATTCATCTGCTCTTTGAAAACTTCATTTTGAATAAGATACATCATCTTACTTTCGGGTCAGTTTAAAACTTCACCATCTACTAAAATTTGTCTCTTAATCTCCACTTTTGATAGCTTTAACTCCTCCCTGACTGTAGAATAGTGTCGTGCATTCATTATGTAACTCTTACTAAGGTATTGTGAATTCAGCTTTTCTCCAAATAGAACATTATTTGGCTGATTTATTATTTTTATATAATTTTCAGTATCTCTAGCATTACCTAGAGCTTTGGCTTCCTCACTTATCTTGCCCCCGTGAAAGTTATTAACTTCTTGTCAAAGACTTGAAACTAATAAGTCATAGACATAGCTTAAAATTTCTTTTAAACTATCATTCAGATAAATTATAGTATCCTTTAATTTATATCAAAGTACATCAATTGTGTTCTCAATTTTTTTCAATAATTTACCCTTTCCGAGGTTCCCGCATTTGATAGAGTTTTCCTTTGAATATAGATTTGTTTCTATATTCGGAATTGTTGCTAAGTCCTCTTCTGTGTTGGTATTGACCTTGTTTGTGGTTTCGAAATGTACACATTCATTTACATCTCTTACAATTTTATGGCCTCCTGTTAATTTTTTATATATATATATTTTTATATATTTATTGAGAAAACAGGTTATTGCTGAACCAGTTTTAAAATGAAGATTCACTTTCGTTGAACTTAACACAATTACTAAAGCGAGGGATAGTTTACTAAATCCGATTCTCAATAATCCGATTTTTCTCCATTTGACACAACCTTCAGAGACTACCTCGTTGAATAGCCCCCCTGTGTTTATCCCCACGTGTAATAATATTTTTCGTATTATTAAACCACACACCGAGTATATTTCAATTAATACATAATTGATTATGATTAAAGTTAAATTTATCTGTTTTGCAGATAATTTATTTGAAATATAAAAAACTCTACGACTACGTCGTAAAAATGCTCCAATTAATACTGGCATAACAAATAAGAAAAGTAGGCTAAGTCTAGGAAAGTCGCCCTTCCTACTCGCCTCCGAACCGGTACGTGATAGTTTCCTATCATACGGCTCTCCATGTATATATATTAACCTCGATGATATGAATAGTCTAGTTTAACTAGATTTCTTACTCTTCTTACGGCGAGTAGCCTCTTTGAAGATAAGTTTATCTTTTTCAGACATTGTTCCAGCATGTAGTTGATCGTGATGAACTGAGCATAATGGAACCTGCTTCCTATTAATAGCACGCATTTGTAATGTGAAAAAGTCTAATTTCTCTTTTTTATTTAGAGATTTCAGATCTCTTATAGCTCTAACATGATGCATTTCAACATTAGAACCCGAATTACAAATAATACATTTTTTTTATATATTGGAATTAGTAAATTTATTATTTCAATTTTCTCTTATTTTACGATAAGGGTTAGAAAATTCATAATTAGTTTTTGCTCAACTAACTATATTAGTTCTACTAAAGGACGAAGGTCATCAAAGTCCAACTCTTTTAGAGTTAACATTTATTCCTAGATCTTTACCATAAGTTGCAAATGTTTTTTTTAGAGTTTTAGTCCTAAATTTTCGAGCTAAAGTTAAAGCACAAGATTCCTTCAATAACCAACAGATGTTAGCTAAATTAGGGATATTGTGACAAACTGAATAATGATTATAAATAGATCTTAATACAGAATTATAATATCTAATTATATCAACATGATGTAAATTAATTAGATTACCTCTAAATGTACCTCTTCATTTGATGAGTGTATGTTTTTTTGGAACAGTTCTTATTCTAATGAACCCTTTAGATTTTAATCTTTTTATTATGTGATTATAATCAAAATATAATGACAATCTAGTTTTCTTACGTCTAGAAATTAATTTATTATTATCTAATGCTAAACTTTCATGTTGTTTTTCATTATCTTCTCTACTTTTTATTAAAAAACCTAGAAACTTAATGGGGCTTTTTCTTATATCCGTTATTTGTGTTTTTTCTAAATTTAAATTTAAATGTAAAGTATTAAGAAACTCATTAACTTCTTCTAATATTGTTTTAGTTAGGGTATAACTACCTTGGACACCAATAACAAAATCATCAGCATAACGTATATATTGAATATTAACTTTAGTTAGAGAACTACTTGGAGTTTTCTTCATTAATCTTAATAATCTTAATCATTCCTTATATTGGGGATGTTTATAATCATTAAATCCATTTCTTTTAGCCTTACGGACTTGACCAGAAATGTGATTATATTCTGCGTTATGTTTAGTTAATCTATTTCTATTATATTTTATTTTTAGGTTTTCTATAAAAATATCTAATTCGTGTAACATAATATTACATAATAACGGACTTAGGATATTTCCCTGTGGTGCACCTTCTAATAGGTTATTAGAAAGATTACCAAACTGATCCATAATTCCACTCTTTAACATAGATTTAATCAATGATAGAGTTCTATCACAAGTAATTTTCTGTTTTAATATATTTAATAATATATCATGATTAATTTTGTCAAAAGCTTTACTTAGGTCAGCTTCTATTACAAATCTACTACTTTGAAATTTACCTTCTAAATCTTTAATAGCTGGTCTTACACCTAAATTGGGTCTAAAACCAAAACTACTCTTCATAAATATTTTCTCAAAATGTGGTTCCATTATTTGTAAAATAGCTCTTTGAACTATTTTATCTCTTGGAGAACCTACAACTAAAGGACGTTTTTCTTTATTCCCAGGTTTGGGTATCATTACTTGACGCCCTGGTTGGAACTCATATTTATTACTTTTTAACCCCTCTATTAAAGAGGTAAAGTAAGTAACATTTATTCCATCCAAAGTTATATTATCTATACCCGGTGTCATATTACCTGGCTTACTTTTAATAGCCTCATATGCAAGGATTAAATTCTTCATTGAAGCAATATATCTGATTTCGATAGGTATTTCCTTATTCATATTATCCATACTATTTACTCTGCCACGATACAAAGTATTGCTACTTCCGGCTTTTGTACTCATATTTCTCATCAATAAGATATTCACTGATTCACTTCGTCATATTGAATCTCCGTTACCTGAAGTCTCACGACTAGGAACTCATAGAGTCCCCTTAGGTAATCCCGAATTCTTTACTACTGGGCTGTATTGTTTTAGGATCTTGCAATGTATGATTTCTCCTCTTCTATTTGAAGTCGTATAAGATGACTGGTTCATAAATGCATCAATGATACTACATTTATCTATCTTACTTACCATCCTATATGGTAGGTCCCATAAGTGACTACTACACTGTATCAAGTTTCTTAACGTATCCTTAACATTACTTATATAAGGTTTATAGTCTTTCAACAAACCCATTCCGTTAGGCTTAAGTGTTCTACTTTCATAGATGGGTTTGGCCCAACCACTTCTAACGTAATTTACTAACCACTTACCAGTTGATCAGATGTTAATTATTAAATAACATAACCCTAGTAATAAATTAGACGGCGCACTCATTCCTATTGCATGCCCTGTTACTAGTAGTAGAGTAACAGATAACACCTTTTATTTTATTAAATGTTCTCTCTAAACCGTACGTGATAGTTTCCCATCATACAGCTTGCCAGAATTACTTTACTTTACTTTACAGACCAAATCCCTCATTTAAATTCATAGGTTTTCCCTTATGATGTTTAATATGACATTGTTTACATAGTCGGATCTGTTTACGATTCATCTTAATTTGTCTACTTATTTAGTTGTTCTTTGTTTTTTTATCTGATATTTTTTTCAAATGATGTATTTCTACATTTTTATCTGAATTACAAACCAAACACTTCGTCTCAAGGAGACTTTTTGTTCTTGGTAGCATATAAATTGCTTTATTTAATCATTCAAAAGGATTTTCTATATTTATAGAGTTTTTATCATATATATAATCTTTATGAGATTTTATGTGCTTAATATTAGAGAGCATACTCTTCATATTAAACTCTATATCTACTATTTTTTTTCCTTTTTTATCTATCTTTCATATTTTTAAATCTATTCCATATTTTTTTATTACTTTTTTCTTTGTACTTAACTTGTGTTTACGACCTAATGTTAATACGCAAGAATAAAACAAAATATAATATAACCTATATTTCAATTTATTAAAGTTAGTAGCTATTTTATAGTACCCTAATAATCCTCTTGCTATACCCAGATAAATCATTAGTATATTTCTATCTGATTCATGTATATATCTACCAGAACTTTTAGGTTCACCGGTGTATTTATTACACAATTTTTTTTCAGCTAATTTTTTTATTATTTCTCCTATTGGAGCGTTAATTAAAGGTCTAGTTATAGATAAAGAAGGATAAATTTTTCCATATGAACTTTTTCTAATTATAGGCCGTTTTGATTGATGTGTTACAGATATATTATATCCTAAAAATTTAGCATATTTAGTCGTTGAGTGCGTTATTAAGGTTTTTTCTTCATTTAATGATAATCCTAAAGTTTTTAAGAAAATTTTTAAATCCTCCTTAATATCTATACAGTCTTGTTTTGACCCTATTACTCCAATTAATACATCATCGGCGTATCTTACAAACTTAAATCTTTTATATTCTTGGTCAACTGCTTTAAAAGCTCTTACTTTTCCAGTTAAAATTGATGCTCTTATCTTTTTTCGATCCGATAGTAATTTCGTATTTTCTAAGGTTTTTGCAATATTTTTATATTCTGTATTCATCTTACGACTTGTCCCTATATTATATTTATTACCTAAATCTTCTAAAAATGAATCTAAAAGATCTAAAACTATATTAGATAATATAGGACTTAATATAGAACCATGAGGAGTTCCTATTTTAGTTTTGAAGTAAGTTCCATTTTCATAATATCCAGCTCTTAATATTTTATATACTAAGCTTATAAAAGCTGGGTCATCTATACGTTTATTTAGTTGTTCTATTATAAGATTATGGGGTATTGTATCGAAACATTTTGATATATTTGATTGTATATATCAGTTTACTGAGGGGAAATAGTTACGTACATGTCATATTGCATCCTGACAACCTAAATTAGGTCTGTATCCAAATGAATATTTACTCATACTTGGATCAAAGATTGCATTTAGGACCATGTTCATAGCTTGTTGTGCTATTTTTTCCCTAAGTGTTTCTATACTTAAAAAACCCCCTTTGGGTTTTGGTATTTCTATTATCCGATAAGGGTTGAATTTGACTCTTCCCGTACCAATATCATTGGATAAATTAATAAAATAATTATCATTAATTCCATCTAATGTTTTCTCATTTATACCTTTTGTCATATTATCTGGTTTAGATATTATTATTCCATATGCTGCTTTAAGAACATCTAAGTCCTTAATTATATGTATAATATTTTTGTTAATTAAAGATGTATCGTTTCTGTTTTGTATTGCTAATTGTTCTAATTTCCTTAATCCCGAGGGATTAGATGCCTTAGAACTGTAATTCCTACGTCCCTTCGATTGATAAAAAAAGTTAATACTTTTATTAGAATCTACTACGAACGCTCCGTTATCTCAACCCTTTCGGGTTTCAGATAATCCCGAATTCTTGTTGACGACCCATGTTTTACTTAGGTTCTCCAGCTGCTCGCCATTACTTATGGTTACCTCTACTAATTTTGACTCATTCCGGACCTCAATGTAAAATCTAGAATGTAGTAGAGCTTTCTCCGAGTGAGATGAGGGAAATCATACCCTGAAACAGCCTTGTGAGGAGTTTATTTTCTTAACCGTATAAAACTTAGCTCCGGAATATTCTTTCAACCCCGTTTTATCACATGCTATTTTCCCATTAGAGTTGGCCTCTACTTGGTTAGTGATATGCTTTACGCAACTTAAATTTAAGGTCAAAATGATTACGACTAGGACTAGTTTTATCCCTAGTGAGGTCATTCAACAATTAGACGGCGCACCATTAAATATTTGATTATTTCCATTTAAATATTGAGGATTAGGTCCTGATAATTGTAGGGTCAGCATTATACAAGTTTATATAACATATATATATACATTATATTTCTCTTCTTTTCTGCCCTCTGAACTGTACGTGATAGTTTCCCATCATACAGCTCGCACCCAAAATGATAAGCTTATTTTGATTTTATATAATATCCCTTAAATCTTTATTCTATATAATTATAGATTAATTTTTTAGTATTATCTCTTATTAATTTTTAATCTACAACTTAATATTTCCTTTATGATATAATTTATTATCATATAATGGTATTTGTTTATATTAAAAAAAAAATATCTGTAAATTTATTTAAAGTGATTTTATTTTATTACCTCTAAGATATTTTAACATAAGCTACTTGACATAAATAATATATTTATATTTTATAAGTAATATTACAAATGATAAAATATTTAAGGATAATTAGGTAAGTTTATTTGATTGTTTTACCTGTATAATTTTAGATATATGATTAATAGGTGTATTAGTATTAAAATGATGTGTAACTTTATAATTTAATGGTAAATTTAATTTAATATTAGTGTTAGGATCTGTTAAATATTTACCAAACTTTTTAAAGGTTTTAGGTAAAGAATTAATTTTAAATTTTCTAGATAAAGTTAAAGCACATGATATTTGAAGACATCATATAATATAACTTAATTTATATTTATTAGTTACAAAAGTATAGTAATTAAGAATACCATTAATTTTAAAATTATAAAATCTAATAATTTGATAATGAGATAAATTTATTAAATGTGTTTGAGCCTGAGGCCTTAATTCTCTATTCTTATTTCTTTTTAATATTTTTGCATCTAATAATGCTTTCTTTAGTTTTTCAGTTGGAACAAAAAGATCCATACGTGTGTTAGTTACTGTAGTTAAACCTTTTTTTGATTTATCTTTAATAGGTACTACAAGTATAGCTCTTTTAGGTTTTTTTAGAGTTACACCTAAAAAATCTCAGTATTTTGTTAGTAAATTTATTTTACTTTTTGATTCATTTAAAACTAAACCACACTTTTTTATTAAGAAAGTTTTTATATCACTTTTTAATTTGACACAATTATCATAATTTCCAATTACTAATACTACGAAATTATCCCCATATCTTAAATATTTTAATCTACGATATTTCGAATCCATTGAATCTACATTTATAACTGATCTCATTTTTATTGGATATTTTCTTTCTTCTTTATGTTCACCTTTTTCTAAAGCCTTAACTATTCTATTATTATTTAAATAGTCCGCATTTATTTCTCTATTATTTTCTATTTCAAAGTTTGTTTTTATTTCTTCCATATATTTATCAAAAGCATGTAATACTATATTACATAATATAGGACTTAATATACTATCTTGGGAAGTACCTTTTTTTAATATTGAAATAGTTCCATTTTCCATTTTTATATTTATACGAATACATTTATATAATAATGCTATTGTAAGATGACAATTTATATGTTCTTTTATATAATTTATAAATATATTATGTGGTATACTATTAAAACTATTATTGATATCCCCTTGTATTACTCATTTATATTTAGAACCTGTTAAATATAAGTCTTTAAGAATTGTATGTACGGATATATTTGGTCTTAATTGATGAGAAGAATTCATAAATTTAGGTTCTCAAATAGCTTCTAAAATAGATGCTAATCCAGCTTGTACAATTTTATCTCTAAGATTACTTATACCTAAAGGTCTTATATTTTCATCTTCTTTTGGTATTTCTACTCTTATTAAAGGAAGAGGTTTATATTTACCAGATTTAATTTCTGAAGTTAATTTTTCTATAAATGAAAAAGATATACCATCTAAAGTTAAATCATCAATACTTTTAATCATATACTTTGTATTTTTATTTATAGAATTGTATGCTGCAATTCAAAAATAAGGATCTATTAGAATATTTTTTAAATTGTTATACAATTTATTTTCATCTGAATAAGCTTTTAATTCATTAATTAAAATGGCGGTTAACTCTCTTCTCTTTCTTACTTTTAATAATGATAAATTAAAATTTGAGGATTTAGTTACGTACATTCTTAATAAATTAACATTTTGACTAGATCACTTCGTGTTATATCTATTTATAAATATGTTCATATTATTTCTAATATTACTCACTACTATTGATCCTCCGTTTGCGCATAATAATTTTTTATCATAGGCGCTTAAATCCCTTCTTAATTGTATGTCTTTTTTTTTAGTGCCTCAAACCTTAGCTGCTTGCTTTACTATATTTTTATATATACATATTAATTTATATGACAATCATCCTTTTCAAGAATAATATATACGAATGGAAATATTTATTACATTGGATAATATATTCTGTCAACAATCGACGTGAGAATATAGACTAATTTTTTCCTTGTGTAAAGTATCAAGTTTGTTATCCTCAACATAGTTTGATTCCTTAGAGGAGGACTCTGATAATGTCGATTTTATTTCACCTCCTCATTTATTCCCTGCTATACCATTTATACATTTATTAGATAATATAAAGGCAGAAATATTGGAGATACATAACTTTTTATAAAAAAGTTCTTGAATATGTATATGAATTTGCACTGATTCACATCAACATACAACCGACAAAGGCGCACCCATTCTTATTATAACTGACATTCCTGTCGCTACCATTGATGATATTAAACCATATCCTAAATATAAAATAGCTATATCTTTATGTGATGTACTATATAATCAACGTGTTATATACGTCATTTGTTTATTCATATTAAAATATTTTTTTTATTATGAAAAATTTTTTTAAACAAAATATATACCATTATTTTTTTTTATTTACTTACCTATAAATATAATAATATTAATATAAGATAAGATAAGATAATATTTGAAAAAATAGTTAATAAAAAATTTAGGTGAATAATGTCTTATAGTTCAATGGTTAGAACATTACTCTTCTAAAGTAATTATTTGGGTTCGATTCCCAATGAGATAATGATAATATATGAATATATAATAAAAATGATAAAATATATTCGGATTTAACTTAGGTGTATAAAAAAGATTATAAAATAAAAATAATTAAAACGATAAAAAAATTAATAAAAATAATACTAATATAAGAGGGAGTATTAGAATTAAGTAAAAATCTAGAAATACCAGAGCTACCTAAAACTTTTAAGAAACCATTATCAGTAAATTCATTTAAATAACCACCAAAAAGGAGAACGGGTCTAATAATTTTATTATTTAATAATTGATCAAAGTAAATACGTTGATTAAAGAAATTATAAATAGGATAAAATAAAGAAGATGATTTAAATTTAAAAATTTTATAAATAAATTCATAAAAATAAATTAAAGATAAAGATAAAGAAAGGGCTAAAATCAAGGGTAAAAATTTAAAAATAGTAGGGATAGTAAATTCAGTATCAATAAAAGTATTAGTATTAGGAGAACCAATATTTAAATGGAATATAACATTGTCTCTAAAATAACCTAAGAAAATACTATATATAGCTAAAATAGTCATAGGAAAAATTAAGAAATAACTTTCATGAATAAAAGTAAATGTATATTTATTAGATCTAGGATAATTAAAAAAAGTTAAATATAAAACTCTAAAAGAATAAATAGCAGTTAATGTAGCAGAAGCTGTAGCAATGAAATACATAATATATCCACTAAATGTATAAGTTCCATATAAAGATTCAATAATAATATCTTTAGAATAATAACCAGTTAAACCAGGAATAGCCATTAAAGATAATGAAGCAATAAGCATAGATATATAACTATAAGGTAAATATTGAATTAAACCACCATATTTACGAATATCTTGTGTTTCTGACATAAAACTATGTATAATAGAACCTGCAGACATAAATAATAAAGCTTTAAAAAAAGCATGACAATATAAATGATATATAGCTAAATCATAAGCACTAGAACCAATAGCTAACATCATGATAGCTAATTGACTCATAGTAGATAAAGCTATAACTCTTTTAATATCATTAGATACAACAGCAATTAAACCACTAACTAAGGTAGTAAATCCACCAATTCATAATATAAATAATAATACGGATGGAGTATATTCTAATATATAAGAAGATCTAACTAATACAAAAATTCCACTACAAACCATAGTAGCAGCATGTAATAAAGAACTTACAGGAGTAGGACCTTCCATTGAAACTAATAATCATGAATTTAATGGATATTGAGAAGATTTAGCTGTAGCAGCTATTAATAACATAATAGCTAATAAATTTAAAATATAAGTATTTATATGTGGAGTTAATAATTCTATAGTATAAAAATCTACGGTATGAAATAAAGATAATATTGTACCTATAAATATTACAAATAAAGTATCACCCATTCTATTTAATAATATAGCTGATAAAGCAGCTTTCATAGCTGCAATACGAGTATGTCAAAAAGATATTAATAAATAAGATATTACTCCTACAAATTCTCAACCAATAAACATCATTAAATAATTATCACTTATAACTAATATAGTCATAAAAATAACAAAAGCACTTAATATAATATAAAAATTATTACGATTAGGATCAAATCTCATATAATCTATAGCATAAAATAATACAGCCATAGATACTATACCTACAGGTACCATAACAATCATAGATAATGGATCTAATAAAATACCATAATTAATATCTAAATTACCTAATCTTATTCAGGAACCTAATTTTATATGTATAGTTTCTTCAAACATATAATAAAAATAATTAAACATTATAAAATATTAGTTACTTTACCTCTCAATCTATAATATGAAACTAATAAACTTAAACCTATAGCAGATTCAGCCCCAGCTAATATAATAATAAAAATACCAAATATAGTACCTTCAATATCATCATATATATTACCAATATAAATTATTTTAACTGTAACAGTTAATAATAAAATTTCAATAGCTATTAATAATGTTATAATATTATTTTGACTAACATAAAATGTTAATAAAGTTGATAAAATAGCGATCATTTATTATTTTAAATAAAATGTAAAAATATATTTACCTTAATACTATTAAAAGTAAAAATATAAGTATATAAAGTCTAAATAGAAAAAATCTAATAATAAAAAATAAAAGCATCTAAAATGAATAAAAAAGAAGGTAAAAAAATAGCGAATGAAAATAATAAAGGTAAGAAAATAATCCAGCACATATTAATTAATTTATCATATCTAACTCTAGGTAAAGTAGCTCTAACTCAAATGTAAGAAAAAGCAAAAAAGTTAGCTTTTAAACCTAAAAAGATACCAGTACCACCACCAAAGAATAATATAACAGTTAAAGTAGATAAGAATAAAATAGAAGCGTATTCAGATAAGAAGAAAAGAACAAAAATAGAAGAAGAATATTCAGTCATATGTCCTGAAACTAATTCAGATTCAGCTTCAACATTATCAAAAGGAGGTCTAGCACATTCAGCAACACAACCAATAAATCATAAAATAGATAATGGGAATAAAGGTATAAATAATCAAATAGAAGTTTGTAATTCAACAAATCTAGATAAATTCATACTACCAGCAAATAAAATACATAGTAAAACGATAGTAGTTAAAACTAATTCGTAACTAATTAATTGAGCAGTAGAACGTATAGAACCTAATAAAGAATATTTACTATTAGCAGATCATCCAGCTAATAATGTACCAAATACTCCTACACTACTTATAGCTAATGTTAATATTAATCCATAATTATGATCAGTTATAGTTATACCAGGTCCAAATGGTATAACAGATCAACATAATAATGCTGAAATTAATGATATAATAGGACTTATAAATAATATTAATTTATCAGCATGTGTTGGTATAATAATTTCTTTTAATAATAATTTAGCTGCATCTGCTATAGCCATTAATATACCATAATAACCTACTGCTACTGGACCTACACGACGTTGCATATATCCTAATGTTTTACGTTCAGCTACTGTTAAAAAAGCAACTGCCAATAATACAGATATAAATATCAATAATAATTCTAATAAATCTAACATTTATCTCGTTACAGCAATTGCCCCTACAACAGATAATATTAATATTATACCAGTTATTATTAATAATATAGCATATTCAGTATATAATTGATTACCTACTACTATTAATTCACCATGTGGATATCCTATATTTGAAGATTCTAATATTATAGCATTATAATCATATGTTAAATCTAATGGTATAAAACATACACATAATAAAGTTATTATAAAAGGTGATATATTTTTATGAGGTATATATTCTATTTTTAATAAAGATAATATAAATAAAAATAATATAGCTATAGCTCCTACATATATTAATATATATAATATACCCATTAAAATAAAATCTTGATTATATAATGATATAGCAGTACTAATAAATAATATTATTAATCATAATATACTTTGTACAGGAGATAATAATCCCATAGCTAATAAACTTGATAGTCCACTTATTAAATTCATTTTTTTTTATAATTTAATTTATTTAAATAATGATAATGATAATGATAATAATTATATTATTATTTATATAACCATTATTTTAAAATATATACATATTACGTTTAAATTTGGAATTGAACCAAAATAGATGTATTAACAGTACATTGCTTTACCATTAAGCTATATAAACTTACCTTTAATATAAATGAATATATAATAAATATTAATCTGTTTCAGCTAATCATTCGATAAATTCATTAATAGGTAAACATTCTATTTTTATAGGCATTAAAGAATGGTTAATACCACATAATTCACTACATTGACCATAATAAACACCAGTTCTTTGTATTAAAGCACTAACTTGATTTAAACGACCAGGTGTTGCATCTATTTTTATACCTAAAGAAGGTACAGCAAAAGAATGTAATACATCATTAGCTGTAACAATAAATCTAACATGAGTATCAACAGGTAAAACAATTGAAGTATCAGTATCTAATAATCTTAATTGACCTTCTTCTAACATATCATCTGGTATAATATAAGATTCAAACTCTATAGTTTCTCCTTTCTGAGATACAAAATCTGAATACTCATATTTTCAATATCATTGTAAACCAACTACTTTAATTGTCATAGCAGGAGTAAGAACTTCATCACATAAATATAATAATATAAAACTTGGAAAAGCGATTAATAATAAAATTACTGCTGGAAATATTGTTCATATTATTTCTAATGTTTGACCATGTTTTAAATATTTATAAGCAAATTTATTATTTTTAAAATCTACTATAACTACATATAATATATAAGAAACTAAACCTAATATTAAAGCTAAATAAAACATTATATGATCATATAATTCATGTATACCTTCTTGATTAGGTGATGCTGAATCTTGTAAACGTACACCTCAAGGTGTTGGAACATCTAATCAAATCATTTTTTTTTCTTTTATTAAATTTTTATTATAAATACAAATTAAAAAATATGGAATCAATCGGAATCGAACCGATATTGTTCACATGCAAAGCAAAAGATTTACCAATTAATCTATGATCCCATTATATATATTTTAGGTATATGTTTATATTTATTAATTAGTATATTTTGTTATAAAATTTACTAAAACATTATAGTCTATAATGTATAAACTTATCTGAAGGATTTTATATTTGATATGCATTCAATATGTAAACACAACATTCTTAGCTATATTATATCTTTTACCATTGGAATGTACCTTATTATCCTTGCGTACACTTAAGGCAACAGATAAGTTAAAAATCCATAGATGATAAAATCATTACTGACTCACGTCGTAATTAACCCATCTCAAGTAACTCCTTAGAGGACGAACAGTCCTACCCTACCTAGTTGCTTCTACCAGGAGGACGAGTCTAGACGACCAATTTGTTTACGTTAAATTTTTTAATATTAACTTCAATAATTTTCATTATTGTTCAGACTATTTCTTTAAATATTTATATTAAATATTTATAGGTATTTCGTGATAGGATATTGTTATTTTACTCACCTACTAGTCGTTGAACGTTTATTATTCTTATTATATATATTTATATTTTATTTTATTTATATATAATTTTTATAAATAATAATTCGCTGCAAATTATCATAATCATAATAATATTAATAAAAATATTAATAAAAGACTTCTTGCAATTAAACCTATTTAAACTCGACGAAAATAATTAATCGAGGTGGCAAACACCGCTGACGATATCAACTCTCACGCGGTTAATCCGTTATCGACATCCATACCATTTGTTTATGCCTGTTCACTACACTCTACGTAAGTACTAATTCCACTTGTTAGTGTTATTATCATCGCACAATTATGTTGTTATCCTTACTTATAATATATTTATCTATTTACCATATAGAATTATTGTACGTTATTTACTATTAAATAATTAATTTAATTATACATTAAGTCTTAATTTTAAATAAAGATCTTTGTAATTAGACACATCAGATGCTTTCGCTGATGTCGACGCCCCATCGAAACTAACCTCTTTACTCTTTCTTAAATAAGTTTAAATAAACTTAAGTCAATTAGTAAAACTAATATTATATTCTATAATTAAATAGAATATAAAAATGACGATATTAATTAGATTTTTTTTATCAATTATATAGGTATCTCATTTGATTTAAAATATAAATAAAACCTAATCTACTGAAATAAATGAAAAAAGATTAAACATAAATAAATTTATGATTAAAAATCAAAATAAAGATATAGTAAAGCTGCATAGGGTCTTTTTGTCAACCTACGGATATACGGCATCTTCCAATTCTGATTAACTTAAGTAGGTTTGACCTACAAAGGTTTCTTACTTATGTACTAATAAGTTATATCTAAATTATAGATAAATCTTTCACCTTTATATATATAATTTATATATCATTAAGATATTTTATATATTACAGAATTCGACTGTACATTTAGACAGACATTTCAGTCTAACCTCGGTGAACCAGTCTGTAGCGACATATACAACTGCCGACGGTCTTTAACTAAGATGTCATTGACCGTTTTCACCTTTTTATTTATAGCGATTAAACTACATATTGCCTATATGTAATTTACCCTCTATTCGAGGGATAAGTATTATTCGATTGTATTCTTACCACTTTATATAAATAAAGTATGAATCATTAGATTCATTAACACTCATCTGTCATTTAAGACATTTAATTTTTTAATATTTATATATTAGGTATCTCCATTTTTGATCGAGCATAAACTTTAATTCTTTTAATTAAATAATTACCTATAATTGGTGATTTATCATTAGATATTAATTCTTTATTTAATAATCTACTTAATCTTCTAGAATCTATATTTAGATAATTAGATAAATCTTTTAAATTTAAGAATAAATGATAATCATTATTATTTATATTTATAATTTTATAAATACAAGATTGATTTTGATGTATTATTTTATTTGTTAATTTATTTATAATTCTACCATCATTTAAATGTTTAAATAATGGTTTATTATTTATATTATCTAATAATAAATTTGTTTCTAATTCATTAACATTATAATCAATTACACCTGATTTATTTAAAAATAAATCCTTTGGTGGTTTTATTTTACTATTCGATAAATTATATTTATTCATTGTATAACTTATTTTTAATATAATATTTTTATATTCTGGATTTAAATGTAAACCATTATATATTGCTTTTGTTAAAATAATTAATTTATTAAAATCATTATATTTTTTTGATATAAATAAATCAAATCTTTTAAAGAATTTATATAAGGTAAAAAATAATTATTTAAAATATGTTTATTTGTTATTAAAAGTGTATAACTTGGTTTAGAATTAAATCTAGTTTTATTATAATTAATACAAATATTAGAACTATTATTTAATTGAAATAAAGAATATTCATCAAAATTTAAATCTTTTATTATAAAATCTTTTATTTTTAATTATAAAAAATATTGAACTTCAGTTAAAACTAAAACAAAATTAGGTCTTAAATCTTCTCTTCAAAAATTAAAAGAACCTTCACCCTCTATTAAACCTAATAATCAATATTTAGAAATATCTACATGATCATCTCAATTTTTATTTTCATATGCTTCTAATTTAAATTCAGTTCTATTATTATTCATTTTACTTTTTAAAAATAAAATTTTATTAATAATATCTTCATTTAATTCAGTTTTATTTTGATATATAAAAAAAGATTCTTTTCAATCTAAATAATCTAAATACTTAGTAGAATTTAATTTGTAAGTATTAATATATTTAAAAGTATTATTATTTCTTCTTTTTTTCTTATTATAAAAGAACATTCATATCTACTTTTATCAAAAGAAATAATACCTAAATTAAGATTATTTTTTATTATATTTAATACTTCTTTATCATCTACATGTAATGTAATTTTAAATTGAAATATAAAATTTTTAATAAAATTATTCTTATTTTTAATAGGTATTATTGAAAAATTTGATTCTCCATCAGAGAATCCTATAAATCATTTATAAAATTTTGTCATTGTTTTTGTCATTGTTTTTGTCATTGTTTATGTTATTGTATAAATATAACCATTAATGGTTATATAGATCAACCCCCCCCTCAACCCCGCTTTGCGGGGTTGATATATCCCGTAAGGGAATATTAAAAATTAATACTATAAAGTTGGATTTACACCAACGCGGCGTATAATATAATTATATTATAGCACTAATTTCACCGCAATTGCTATTTCACTGAGTCTACTTTGGATACAGTTATCGCATCGTATATTCATTCATGCAGGACGTCAATTATACGTCAATGAATTTCGCTACCTTCGGATCCTCACAATAAGACCGCCGTTTATAAGTTTTTTATAAAATTATCTATTAAATAATTATATTTATTAAACTAACACCGGGCAGATATCACTTATTATACTTACTATTACTAGTATGCAATAAGCTATGTTTTTGGTAAACAGTCGCACGATTTATTTTGCCGAGTTCATTCAAAGTAGTTATCCCATTCCCTTTTTATCATACCTGTGTCGGTCTACAGTACGGTTCATTTCTTTTTTCTTGTTCTTTTACCCATCAATTTTATATTTCTATAATTATCTTAGGGACCGTTCGTTTATAGTAAAACCTTATGAATAAGGGGATAATCTTATATTATCTATCGTTACTCAAGCCAGCAATCTCTTTATAATTTTTCATTATATATTCTGCTACCATATCATGATCATCTTTTTCATTATATCTATAATACTGTTATTAATTTAGACCCGATATATTTTCTCTATTATTAATAAATATATTTATTTATATATATATAAAATTAGTGCATTGTTACATGTTCATTAAAAGTTGATTATTGTCAAACCCACTTACTAATTGTCTATAATTTAATACCTCATAGATTATAAAAAAAATAATTAATAAAATAAAATATCCCTTCCTTAATGAATAGGATATAATATAATATAATATTTTTATATAAAAGTAGGATAGATTTTGTTCACTTAATTAATATTTGGGACATTCATTTAATAGTCTAGGTTGTTTCCTTCTCGACCTACTACCTTATCGCAATAAGTCTGACTCCTTATATTATTATTAACTGATTTCGAGGTTTAAATATTTTGATAAAATTATATTCTAATTCCCCAAAGTTATTTAAGTGCTGTACCAGTTTAAATATGTATAAAGGCTATACTAAAATATATTTCGCAGAAAACCAGCTATCTGCAAACCAGATTTGTCTGTCACAGCTACACACACCTCTTTAGAAATTATTGCTACAATTACCTATTGAGTCATATATAAAACCTATTATTGATTATATATACACTTGGACATGTGTAGATCGTTTGCTTTCGGGCCTATATAATTTAATTTTTTTCTATTTATATATAAAAATTTATTTTTTTTTCACTAAATTATATAACTCACTGGCCCAATTAGGATAGGTAGGCCCTCTCAGGCTTTCCCCCCATAAGAACCGTACGTGCGACTTTCATCGCATACGGCTCATGCAACCATACTCGAATGTAATTTCTATCCCTCGTTTTGGAGAATCGTTCCTTACTTTTTCTTAGCCAATAATTTATGATATAATATTCGTTATTATACTTCAGTATATTTTACCGATTTTTAACGAATACCCGGCCTATTGCCGGGATTAGAGATCCTAGGATCCCTAAATTAAGTTTGTTTTTTATTCCGACTCTTGATAGCCTTTTTTGGTAAAGCTATCTTAAATCTTTCTAAAGACAGGTTACCATGGGTAACCTGTTTATGACAAACTTGATGAAGTGGAAGTATATTGGTTAAACTATATTTTCCTTGGGCTTTTTGTGGAATGATGTGATGCAATTCCACTAGTTCCCCATTATATAGAGTACTTTTACATATAGGACATGTATGTTTGTACTTTTTATAAATGGCTGCTCTGAAATTATCCATTTCAATATGTGACTTTCTAATATTAAAATATTCAATATTTTCAGACAAATATGGATTTCTGTCAAGTTTTAAAGGTCTTAATAATATGATAGGTATTTCACTTATATTAATAAGTTTATCCTTTAAAGAAATACCTCAATTTCATTTTCTTGTTTCAGTAGTCAGCAAGTAATTTCTCATTTTTTTTCTTAATGATCCTCCTTTTCAATATACTCATTTTTTCATTTTTATATAAATATAATGTTCAATACTAATAAAAGTTTCCTGTGAATGATAAGATATTCTCTTATTTACCCCTCATTTACTTAAAATAGGATTTAATGTCCTAATTATAGTGATTAAAGGTTTATTCATAGTTATTATATTTTTAATAGTATTTTTCAAAATACTTATCGCTTCTTTCGAAGGTTTAATAATTAATACAGTATCTTGTTTACTAGAATTATTAAGTTTAAAATTTCATTTCATTCTTCGAATATTAAATCCTAAAAAATCAAATCCTTTTTTTATATGAGAAATTAGAGTATTTTTTTCATTAAGTTCTAAACCCCTAATCTTTAAAAATTGAATTAATAATTCTTTATTACGAATTACTAATGCTTTAGTTATACCTGTTATAATTATATTATCAATATATCTTATAACATATACTTTTGCTTTTATTCTTTTTTTATTAGGGGGATTAGCATCTTTAATGAATTTCTCTAAACCATTAAATGCTATATTACAAAGCAAGGGAGATATAATACCTCCTTGGGGTATATTATCCACTCTTTCAATGTAATTTAATTCTTCCATTACTCCAGTTTTAAGTCATTCTTTTAAAACAGATTTATGACATATCGGGGTATGCTTTAATAAAAAATTATGATCTAATTTATCAAAACATTTAGATATCTCAACTTTTAAAATTCATCTAGGATGATAACTTTTATCAGTTAAACCTCTTATTGAAGTAATGGCATCATGAGTAGATCTATTTTTTCTATGCCCATATGAATGAGGATCAGATTTAGTTTCTACTGCAGGATCTATAGCTAAATAGTATATAGTTTGAACAGCTCTATCTATCATTGTAGGAATAATTATAGACCTTAATTCCTTTGAATAATTATCTTTTAGAATATTTATTCTTTTTAAGGGTTTTGATTTATAATTATGAGGATTTTTCAAAATAGCGGATAATTCTAAGATAGCTAATGAATAATCTTTTGGATTATTTCATATTATACCATCTATTCCGGCTGTTTTCCCATTTTTATTAGTTACAACTTTTCTTATTGCCAAACTTTTAGCTTCAAAACTTTGTAATAAAATTCATTGTAATTTATACACTTCTTTTATATCATTATTTAATGTAGCAATAACTATTTTCTCTTGTAGATCTTTTACTTTTTTTTCAGCTTTCTCTCAATTTATCATATGTCAAATATTTGAATTAACCCGACTAAGCCGGGAATCTTTCGATTTTTTATTTATACTTTTAAATCTTACACCTGTTGCAAATATAAAATTCTTATTTATAAATAATCCTTTATATCACATCATTCCTAATAAATAATTTCTATATCCTCTAAAGGATGTTAATATATATTTGCCAGCATATAATCTGGATTCCATTAAAATTCTCATCATGTTTTTTTTGTTTAAGTTTAAGTTTAAAAATTTTTTTCTTTGTTATTTATTATATTTCGTTTTTTTATTTGATCAAATAATTCACCCAAGAAATAGTGTTAAACATTCAAATCGAATATAAATTTTTTTTTTAGCAACACTAATAACTTAATGGTATTTTATCGAGTTAACCATTTAACTTAGTTTGTCTTATTTACTGTTTTGACATTTTTTCATTATTAACATATAATAATTTTAATAAGCTTATTTATTTATAAAAGTTCTTTTATTCGCCAATTTACTTCCTTAAAAATTTACCCAAAGGTAAATAATTAATTAATAAATCGATACTACTTTATTTCCTTAATTGTAATTTACAATTTTGAACCTTAGATGAATATTCCGGTTAAACCGGTTAAATAGACAAGATTCCTATAATAATCTACCGAAAGCTTCAGATTATCATATCGCCTTTTTAGGGGCTGAATAGTTACGATGATCACATTGATTCAAGTCTGCATCCTCTCGGATTAAGTTATAAAACTCTATCAGATCTATTACTAATCTGCATTCGCTTTTTGAATCATTCTTATACCCTGAATTCGTTATAACAACTTCCAATTTCTCTTTATATGTTACCTCTAAATAAATAATATCCCATATTTAGAGAATTTAGGGCTTACCAAGTTCACTAATAATTACATTACTCCCGGAATTAATTTAATAAATTAATACCGAGTATTATACAGTATAAACTATATAATCTAAATTCCTTAGATGCTATGCTTTACTCCGTGTTAAATATGTTCCATTTCAAACCCCAGTATAAGAAAGATTTGACTTAACAGTTATCATTTTTTACTACAGCTAGCTGTTGTTAAATTTGATACACCTCTTACGAAGCCTCCAGGCATGTTCACTTTTGTTCATCATAGAATTACTCACCCTAGCACTCCGACCTTTAATATATATTAAAGATGGGATTATTGTTACATTGTCTCTATAGCTTCACACTGATGATTACTCCTTCAGCATGTATAGATAGGGTCAAATCAATGGAAAAGATTTGGTGGAATTTAACCACATTAATTATTAATGCTTCTTGTCGCACTTATACAAGAGGTACGTTATACTATAACTGCTCTTTATTATTCTATTTCTTTACTTTCCCTTGCGGTACTTTAATCTAAAATTTAATTTTTTTTCTTAGTAGTTGGAAACTACTTTATTCTTACCTCTTGGCAATACTTTAAGATTTTTATATTTTCACTCACCGTTACTTATATTATCCCTGTTGGTTATTTAACAAGTTACTCAGATGTTTCATTCCACTTGCTTTTATTTTTTTCATTTTCATGATTTTGATTGATCACTGTTTATTACAGTTATGATCTTTTTATCATTATTTAAATTTTGATTCGTAATCCTTAAAATAATATTTATTACATATACCTTTTTTCAATATATCACCTATATATTTCATATTTTTTTTTATTTATATATATGAATATATCTAATATAATAAAATAGTTAATCTTTTATAAATTTTATTAATTAAAATAATTAATTTAATAAAAAAGATAAAAAATAAGTTTATAAATTTATAAGGAGAGAATGTTTTATCTCCTTAAAAGGAGTTATAATAACTATTTATTTCCAATATAGAATAATATATTTTCTATAGTTGAAATAACAGGTACTAAAATAATGAAGTAACTGAAATAATAAAGTGTAGCAAATTGACCTAATACAATAAATGGAACTTCAACATGTAATTGACCTAAATTACCTAATAATAAGAAATTAAATACAAATAAATAGAAAGAGAATTTAGATAATACTTTAAATGTATTACCTCTTATAACTGATCTATCTGTTATAGGTAATATTAATAATATTAATATAGCAGCAAACATAGCTATAACTCCACCTAATTTATCTGGTATTGATCTTAATATAGCATAAAATGGTAATAAATATCACTCTGGAACTATCGATGCCGGAGTTACCATAGGGTTACCTGGTATATAATTATCTGGATGACCTAATGTATTAGGTGAAAAGAATACAAATAAACTAAATATTAGTAAGAATACAAATACAGTTATTAAATCATTGAACTAAATATCGATCCTAAACCTATTAGGGTTGTCAAATATTCGTCACCGAACCGTACATGATAGTTTCCTGATCATACGGCTCTCCATAACTTTTATTCAGTCTTTTATTTGATTTTATATTTATTTGGATTTATTAATGAAACTAAAATTTTAGGTGTTTTATTTTTATTTCTATTATTATAATCTTTAATTAATATATTATATCCAAATTTTTTATAAACTTTAGATCTACTAGATAATTTATATTTATGAGCTAATGTACGTAAAACTACATCTTTAATAATATAATATATATATGATATTAGTATATTTTTATTATTAACATATTTATAATAATTAATATATTTTATTATTATATTATTAGCTAATTTAATAATATGCTCTGGTTTTAATTTAACTCATAATAAATTAGATTTACCTTTATGTTTTTTTGATTCCCTAATTAAATATCCTCCTTTTGTTAATTTAGATTTAATTAAATCCATAGGTGCATTTAATTTTAACTTATTATTTTTATATATAATATAAGTATCTAAAAAATTAATCGGATTTTTATTTATATCTATTTTAATTTCTTCCCCCCTATAATCAATAATTTCTATATTATTATCATATTCTTTAATAAAAATAAAAATTTTATGGATATTAATAAGAGAGTCAAATTCATGATCTTTTTTATTAAATATTATAAATTCATTATTATACCTAATATAATTTAAATAAGGATAAAATTTATTTATATATAAATCTAATTGATGTAAATAAATATTAATTAAAATAGGACTAATTATAGTATAAATAGGATTAGATATTAAATTAGTATTATTTATATAATAAAATAAATAATTAGAATTAATAATTTTATGTATTAATTCTAAAAATCTTTGGTCACTAATTTTTTTAGATAAAATTATCATAAGTTTATTTTCTATATTTTTATAAAAATAATAGGTTTTATTCTTAGTATCAAATTTATTATTTTTTATATTACCTTTTATAAATAAAGTATATTCATTTAAATTAGATATTGATGAAGTAGTAATTTTATTTAAAGCTGTATCACGATTATTATTAAATATAAATAAAGGTTTATAAATAGTATCTAATATAATTCTAACAACTTCAAGTACTAATTTATCTTCTACATTATATTTAATAGAAGATAATGAAGATTTGTTATTAAATGTAAATTTAAAACTATTATCTTTTAATTTTAATATAATATTATTAATATAAGAATCTGATATATTGTTAATTTTTAAATTAAAGCAAGCTAAATAAAATATATCTTTATTATATAAAAATGTTTTATATAAATTTCTATCAATAATATTATCAGGATAATTTAAAGATCTTAATTTAAGACTGTCTAAATTATTTAATACATTAAATGAACTACCTGTTCTAGTATTAAAATATCTTAGAAAAAAAGTTACTGGTTTCCTTCATAGATTATTATAAGAATGAAATAAAGAATAACCTTTAAATCTTAAAATTGAATCTATTACTATGAAACCTCTGTTCGCATATTTATTACTAAATGAAACGAATCCCGTAGTTGTATAAATCTCTCATATTTGACTTTTAGGTTCATCACTCATTTCCTTGATACCAGCACACCTCAAAGGCATTAGATAAGTATTAATAATTGTTTTATTGATATATTTAAAGCCTATATCAATATTATTAATAAACGTGAAATTTATAGTAAAACGTTCTCTATAATTAAAGAGCTTTAGAAATTGATGTTTGAATAATACAATTCTAACCATGAGTCATTCACATGAATAAATTCTAATAACTATAATATAAAATTTATTCTTTTCTATACATGCTCTGTTCAATAAATGTTTTCACATATTACCTAAGTATAGTAGTGGAAGTATATAAACAAAATACTTGTTGCTATGTAACAACTGAAGAAATATACCACAACGGCGCACTTTAAATATAAAGTAACTATGCATTGGTATTCTATCTAAATTACCAGTTATTCCCACAGGATTTGAAGAACCATGAATATGTAAAGCTATTAAATGCATAATAACTAATGCAGCTAATATAAATGGTAATAAGAAATGTAAAGGTGAAGTAGCAAACCCTCCTGTATGTTTACATGAGAGAGAGCCCATCCCAAACCGTACGTGATAGTTTCCCATCATACGGCTTTCCATAAATCTAATGATTAATAGAAGATAGTTTTGGAAAATATTTTTATTAAAGTCCTGTACCATTATAATTTCCATTATGTATTTTTCTATGACAGTTACGACATAAAACTACTTGTTTTCTATTAATTTTAATTTGCCTAATTTTTAAATAATCAGTAATTCCTTTTATATTTTTAAGATGTCTTATGTGATGAATTTCAATATTTGAAGTACTATTACATAGAGTGCATTTACTGTCGGTAAATAGACTTGTAGATCTAGGTAGCATATATTTATATTTTTGTATAATTTCATCAGGTGTTAAAACTATATCCTTTGTTCTATTAAAGTTTTTATGTTCTTTAATATGTTCTATATTATTTCAATAATATTTAGAAAACTCCATTTCTAATTTCCTTTGTCCTTTATGATTTTCTTTTAATACAGCTAATTTTGTACCAAATTTTTTTAAAGTATTTCTTAGGGTTCTTAATTTAAATTTTCTAGCTAAACTAAGAGCGCAAGAATATCAAAGGATATATTGGATTCTATTTTTAAATGAATTAAAGTTAGTTGCTATTTTATAGTAATTAAGAATACCATAACCAATAGATTTATAATACAATAAGATAGTTTTGTGGTCTTCATGTATTAATCTTCCAAGGCTAGTTGGAACACCCCTAAGTCCATTTTTTGATATACCTAGTTTTTCTAATTTTAATATTATTTCATTAGTGGGGGCATTTATTATAGGTCTTGTTCTTGATGTTTTTTTAATTATCTTGTCTTTTAAGACAGCTTTAATAGTAGGCCTCTTAGAAAATGGAATTATATTTATATGATATCCTAAGAATTTTACTGGTTTATCACTATAAATTATTTTAGTTTTATCTAAATTTAAAGATAATCCTAATTTATTTAAGAAAAGATTTAAATCATCTCTTATTTTTATACAATCATTTTTTGAACCTATAACTCCTATTAATATATGATCAGCATATCTTACGTATTTCATACGTTTATAACTTGTATCATTAGGTATTGATCTTCTAACATGTTTTATTAATTTACTATAATATTTTATTTCGGATATAGTTTTTGTTGCCCTTATTCTATCTGATAATCTACTATATTCTTTATAAATTTTAGAAATTTTAGCTATAGAAAAGTTATCTGAGTACTCAGATAGATATGAATCTACTTGATCCATAAATATATTAAAGAGAATAGGACTTACGACAGACCCTTGAGGAATTCCAATTTTTGATTTATTGAATAAAGTCCCTTTATGATCAATATAACCTGCTTTTAGAAATTTATAAACTAAATCTATAAAACCTCTATCTTTTATCCTGAATTCTAATAGTTTTATTAGTTCATAATGAGGAATAGAATCAAAGCATTTAGCTATATCTATTTTAATAAATCACCTAACATCAGAAAAATAGTTTCTGATCTGTCATATTGCAGTAATACAAGATTTATTAGGTCTAAATCAATGTGATGACTGACTAAAGTGAGGATCATAAATATGATTAAGTATTATACTCATAGATTTTTGGAGTATTTTTTCTCTAGGGTTACCCATGGATAAAGGTCTTGTTTCACCATTACTTTTAGGTATTTCTAGTCTTCTCATAGGTGAAAATTTAAATTTACCAGAATTTACATTTCTACTTAAATTTTTGAAATAATCTATAGATATTCCATCTAAACTTTCTCCAGATGGACCTTTAGTAATATTACCTGGTTTACTTTTTATTTCAAAGTAGGCTGTTTTTAAAATATCTAGATCTGAAATTAAAGATAAAAGTTTTGTATTTAAAAATTTACTTTCTTTATTATCTTTTATTAATTGTTTTAATTTGATAAGACCCTTAGAATCTTCCTCCTTAAAACTAGATTTACTGCTTCCCTTCTCTATACCCGATGTAGAATAATTTCTTATATCAGATAATATATGATTTCTCATACTTTTCAATAATACGGAAGCTCCGATACCTCCATGTTTTCACATTTCAGGTATTCCCGGAGTATTGTTATTTCCCCTATTGTCATTTAGACCCTTCACTGACTTCATATTACTTATACTAGCTAAAAATATTATTAAGAATACTATGCACTCTTCGCATTGCATAAGTACTATTTTTACATTCTCCAGTGAGAAAGAGGGAAAGTAAACCCTGCCGCCAGTTTCATAGAAGTTCGTTAACCTAGTCATGTGACAATCTCTAGCTCAATTAGAGTTTATCTCTAACTTTTTATAGCATGCTATTTTTTCCATTAGGTTAGCCCTAATTAGATGAGCTATATGCTTTACGTATAGATCTAATTGATCTCTTAATAATAATACGGATTCTTTTCCCCTGTAATAGGGTATCATATTATATGATAGAATCAAGGAAGAATAACCATCTCACGGCGCACCGAAAAATCTTTGAATTGTTGGATTTGATACTGAGAAACCTCCTCATATAACATTTTACTTACCATTTTATATTTTTTTAATTTTATATTTACTTATAATTACTTATAAGATTAGACTATGTCATCATCCTTTATAGGATGTAAGGCGCTCTTGGAGATATTATTGTTATATGTACTCAATCTCTAGTCGTTGAACGTTTATATCACTTTAAATAGATATATATTTATCATATATGATATACTTCGCTTCATATTATCCATAAATTTATGGATTTCTATGAAATTCACCCTATTTTTCCTATATATTTTACAATATATGGCCGCTTATATGAGTATTTTTTTTTATTCTATATTTTTATATTATTTATATATAAATCTTTATATCTAAAACTAAATTTTAAATCTAATAATCATTTATTATATTCTATTAATTTATAACCTAATAAACGATAATCATCATTATCAAAAAAATTTATTATTTTTTGAATATCTTTTTTTGATGATATAGTTAATTGTATATATTTATCTTTATTTATAGATAAACCTTTATTTATATAAAATATTTCTTTTATATCCTTAAATAATATAAAATTATACTTTTGGTTTAATTGAAAACAAAAATCATGGTTTTTTTTCTTAAAAAAAGAACCTTCAGCCATTGTAAAACCTACTAATCAATATTTAAAATAAAATAATTTATTAAACTTATATTTAATAATATTATTATTTATATAATTATCTATATCATTTTTATATTTAAAAATATCATTATATTTAATAATATTATTATTTAAAATGTATTTTGCTAATAAATATTGTTTTTGTCTAGTTTCAGTTAAAAATTGTATATTATAATAATCTAATAAAGGTATTAATATATTTTTTATATCTGTTTTATTAATTTCTAATCTTACTAATCTTTTATTTTTAGGTGTTATATAATAAACTTTACCTAAATTTAATTCAGATTCAAATAATTTTAATAAATCGTATTCATTTTCATGTAAATTAATAACTAAAGAAATATATATATAATCAATAGTTTCATATTGTCCGGGGGAAGCCGGCATGTCGCCCAAGGCGACGATTTATTTTACTTTTCTTTGTTACTCTTATATAACCCTCTCCATCTATAAAACCTATAAATTTATATAATAATATAAGATTTATATTTTCAATATAATTAGATATGTCTATAGGTGTAGATTTATTCTCCCACTTCGTGGACCTGTCGCCTTCGGCGACGCATTCATCTTTTTGGGCATCAATATTCTTATTTTGGGACGGCTCTGCCGTCATACCCGCGAGACGGGCCATATTAGAAGATATATTTCTTCCTTGTAGAATATAGAAATAATTATATAATATTTTTATATGAAAAGTCAATACATTTCAAATGTTAGCTCATAGATAATCTGATAGATTATTATTAGTCGCCAAAGGCGACACGCCGGCGTCGCCAGCCAATACTCTTTTTTTATTAATATAGAAGTATTTTAATAATATTATTAGTAAAATTGCTATACAAGCGGATATAAAAAATAGAATAAATATATAAAAATATAATGGTAAGAATGGTTTAAACGGAACAATATCATTACCTATAAATGGTATAGCTGATAATAAATTTGTAATTACAGTAGCACCTCAATGACTCATTTGACCATATACTAAACAATACTAGGTTTTATAATATATATATATAAATTAAATATATATATTATGTTTGTTCGACTGTGCATTAAGCATCATTGCAGATACCCACTAGTGTAGCAGTCTGTAGCGATTATTTATTTAACCGACGATCTTGTTATTTTTAATAATATTGATCGTTTTCACTAATGTTGCCAAATAATTATTATATAATTATTCTATAATTTAAATAAATTATACACTGGACTATCATTTTTCCATATATTAATATTTATTATATTAATATAATCTTTTCAAATATAATGAAAAGATATAAAAGTTGCAATTATAGCATATTATATTATGATATATAATGTAATATATTAGTGGACTATCATTTTTTTTATAATAATGATAATGATAATGATAATGGATTTAAAATTTTTTAATTAAAAATTGAGTATTATCAATTTTATTGACTAATCCTGATTTTAACTTAATCTTTTTATTTGCCGGCGTAAGCGGGCATACGCCCGCGGTGCGGGCAAGATTATTAGGTTGATTTATATATTCAATAAAACTATTTGTATTTGTATTTTTTATATGAGTATCATTTAATAGTGGTATAAAATGATTAGGTATGTATATTCAACCTAAATTTAATGCTCTTTGTATAGTTTTAGTACTACAACATAGATAATGAGCTGCTTGATTAATATTTTTAAAATTACAAAGTAATTTATCATTAAGATTAGATATAGTTAATTTGTGACTAGAAGCTAATGAAATATTTAATCTTCCTTCTGGACTTATATAATCATTAGTTCTTTGTAAAGCTATATTTCTTAATTTTAATTTACTTTCTTCAGACCATTTTCCTTTACGGCTTTTTTGTAATTGCTGTAATAAAGATCTACGTTCAGAAGAGAAAGATAATTTCATTTTTAATATAGTTTCTTCGCTATGTTTATAACCAAAACTATTACCAGCTTCTGTTAATATATTGTATTTAGGTACTATTAAAGATAGATATTCTGTTTCTAAAGCTAATAATTCTTTATTGTTTATTTTATTAACTTCATAAGGAAAATATTCTAATATTCCGAAAATAAAGTTATTTAAACCATATTTTAATACTGCTCTTTTTACTAATTTACTTCCATGATAATTTAATAAATGATTACAAAATCTTGTATGTAATTTATTAGTAGATCCAGACCCCACATAAGAATTTCTAGTAATTTTATTTATAATGATATAAATTCCACTCTTATTCTTTAATTCAGAAGAGATTAATGAACGAGTTTCAGGTATATGTAAATTATCTCAAGATATTATAGGATCTATTCCTATCTCATTAAATATTTCAGTAGTTGAAGTTAAATCTTGATTATTATTTATATGATAATCTCTTTTAAAGATTTTATACGAATTTAATCTTTTTAATTTGTGATTATTAAATTTATTATTATTATTAAAAAATGATTTAGGGCTATTGTATTTAGTATAACCCATGAAAGCTGTTGCCATTGTTAATACAAATATTATAACTCCTATTGTTCATACTAAAACTCTAGGTGAACGGTAACTACCGTAGTATAAAGCTTTACCTATATGTAAGTATAAACAAATAAAGAAGAATGATGCTCCATTTGGTAGGGGTCAGTGCTCATACAAGCCATTTAACTAAAAAGTTAAATTTACTCTTCTTACCTGCCCTCAGAACCGTACGTGATAGTTTCCCATCATACAGCTCGCCAGAAGAAATGATTCTAAGGAATGACTGTTTATATAGAAATAGGGATATAGGGAGTAGGGGTCAGTGCTCATACAAGCCATTTAACTAAAAAGTTAAATTTACTCTTCTTACCTGCCCTCAGAACCGTACGTGATAGTTTCCCATCATACAGCTCGCCAGAAGAAATGATTCTAAGGAATGACTGTTTATATAGAAATAGGGATATAGGGATTATTTAGTATAATTGGCAATTGAGTTAAGTTCGAATACTGATAAATTACCAGCATGAAGTTCCTTATGATGAAACAAGCATAGAGGTATTTGCTTACGTTTATGTGCACCAACTCATTGTGCATAAGTAGATTTTCCAGTTAACATTTTATTACGTACATCTTTAACTTGTCTAATATGATGCATTTCTATATCTGTAGTAGAACCACAGATAACACACCCTTTATCCAAGCCGGTTGTAATTGTAAGTTGTTTATTAAGGGAACCATTATATATCGTATCATTATTTGTTTTGTTAGATAAATTAGAATTATACAAATGGAGAACCTTTAGAGAATCAGGTATAGAAAGACCTAAACCTGTCTCCGGATCAGTTAGTCTCTTACCAAATTTGGTAAAGGCTTTTCTCATAGTTTTAGATTTGTATTTTAAAGTTAATGTTAATGCACAAGACATAGTTAATAATCATATGATACGACTTAATGAAGAATAATTACCTGCAAAAGAATAGTAAGATAATAGACCTCTAATTTTATTATTATAAAAAGATATAATAGTGAAGTGACTTAGGTTAACTAAATCTCTTCTAGCTTTTGCATAAACCATATTAAGATGATTACGTCTTATAAACTTATTTGAGAAAAGTCTATCCATTATGTTTTTCATATTCGCATTAACAATTAGTTTTCTATGTATCCTGTAAGTAAGATTATTATTACTCTTCTTAACATAAACAGTTTTCTTAGCCTTAAAACAAGTAGCACCTAAGAAATTGAATCCCTTAGTAAGTGGTACTATAGAAGTTTTATCTAAGTTAAGTTCCAGACCTAAGGAAGCTAGGAAATCTTTAACTTTCATTCTAATATTATGAGCATCAGAATGACTACCTATGATAAGGATGACAAAATCATCAGCATATCTTATATAAATCATACGTCTAAATTTTGGATCTCAAAAATTAGTGGAAGGTGTTTTCGTAAGGAGGTTAAGAAGCATTTTCTTTCTAACTGGATCCTTAGTTTTATACCTTCTTTGTACGATGGATTTATATTTAGGGTTTTGAGCTCTAGTTTTTCCTATATTAAAATCATTAATGAGATACTCCATAAGTTTATCAAATTTATCTAAAACAATATTAGCTAATAATGGACTTAGAACACTACCTTGAGGAGTTCCCATACCTGTGTATTTTAAAGTACGACCATTAGAGATTGTTTTAACTTTAAGTGATTTATTAATTAATTCAAGAGTTCTATGACACTTGATTGACTCCTTTAATATATTCATAATAACTTTATGAGGTATTTTATCAAAGCAATTACTAATGTCTCCATTAATAGTTAAGTTATAATTACCTCCTTTAAGATGAAGTTGTTTTAGAGCTGAATGTGTTGATCTACCTGGTCTAAATCCATGAGATAAATCACTGAACTTAGGCTCATAAATTTTTTCTAATAATAATTGCATTGCTTTCTGGATAATTTTATCCCTGGGAGAAGCTACTTTAAGAGGTCTGATACCTCCACCAGCTTTAGGTTTTTCAACTAATCTCATTTTCTTAAAATTAAATTTACCACATTTAAGGTTATTAGCTGTATTAATAAACCAACTTTTATTTATTTTATCAAATGTTTCATTGTCAGTACCTTTGGTTGTATTACCTGGTTTACTTTTTATTAATTCATAAGCTTTGATTAATAACTTATCATTAGCCAAAATATTAATTAACCCATTATATTTATTTTCATTGTCTAAACATTTTTTAAGTTCAATATCGAATCAAGTATGAAAGTTATCTTTCAAGACTTTATCCTTCATGACTTTGCATTTCTTCCTGCTTTCCTTTTGACTAATATCCGTTTTCAAAATTTCATTATTAATTAACCCATTTTTGTAGGCAATTTCCTTATCACTAATAGTACTAAAGGTATGAAATTTGTATTTATTGGTCATAGTATGAAAGCTCCGTGCCCGCTTACTTAATGGATTCAAGTATATACGAGAATTATAAGCATAGGCGGTTACATCCCTAGGTTCGTATTTTTCAGTTTTCGTGTTCTCATTTAGATGCTTGCTCAAATAATGTCCGGCATTGCCGGGATTTAGATTACTTATATATAAGTCCCAAATATTTATCAATACCTCTACATACGCTACACGCATCGTACGTAGTTTTAAATATACACTAACCGATATATTCTGCTTAAGATTAGTGGTGCATACTATGACTGGGAAATGAGTGTCAAGTTTGTTATCCTTATCATGTGAGAAGCCCAAATTACTTTTATCTCGAAGTGGCAGTACCTCTCAAAAGTATTTTTTTCTAACTGCTATACAACCTAAAAAGTTATTAGCTATTAAAGATTGCGTTAGATCTGGGTACATAAATCTTATTAGGATTGGTATTAATATGTAAAGCTCTTCAGCTTGCCTGAAAATACGCTCACTAGGCGCACCATGTATATATCTAATTAATCATCCTCCGTTTACAGTAGGGTCAACCTATAATTTGAATAGAATTGCCCTCCAAACCGTACGTGATAGTTTCCCATCATACGGCTTTCCATGAATTACTAATATAAAAATGTTGTTATTTAAATTTTACTATTTTCCTAATAGGTCAAATTACCTTTATGTAATTCTACATGGTGATAATGACATAATGGAATTTGTTTACGATTTAATCCACTTAAAATAGAAGAAGTGTTTGCATTATTAAATTTTAAGTAAGCGATATTTCTTAATTGATGCATTTCTAATTTATATTTATAACCACAAATGACACAATATTTACCAAAAGAGGTATCTTGTAAATTATAACTTCAACTAGAATTGATAATAGTATCCAATTTATTATTATCTAATTTAGTATTAAAATTATATTCATTCAAAACTTTGAAAGAAGTATTTTCATAAAGTTTATAATCAGTTTGAAGATCTTTAAGAGAGAAACCAAATTTAGAGAAAGCTTTACTAAGAGTCTTTAATTTATACTTGTTGTAAAGAACACGATACTCTTAAATATCATATAATAAGGCCTAATTTAGGTCTATTAGTAGCAAAAGAATACCATTAATTTTTGTATTATATCATCTCAAAATATAATAATGAGGATGATTAAATAAATTTTTTTAGGGAATACTTTATTAAATCTATTTCTTTTTAATAAACCTATTTTTATAAGCTTATTTATAATATTTTAAATGAGAGCTTTAATTAAAGTTCTTAAATGGACTTTCTTAAAGGTTTTTAACTCTTTATAAAAAACAACATAATCTTTAGTTCTTAAATTACAAATAAGAGCACCTAAGAATTTAAAATGTTTATTCATAGGGATTATAAGAGTTTTATCTTTATTAAGATCAAGACCACATTTGTCTTTAATAAATTTAGAGATATTTTCTTTTATTTCAACACATTCTTTATAAGATGAAGTAATCATAAAGTCGTCCACATAACGTACATATAATAATCTACGAAATTTTGGATTCATTTGGTTTTCATTAGTTATTTTAACTAAACATTGTATAGCTAATTTATATAAACCACTCTTTATAGCCTTTTTACGTACTTCTTGTAATTTAATATATTCTTTATTATGTCTTCAAATTTTTCCTTTATTTTATATTCTTCCATATATTTATCAAATATATATATCTAATACAATATTAGAAATAACTGGACTACAAATTACACCTTATGGAACTACAATTTTATTAAATGTTATATGTATACCTTTGGCGGTATTATTATCTTTAATAGGATAAGATATAACTTTATTTATTATACTTCTCATATTAGGACAACCTATAGTTTTCCTAATTTATTTTTTGTATAATATTATGAGAAATACTATCAAAACATTTAGTAATATTTCCAAGAATAACCAGCACCCTGAAGTCTTACAACATTTAGAGCACTATGTGTATATCTACTTGGTCTAAATCCATGAGAAGTATCACTAAAATTAGGTTCATATATTACCTCAAGAATAACTGTGATAGCTTTTTGAACAATTTTATCCCTTGGAAGAGTAATAGTTAAAGTACATACTTTACCATTTGATTTAGGTATTTCTACAACTCTAGCTGAGATAAATTGGAAACTTCCATTTTCTAATAATTTAGCTAATTCGATAAATCAATTATCATTTAAACTATTAAGAGTATAATTATTTATACTTTTTGTCATATTACCAGGTTTACTTTTAATATCTTCATAACAAACTATTAAAGATCACCTATTAAAGAATTTATATTATAATAAATTCCAGTTTTTTCATTTTTATATTTTTTCAATCTTTTACTAACTTCTACAAAAAGATTCGGTTTTGTTTTACGAATAGGTTTGAAGGTTTCCCTCCTTTTTAACTAGAAGATTTCATTGATGTAAATAATTCACTAGTCTCCTTTTCATCAGAAGTTTCTGAGATACTATGAGACTTCCGAGTCCCCATTAAATCTTAAATCATCTTTAAGATATAATTCTGGGGTTACTTCCCTTAGTTCCGTATCGTCTATCTTTAATGTCCTTGTGTTTTTAGAATCTTGCATTAAATATGTTTTAGCCGACATTATTATATCAGCTATATATATATTATTAATTGATAACTGGTAATACTATTTAGTCAATATAGATAATGCGAGATAATTATATATACTTTAGTATTCAGTTGCTGTCATATTCCGCTTATAACAACTGGACTATATTTTAAATTCCCCATTAATGTATCAAGTTTCTTATCGTATTCATAAACACTTCCATAAAAGAAATCTACTATGTTTAACGGTAAACACTTTATTTCTTCTTTCCATGTCGCTACCCATCCACTGAGTTTATTAGACTTACCAATGACGTGACATTTAATGGCAATTATTATAATATATATATACTTTTATAGTATATAAATTATAGACTAAGATAATTGGTATACTGGACTGTATACTTTCAACATACGACACAAAGGCGCACTCACGCATTATATGTTCTACTGAATTAAATGCTAATTCTATATTACTTGAATAGTGAAACTAAAAACCCCTATCCCATAAGGATAAAAGCTCTCGTTCCCGAACCGTACGTGATAGTTTCCCATCATACGGCTCTCCATTATTAATATTCTTTACCAAATTATAGCTATATTATCCAATTTGAAGGCTAAATTATCAACCATATATAAATTATATATCGATGATATCTACTTATTATATTTAAAAGTCCATATTTATTCTATAGGTTTTCCTCTAATTATCTTAAGTATATTTATCCAATATAGATTTAGGAATAGTTAAAGTACCATTATGATGTTTCATATGACAACTTCTACATAAAGGAATTTGCTTACGTTTTCTTTTACTCATAAGGTAATTAAGGTCAGATTTATCTAACTTTAAATCCTTAAGTTTTCTGATGTGATGCATCTCAACTCTATATTCACTAGAACATACACTACAAACACTCCCTAATATAGAAGCCATTGAGATATCAGTAGAATATAAAGAAGGTACATTAATAGAAACTGAACTTTTTTTAAAATCCCAAACATTCATCCTATATAACTTACTAACATTTTTTAAACTTACTGTTTTAATTAATTTTCCATCTTTATGGAATTTTTTTTTATTTTTTTTTATGGAAATATTATTTCCATATTTTTTTCTTACTTGAGCTCTTGTTCTTAATCTCATTTTAGCAGCAATAGTACGTAAAACCGAATCTTTGATTATATAATATATATAACCAGTTAATCTTGCTCTATTGTAAACAAAAGAATAATAATTTAGATATCCATTTATAACACTATTGGCTAAATGTATAATTTGAGATAATTCTAAAGATAATCAAGTAGTTTTAGTAATACCTTTATGGTATCTATGAAAATTGGCCATATGTAGTTTCTTAGAAATACGAGCCATAGGAGCTGTTAACATTAAAAATCCAGGGGATCTTTTTAAATGACCTCTAGATTTAATTATATCACGTCTTCTTGAATGTTTAATATTAGTACCTAAAAATAAAATATGTTCTAAATAACTATTAGTTACTTTAGTTTTATTTTCAGATAGATTAATACCTAATTCATTAGAACAATAATCTGTAATTAAATTTTTAAAATTAATAGTGTCTTTATAAGAACCATTAATCGCTACGATTCAATCATCAGCATATCTAACATACATAAGTTTGTTATCAACTTCTGATTTAAATCTATGAGGTTGACTTCTAAGTTTACGACTTAGTCATCTCAAAATATTTTTATTTACTTTATTCTTTTTAGCAGTACTTATTTTACTTTCAATACTTCTATACTCCTTATATCTATTTAAACTGGATCTATTTTTTATATTACTATCATATTTAGCTTTTAATTTTAAAATAAAAGTATCTAATTGATGTAAATATATATTAGCTAGAATAGGACTTATTATTGATCCTTGAGGAGTACCAATAATATCATATTTTACTATTCTATCAAACATATAACCAGCCTTTAGTGCTTTATTAATTAAAGCAATAAATCTTTCATCCTTAATTTTTATTTTTAGTAATTTTATTAATTTATCATGGGGTATAGAATCAAAACATTTTTCAATATCTCCTTCAATTCATCATGTGCAACCCTTAAATTGTGTAAATACATATCTAAGAGCTGTATGTGTAGATCTATTAGGTCTAAATCCATGAGAAATATCATAGAAATTAGGTTCATATATTGCTTCAAGTATTAATCTAATAACTTCTTGAACTAGTTTATCTATTGGGCTACCTAGATTTAAAGGTCTTTTTCCCCCATTGGGTTTATCAATATCAATACGTTTAGCTGGTGTAAATTTAAAAGTACCCGATCTCAATTTTTCAATTAAGTTATCTAATACTTCGTTTGACATTCCATCTAAAGTTGTTGGATTTATTCCTGGTGTCATCATACCAGGTTTACTTTTTAATTTGTCATATGCGATTAAAAATAAGTCTTTATTTAACATAAGGTTATTATAAATTTTCCTATCTATTATTTTATTTGGATTATTTTTACTATAATTTGATAAATCATTTAATTTTTTTAATACCTTAAGGTTCTTTCCTGAACCAGTACTATAAAATCTAATGCTATTAATAACTAGTACGCTTTTCTGTATACTTCTATCCGAAGTATTTCATGATCTATTAAAATCATTATATCCCATTTCTGAAACAGATTTATTCGTACTTCCTCCCACATAGATATTACTATCCTTAGTGGATACCGTAGTCTCCCTTGTGTTCAAGATATATATCTCCTTAGGTTGTTCACTCATCCCCTTAATATTAATATTATTAATACACCTCATCTTCCTTGTTCTAACAGAGTCATGCACTCCTACTCCGTTATGAAGATGACTAACCCCATTACTGTCAAGGCATAAGTCTCTAACTTGTGACGATTGGAAATTGAACTTTAAGCAGTATAGCTTTAACCATAAAATATCTATAAAATAGATGATTAACCCTCATATATTTGATTTACTCAGGAAAATATTAGAGATTTCATCTGATAATATAGTACTTAACAGTTTCAATACTAATATTACCTTTTCCCAACATGCTATGTTCGGCATCTGATTTCCCAGAATACCTAAGTTGGGTGATTTTATTATTTGAACAAAATAATATCTGACCTTATCCAGATTAACACAAGAACATCTACGGCGCACGTGCATTGCTAAAAATATTCCTGATATTATTTGTATTACTAGACATAAACCTAATAATGAGTGTGGTCAACTTATTCAATCAATATATTAATACGATCTTGTTGTTGCCACCCAATCCGTACGTGATAGTTTCCCATCATACGGCTTTCCCTCTAAATGTAACCATAAAGTTTATTAAAGTATAAAAAAGGTATTAAAATAAAGGATTTTATCTATTATAATTTCCCATGAGATTGATTTAATCCCACCCAGCTAAATAGTATTCTAAGATTTATAGTTTCTGGTCATTGCAACCTTCATTTCATTATAATTATCATTAGTTGGGGAAATTATATACTTTACGTAGATCACTAGCATTAAGCTCACCTTTATAAAGTAATTGACAAAGAGATATTTGTTTTCTAAGAGCCGCACCTACTCATTTAGCATAAGTATAATTCTCATCTTATTTCTAACATTAGCAACTTTTTTCAAATGATGCATTTCCTATTTGTAATTAGACTCACAACTTTTACCAAAAATTTAAGTTGTCAGTTTATTTGATTAGGAAATACCTAATATTTTATCTGGATCTATAAGTATTTTATGCTTATAGTCATATTTAACTACTAAGTTTTTGGGAAGTGCTAATTCTAAATCTGTATGAGGACACTTAAGTTTACTTCCGTATTTCTTAAAGATTTTAGCAGAGGATGTTTTATATTTAGCAGCTAATGTGTAAGAACAAGAAAATTGTAAATATCATATTATTCTTCTAAGTCTATTAAGATTAGAAGCGAATGCGTAATAATTCACCAAACCATTAATTTTTTGATTAAAGAATTTAACAATAGAATAATGATCAAGATTCTGAAGTTTATTAATAGCTAAAGGATAATAATTTCTTCCATCTTTAGATCTTCTGATAAATTTATTTTCAATTAGATTTTCCACTAATTTTTCTATAGGAGCGTTAACCATAAGTCTATTATTAATTCTCATTTTCTTACCTGAATGTTTTGTATAATATACATGACGTTTAATTTTTTTAATCTCAGCCCCTAGAAAATGAAACTTTTTATCCTTAATATTAGATATCTCAGTTTTTTCATCATTTAGAGTAGAACCACAATTTTGTTTTAAGAATTCTTTTATATTATTTTTGATCATAATGGCGTCATTTATTGAACCATTCACAAAAACAACAAAATCATCAGCGTATCTGATGAACATCATTCTTTTAAAATTAGGATCTTTTACAATTATAGATGGTGTTGTATTCATTAACTCTCTTATTCTTTTTAGTTCTTCTTTATCTTTGGCTTTTTTTAAATGATACATCAAATTATTATAAGCTTGATTTCTTTTTATATATTCACCTTTATTAAATTTAAAGGTATAGTTTTCAAGATATTTATCTAACTTATCCAACACTATATTTGTAAGTAAAGGGCTTATTATACTATCTTGTGGTACACCTATTTTATTAAATTTACCATTTAATACGTATCCAGTTTCTAAATACTTTTTAATAAGTTCTAATATACGCGGATCTCCAATTTTCTCTTTGACACATTTCATAATTATATGATGAGGTATATTTTCTAAAAATTTCTCTATATTCCCTTGTATAACTCAATTATAACGGTTACCCGTCAGATAAATTAATTTAAGAGCTGTACTTATAGATTTATTTGGTCTTAATCCATGTGAAAACTCAGAAAATGTGGGCTCTCATATTGATTCTAATAACATTGTTATTGCTTTTTGTACTATTTTATCTCTATAAGATATAGCTGTTAATTTATCTGAGTTAGCTTTAGAAATAAAGGATGCTTGTCTGAATTTAAATTTACCTGATTTTAATTGTTGAGATAAATATATGAAATCTATTTTGTCTAATGTTTCATTATCTACTTCTTTTGTCATATTACTTGGTTTACTTTTTATTAAAGTGTAAGCCTTCACTAAAAAATCTACATTAATTAATATAGATAATAAATCGAAATATTTTGATCCTTTTAGTTTACTTAAGAGTAAATTTTTATTTAAAACACTTACAACATCCTCTTTTTTAACGGCCTTATTTTTTAAATAACGCTTGATCTCCAATTTGGAATTTAAGTTATAATCTGCTTTTTTCATATTTACTACATTTAGAGTGATATACTTTATATGATAATTACGTATAAATATCATATTACTATTATATCTCCGTGTCCGCAATAATAGTAAATTTTTACTACTAGAGGCGGTTACATCCCAAATTCTTGAACTTATCTTCTTACTTTTGATAATATACCAACATAAATGGTATTTCAATTTGAATCTATTCTTAGCTGCTTGCGTATAAAACATAATTATGTTAACTTTTTTCTTAAAGTGGTGTGAAATAGGTTGTCAAATTTCTAGATGTAGGATCCCTCTATAAATCATATTTCAATAGTACCGTTTTATGACATTTAAGATACTATAATTGAAAAGATATCACCTATACGTGTCAAGTTTGTTAACCTCAGCATAAATAGAACAACTCAGGGGAGCTACTAGAGACAAAGACATCTCCTTTCTCACCTTTTCATTATTTGCTATCCGCATGTCTACTTTATTAGAGATAGAATACGTAATAATGAGTTGTATAATATTTGACAACAAATTATAGCTACTTACAACAACAAGTAGCACAGATAAGACAATTAGATGGCACACTCCTACATTTCATCAATAATTTATTGAACTTGGTTGAGGACTATCTATTAAATAGCTATTTGCTAAACTTAAATAAGGATTTGATTTTCTTATTGTCATTTTATTTATTTTTAAAAAATTTTTATATTAACTTTAAAAAGGTATTTATATAATAGATCTTACCTATATTTATTTATAAAAATATATATAAAAAATTAATATTATATATATATCTATTTTTTTTTATATTAAATTATATAGTATAATATAATATCTGACCTAAGATCGTCATAATTACATAAAATAAATACTAAAAAGGGGAATAAAATTAAATGTTAAAAAGTTCTAATAAATGTATAAGATTTTATGTTAAATTTTAACCAAAAGAATTAGTTTGAAATAAATAAGTAAAAAAAATAATAGAACATTATCATTATATATATCTTATTTTTACTCTTTTATTATTATACTAATAATATAATAGTATACTATACCCTTATAAATAATGATATAAATTTTAGTATAAATAATATACTAATATTAGTTAATAATATAATATATAATTTTATAAAAATAATGGACTAAATTATTATATATATATGATAATAAAATTAATAAGGAAAATTTTATCCTTACCGATACACTTTTATACCTAAAATTAACTTTTATTATGTTATATCTAAATAAATTTACCAATATAAATTATTATTAATATAAATTATGATATAATAAAGATAATAATAATAGTAATAATATAAATAATGATAGAATAATGAAAATAATAATGATAGAAAAATCTTTTAAATATAAATATATGTAAAAAAAATTAATAAAATGTAATATGATATTTTGTCTTAGGTGGGTATATTTATAAATATAATTAATAAATAATGAATGCTAAAATAAGATAATTATGAATTTAAGTTGGTATGATATCCAATCATATAAAAAAAAATTAAGTAAAAATTATTATATAAATTTTTATAATAAAGGTTAAATATAAAAATGTTGTAAAGGTTATATAATAGTAAAGAGGTACATAAAGAAGTAGATTAAAGTCTAGATATATAAGGTAACAATAATAATTAAAGGATATAATATAATATAATAAAATATAATATCCCGTCAAAAAAAGATTAATTAATAAGATATATAGTATAAAGAAAAGGAGGGAGATATATATAAATAAATAAATGAATATATAAATAAGGTTATAATAAATTAGTTTTTAATTCTTGAATAATATTAATATAACGTCTATGTAAGTTTAAAGCACCTAAATTAATTTCATAAACAAAAGCGATAACTAAAGAAAATAAGAAAAAGATTAAGATAGTTAAACCATAAATACCATTAGAATAAGCACTAACAACGTAAGGTAAAATAGAAGATATTTCTAAATCAAAAGGTAAGAATAATATAGCAACTAAAATGAAAGCGACACTAAATGCCGATCTAGATTGTTGATATGAAGTGAATCCACATTCAAAAGGCCCATTTTTTTCAATATAAGAATTAGATGTAGAAATTAAATAATTAATAATAATTAAAATGGAAGCAACAATAGGGGCTAAATATAAATAAAATGTAAACATATTAAATAGTTATTAAATATAAACCTTCCGAAATAAATGGTAAAAATATAAAGAAACTAATTAATAATATAGTAGCTGTAGCAATAACATAAGCTAATGATAAATTAATATTATTATTACCATTAGATATATTTTCTTTAATTGTTTTACTTGTTATTAATATTTTTATAATATTAGCATAATAATATGTAGCTATTACACTACATATAATTAAAATTAAACTTTCTAATATATAATTATCTTGTAAAGCACTTATTAAAATATATAATTTACCATAAAATCCTGGTAATGGTGGTATACCTATTAATGAAAATAATGCTAATATCATACATATTGCTAATGTTAAATTTGGTAATTTTAATTGATGAATATAAATTAATGGTGATCATATTGATACTGGTTTATTAATATATTCACTTGCTGCTAATATACTTAAAAATATTATTATATGTGTTAATGTATATTGTATTATATATATATAAAAAGATATATCAAATGTTATTATAGATAATATTATATATCCAAAATTTAATAAACCACTATAAGCTAATATTGTTTTTATATTTATTTGATATAATGGTTTATATGAACCTATTAATAAAGATAAATAAAAGAATATAATTAATAAATTATTATTAAACAATATACTATTTGTAAATATTCATGAAGATATTGATATTTTAGCTACTATACTTATATAAGCTGTTATATAAGTTGGTGCATAATTATAAACACCTATACTTCAACGATGTAAAGGTGCTAATCCCATTTTAAATAATAAAGCTATTAATAATATATCAAAATATGTATTTATATTTATATTATTATTTGATAATAATAATAATTTTTTTATTATTGATATATCTAATAAATTTGTTGAACCTGTTAAAGAATATATAAAATATATTGATAATAAAATTATTCCTGATGCTATTCCACCCATTAAAAAATATAATAATGAAGCTCTTGATCCATTATATGATCTATTATGTAAACCTGTTAATAAATATAATGAATAACTTTGTAATTCTATTATTATATATAAAGCTAATAAATCATTTACTAATGGAAATAATAATAAACCCATACTATTTCCTATTATTAATATTATATAATATCTTGATAATAATTTTCATTCTTTCTTTTTATATCATATATTTGCATTATATATTAATAAACCTATTATTAATAATAATATTAATATTATTATTGGTACATTATATGATGTCACATTTAATCAATTATTTAATAATGTTAATCCCGGTATTAATGTTATTATATTTATTGTATTTAATATTAATATTAATACATAACTTAATACTAATATCCCTAATCTATTTATTCATATTATTTGTCCTATTTCTGAACTTTTTATTATTTTTTTGTCACTATCTCTTTTATTTTCTTTAGGACTTCTTAAAGTTGATAATACTAATAAGGTTAAAAATGATGATAATAACATCTCCTAAACATTTCTTCTTTTCTTATTTACATTTTTATTGAATATCATATTCACCCATATATCAATATATCCATTTTTATCTTTATTTTATTATAATATCTTATTATTATATTAATTATTATTAATACTTTTTATTTTAACTTAATATCCTTAAGATTATATTATATTTATTTTTTATATTTTTATATATCTTATTATTATTATATATATAATTTTAATGAATAAAAGTAAGAAATTTTATAAAAAAAATACCATTTTTTTAATTTTGGTATAGGAGAGGGGAGAGAGATAGGTAACCCCCCCCGGAGGGGGGGGTATCTATAATAAATTACAATAAAAATTAAGTGGGGGGGGGGATAAGCTATACTATATAAATAAAATAATTAATAAATAAAATAATATAATTTGTATATAAATAAATTATATAATAATAAAAATCCCGAAGGGAATAATAAAAATAATTATAAAGAAAAAGATACCTTTTACTTACAACGGCCATAGGCCGTTATTTTATATAAAATAATTAATAATTAAAATAAATTATATTAATAAGAATCTTATATATATAATAAAAAAATAAAATGAAATATATAATAAAGATATATATAGTAATATAAAATTATTAAAGATGAAGATAAATAAATCTAGATATAATTAATTAATAAAATATATAATATAAAATACATAAATAAAGATGAGTATGAATATAATTAAAAGTATATTTATAGGCAGAATATTTATAGGGGACCCCCTATAAATATCCTGCCATTAGTAGATTTTTTTACCTACGTAGTTATTTTTAATATAATAATTAAACTATTATATTATAATAATTATATTAAAATTTATATTAATTATTCAGATTTAACAAATACTATATTATTAAATACTTAACATCCTAACTTTCTTTCTTGTATTAATATGTCTATTTATTATACTTTGATAATAATTTTTAATTAAAAATGATATTTATATTTTGGTTGATAATGCTATTACTATTCTTTATAAAATTATATATAATGATATTCATAATAAAAAATGTGATTTATGGTATTATGTTACTTTTTATTAAATAATTATATGATATTAATATAAATAGTCTATATTTTATTTAGATTATATAAAAAATATTAATGTTGTTGATAAATTTATTAATGATTTATAATCTTTATAAATATTTATAAAACTAATTTACCTATAATTATACCACCAATTACTTTTAGAAAAAATTATGTTTATGAATATAATTTAGGTGGTATTTTATTAAATGATGATAAGTATGTTAATGATTTATTAAATACTAAACCAAATTAAAATAAATCTAATTATATAAACGTGGAATATTAATAACCATACTATCTAATAAATATTTACTTTATAAAGAAGCTAATTAAATACGACTTTCTTTAGTATTAATTAATTTAAGATTATAACTAAGTTTAGAATATTAATAATCCTAATTATAAAAATTTATATTAACTATTATTTTTAATAATAAATTCTAACATAGGTATTGTATTTTTATACGATAACCTGTTTAGATCATATTTTTTATACTATTTAATATAACATAATTTAGATAAATTTTACTTTAATAATAGATTTAAGTAGTCATATTTATAGTGAAATTACTACATTATTTTTTACAGGTACACCTTTAGCTAAAAGTTTATTTTAATAGTTAATTTAAAAGATTATTTATCTATTAATTTCTTTAAACTTTATGGAGCTATAGCTTATAGTTATAATAAATTATCTTTAAATTATAGTGTTAAATAAGTTGATCATGATAATGATAATGATAATGATAATAGTTATAATATTATTAATATACATAATTATTATTTTTAAGATAAAGCTTCTAATAAATTAGAATATTCTAAAAATCATGATCCTTTAATTTAATAAAGATTCTTATTATTATTACTTTAGATGTTACTCCTAATAGTTTTCAACATATTTATTTATTTTATTAAAATGATACTTATATATCTTAAAATAAAATTTTTATAATATAAATGAAAATTATATACCAGATATTTTTATATTACTTCTTGTGTTAAAAAATATTTAAATACTATTTATAATCCATAATCTAAATATCTTGTTTATATTAAAATATATAGTAGATATGATAAAAAAATGTATAATGATTATATTTTATAATGGTTCTTATAATAGTCAAGTTATTTAATTGTTTACTAAATTTTCTTTCTATAATAATAATTATAATACATTCCAAGATAATGATATAACTTATTATGAATATATAAATGATCATAATATTAAATTAACATTTAAACAAATAATATTTTATTAATTTTTGTTTAGAATATTCTAAATATCATGATGCTTTAATTAATAATAAAGATTCTTATCAATATAATTTTATTATTACTTTAGATGCTACTTGTAATGGTTTTCAACATATAGGTTTATTATTAAATGATGCTGATATGTGTTTTAAATTAAATTTAAATAATATTAATCAGTCTGATGTACCTAATGATTGATATCTTAATATTACTTCTTGTGTTAAACAATATTTGAATAAATTAGATAATCCTGAATCTAAATATCTTGCTTCTATAACTATACATCGTGATATGATAAAAAAATGTATAATGATAATGATAATGATAATGATAATGATAATGATAATGATAATGATAATGATAATTCCTTATAATGGTTCTTCTAATACTCAAGTTACGTAGGTTCTTAAATTGTTTACTCAAAAACCTTATAATAATTATAATGATAATGATAATAATAATTATAATAAATTAAAAGATATTGAACAAAATTATTATTATGAATATATAAATGATCATAATATTAAATTAACATTTAAACAAATATTATCATTAGTTAATACTATACAATTAGTAATAATGAAGAAATATCCATTAATTAAGAAATTTATTAATTATTAAAGACAAATATCTAAAATATGCAATACATTAAATATTCCAACACCTTGAGTTTTACCTAGTGGATTAATGATTAATCATTATTATATGGATGAGAATATTTATAGAATACATAAATCATCTTATTATAAAAACTCATATTCAGTTAAAATTTATAATAATGAATTATCTAATAAAAGTAATAATAATTTATCTTAAATACCTAATTTAATACATTCATTAGATGCTAATAGTCTATTTATCTTAATAGATAGTTTATATATAATTAATAGCTTTTGTAATAATTTTTCATCTATTCATGATTGTTTTGATACTTCTATATCTAATATATCTATATTGAAAAATACTTTAACTTCTTTATATATAGATATATATAGTAATTACAATTTATTAGTTATTTTATACTAATTATATCAATTATAACTTATTGATATTAATAATTTACCTCAATATATTATAATACCTAATGAAAATTATAAATATAAAATTTCTAAATTAAAGATACTTAAATTAGATTATATTAAAATGATAAAAATTATATTATATATAATAATCAAGATATTACAAAATTAATTATTCTTAAACAACTTATTTTCATATATATATTTATTGTTATTTTAAATAATTATACTAATTAATTTCTTATAGGAGACTAATTATTATTATTTTATATAAACTCTTTATATATTGATTTTGTACTAACTAATTTATAATAAATTTTATCAAACTTTTCATATCATAAAACCTGTTATTTATATTTTTATAGTAACTTAAGCATTTTATTTATATTAAATATATAGATATTTATATACCAATTAGACTATAACCTGAATATAAGAAAATCATTTAAAATTAATTTATTAGATATACCTTTATTAACAATTTTTATATTATTATAATTAATATATAAAAAATATAATTTAGGAGATATAAATATAACATATTGAGCTTTATATTATAATTTAAGTTACTTATATTATTTTGAGATAAAGTACTATTAATAACAAAACTATTAATATAACAATATACTACTTGAATATGAGAGAACCTAGAAAATTAAAATATCAATTTTTATATAGCTAATCTAGCTCTTGTATTTATTATTGATACTATAATTGATTGGATAATTATAATCATTTTTATATTTATTAATATCTATCTTTTAATGATTTATTTCTTTAGATACTTTAGTTATCACTATTAAGTAATTTTATATCTTGTATTTAATGTCCTATTTAAATTTTATTATTTTATAATTATGTTACTTCCTTTGACATCTTTAATCCAAATATACTTATTAAGTTATTTTTTTTTTATTATTAATGTACACTTAAATCATATTCTTATTTTATTATTTATATATTATATATATCTTATAATTTTTATTTTTATAATATTCCACTAAATTTATAAATATTATAACCTATTACATAAACATAATCTTATTATATATTAATCATAAATAGTACCAAGGAGGTTAATAACTTTATTATATATTCTAAAAGGTAAAAAAGTATAGATAATGTTAATTTAAATATACTTGTCATTTTTATTTTATAATATCTTTTCTCATATTTTTCTTCTTATTTATTATATATATAATTGGGATTCTTAATATATCAATAACTAAGGTATTTTTTGAGTTAAATTATCCAAATATATATATCCATAAGGATATTATTCTTTATAAAATAATGTACTTTCAGTTAGAAACTTAGAAAGAAATATTATCATTATCATTATAAGGTAATTTTTATAATTCTATTAGATTATTCTAAAATGTATTTAATAATTAGGATGTTATTTTATATAAAAACAAATTATACTGATAATAAATACATAATTATTATTACTCATATTATGAGCAAATAAAGTATAATTATTACATTGATCTAATATTTTTATAATAAATTTATTAATATAATATAACCATTATTTTGATAATTATTAATTTAAATATCAGATATTTCCTTTTAAAAATTATAAATAGATGTATATTCAAATATAATTAAAGATGAATATTTCTATAAAGAAACGGTATGTAAATGATTATTATTAAAGATAGTATATCCTGCAGAAAGAGGAACAGGTAATCCTGTTCTAATATTTTTATTATCAATTATTTAATCACTATTATTATTTTCCCTAATTACTTTAGTATTTGTTAATATATCTTTTAAAGTACTATAAGATCTTTTTTGTTCTAAATTTTCTTTTTAAATTAATATTATTATTTTATTTATTATTTATAAATTATGAGGAACCTTATAATCATCTAAATAAGGACATAAACTTTTTAATAATATAACCTTTATTAAGAATATATTAATAATTAAGATTATAGATAAGTACAATATGATTATAAATTAATTATCTAAAAATATAATTTTTATCTATTGTTTTAATATAAATAGTTTTAGATTTACCCTATTCTAATTATTAGTTAATACCAAGCTTTTCAATAGTAAAAAGAACAAAACTATTATAAATACGATGATAATTGATAATGGGTGACTTAGTATAAAACATATATTTATGAGACTCAGTAATATCAATTAAATTTAGTTTGATAATTAAAGCAGCTTCTTATCTATCCGATTTTATAGATTTAATATTATCTTTTACTATATTATTAGATTTTAAAGTTATAATTAATTGATAAACAGATTAAGATTCACCATAATCCTATTTTTAATAATGTATAGTGGTAATCTGGTTATAGTCGATACAATAATAATAATCTAAATTAATAGTATTAATCTTATTTATAACTCTAACAGCTTTTTTAAAGAAATATCTTAACTAATAAGGAAACTATCTAGAGTCAAAGTACGATTAAAAAAATAAAGACCATTATAAATGACAATACAAGAGCCAGTATAATAAATAGACATATAAGCACTAATAGAGAGATATTATTTTTCTTACTAATATCATTTAATCGACTTTCCGTTTTCTTTTTTTCTCTTTATCAGTGTTTTTTCCATTCTACTCTTATTGTTTTTATATTTTCTTCTTATTCTATGCTTCCTTTTTATTATTCTCTTTATATTAAACTATAAACTATTTTTTATAAAAAATTTATTCTATTACAAATTTTAAATAATAAAAAGTTTAATATGTTAACAGTATCTCTTTTTTGTTCTTTTTCTTCCATATTTTTCTCCCTTAACTATGATTCATTTAAATTCTTCTTTCTATGTTAAACTTTTATCTCTTTTACCTACCCTTTCTAAAAAAGAGATTCAATTACAAATAGAAAAATCTCAACTTTTTGTTGGTGATGTTGATATACCTTTATTATTAAATAGTTCTGTTTTTTCTAAATTATTATCTAAATTTTATATTTCTATTCGTTTATTTATTCATAATTTCTTTAGTAATCATCGTACTTCCTTTAGTTCTTTTATTGATTCTTTACAAATTAATGTGAATTTATATATGCCTTTAGTTTCTACTTTCTTTTATTTAATTATATATAATGATATTCATAATAAAAAATGTGATTATAATCAGATTTTATCTAGATCTTTAAAAGATTGATTTAATCATATTATATATTCCCTTTATCTTTATAATAAACTTCCTAATGAAGATTTAGCTTCCTTTAAAAACAGATTTTTTAGTTGATTTTTTTTAGTGTTCTTTATGATATTATGTTTCCTTTTCTTAAAAAATTATTTTAATTTGAATTGTCTATATTTTCTTTTACTTTAGATTCTGATAATGATAATATTCTTAATATTCGTGTTGTTGATAAATTTATAAGTAAATATATTCATGATTATTCTTATTCTTATTTTTTTTAGATTGGGGACTTTCTTTTATTTCTTCTTCTTAATATTTTAATCAAAACTCTTTATTGATATATATAGGTTTTGTATCAACTCAATTATAATTTTTATAGATTTTATCATAAAAACCAGTAATTTCTATTTCAGAAGAATGTGTATAAACGGATACATTAAATCAGTCTTTTATATTGGATATTTTTAGACCTTTAACACTGTAACCGAAGTATAAGAAAATCATTAAGGGTTAATTTATTAGATATACCTTATTTTACAATTTTTATATTATCTGATTTAATATATAAAAGATATTATTTATGAGAAAAAACCATATTTCATTTGATATTCCTATTTATATTGATCTATAAAATCACCAATAGTATTTTCAGGTAAGGTACTATTTATTACAATACTATCTGTATCACAATATATAATATCAGGATTACGAGATAATTCAAGTATTAATTTTAATAGTACCAATTTAGCTCTAGCATTAATAATAATAGGTACAATAATAGATTGACCATCTAAATAATTAGATGATTTAAGATTTTTAATAATCTCTTTATAATATTTATTAATATCAATATTATGGGATTTAATTTGCTCATAGTTAATTTCTTTATAAACATTCGCTAATTGATAATCACTATTAAGTAATTTAGTATGCTGTACTTTATGACCTATCTATATTTTATTATAGTCATCATTATTTAATAATAATGTTACTTCTTTAGACATTCTTAATCCAAACCTACCGATTAGGTTATTTAATAATGATTTATACAAACTACGTTCAAATCCTATACTTACTCTTTTATTATTGTACATATTAAGGATATATTCATATATCTTAAGATTTAGATTGGAAAAATATAGCGCTAAATATAGTTATTTTATATCCTCTTTCATAGACATAATCTAATTCTAAATTAATCCAATAACCGTAAATAGTACCAACCGGGTAAATAACCTTATTATCAATTCTAACAAGTAATATAGGATTCTTTTCATTAGTAGGTATATGTATTAATACTGAATATATTCCCATTAAATCCATAGGTTTATCTTCATAGTTGATTCTAGGGAATTTAGTGAAAAAGTATTCACCTGTTGGTATATCTCACAATACACAAACTGGATAATGTGAGTTTATATCATAATAATTTTGATAATTACCTTTAGGTTTAAATACTTGAGTATAACCTACAAAGAAAGCTTCTTTCTAGTCCTTATATACTGTTTTATTCTTAATTAAAGGTATTTGTTTATAATTTTTAGGATATCTCTTTTTTTATATCGTTAATGCTAATTTATAAATTGTTGTCATTTTTACTTAATTAATATCTAAATGTAAGATAAGCTTATTACGTAATTTATCACATATAAATAATAATACTATAATATCCGTTTTCATATCTTTCAATAATTCTTTTTCCATATCATATACATAATTAGGATTATTATTATATCAATTAGATTTTATTTTATATTATATTATATTCTTTTACTGACTGATAATTTTTATACATAACCAAAAAGGTATAATCCTTTATAAAATAAAATATCTTCAGCTAAATAATTCGTAGGAAATATTAATCTATTATCGTTATAAGGTAACTAAATAACTCTATTAGATTATTTTGAGAAGTATTTAATAATTTATTACTATCTAAAAATGTTATACCATTAATCTTTTATTTTTATATAATTTTTATTACTGATTTTTAATTATTTTTTATTCTAATGTCTATTTAATCATCAGGATTTAATTTATTATCAAACAAATAGCACTAATAATATAAACTGAGTGATTATTACTCATATTATGAGCTAATAAAATATAATTATTACATTCTTACAACATTTTTATTATTAATTTTATTTATATATTATAACCAATACTTTAATAATTTTTCCTTTGAATATCTGATATTTCCTTTATGAATAGACTAATATTCATTATTAATTCATGATTCATCATTCTTTAATTAAACTTTACGTAAATTATCATAATTACTATTAAAGATAGCATATCCAAAATAAAGAGGTACAGATAATCCACTACGAATATCTAATTAACCTATTCTTATATCACTATTACTATTTTCCCTAATTACTTTAGCATCTTTAAAAATATCTTTTAAAGTACTATAAGATCTTATCTTTTTTTTAAAATATTTTATTAATATTTATTTTTACCCGCCTTTCTCTATTTCTTAATCTCTCTTTATTGCGTATATCCTATTTACCCTTTGTTGCTTCATTATTTTACCCTTATTGTTTTTCTTAAAAAAAATATAATATAAGTTTTATGCATTCTCCTTCTACTATCAAAATTCATTTAAATTTTACTGATTTAACCAGTACTATCTTATTTAATAATTTACTACCTTATTTCTCTGATTGTGATAAGCCAATTTTTTATACAGGTTCTTGTTTAATTGTTTATAATAGTAATAATTCTATATATCGTACTTTAAATCTTGATAGTTTTCTTATTAATTCTAAATTTTATTTATAAGATGCTGAAGAGTTATTATTTAGGGATTGATTGTGATCATTTAAGTAATAACCAAAGTACCTCTATTAAAGCTTTATAATGTGATTATGGTGAATCATAGTCTGTCTCTCAATAAATTATAACTTTAAAATCTAATAATATGGTAAAAGATTCTGATAATATAGATATAGTTTTAAATAAATTAATGTTGAAATATTATAGTTTTAAATTACCTTATAATAGTATTAAACTTTTATCTTTTGATCAAAAAGGTTATTATTATTAAAATAAAATTCCTATTAATTATAGAACTAAATTTAATTGATATTACTAAATATATGTTTTATACTTGTTCTCGTATTTTTAATAATCGTCGTATTTATAGTAGTTTTGTTCTTTTAATTATTGAAAAGCCTGGTCTAAAGACTTATTTCTTATTTGAATTCGGTCAATCTAAAACTATTTATGTCAATACTTTTTCATAAATTAATTATTATAATCAAATTTTTATAATAAATAATAATATCTTACTTATTTATAATCTTAATTATTATTTATTATCTATTGTTAATAAAGATTCTATTTTGTTAAAGAGTTTATATCCTTCTTATGATAAGGTTCCTGATAATAATATAGAATCTAATAATTCAGATAGACCTAGACCTGTCGATTTTTCAAATTCTTGTAAAAATAATATTGATGATAATAATGATGATAATAAAGATGATAATAATGATATTGATAATTATATAAAAAATAAATATTAATAAAATATTTTAAAAAAAAGATAAGATCTTATAGTACTTTAAAAGATATTTTTAAAGATGCTAAAGTAAT